GATCGGTCACTCAGGGGACCGATCTAAGGAAGAGTGTTTCCTTCTTTGCAGGCCGGGGACCATCGCTTTCTGACAATAGACGTAAGTGGCTTGAAGCACCCCTAGAGCTTCAAGATATCCCAGCGAGACTTCTTCGGCCTGACCTTGGGCTTCCCCCACTTAGGCCACCACCCAGAGCTGGAAGAGTCCTGTTGGGCTGGTTGTGGCTCTTCAGAGACAGAGACAGAGGCAGCAGAAGGGAGCTCTAAAGGGGATGGCAGCTCTAGAGGTTTGGTCCCAATATCTCTATAGTAGGCATTGCTAAGAAGGCCCTGTGCGTGCTCGAGCTCTATAAGCGCTCTTTGACCCTTATCACCTAGTTCCCTTTGCTGCAAGACCCCATCAGGCATAGCCTCAATGGCCACGATCTCAAGTTCGATCAGCTTCTTGGCGCCGAAGCCTGCAAACTTGCCAGCCACGTCACCTAAAGCTCCAGCCGCTGCTGGAAGCCCAACAAACTTGCCAAGAATCTTAGCGGCACTGGCACCGTCGCCTTTGGTCACAACCTCAACCACAGCTTTGCCCGCCTCAAGAGCATTTAGACCGGCGCTCTGTGCTTGGGAATGTAGGGTTATGCCTCCCGCAATGGAAGCAATACCGATTTCTACTCCAGTGGCGACGTCTTCAGCGTGAGCTTTGATGACTGCGATTTTCTCTTGCTTTGCTTTGTCGTAGGCCTGGACAATAAGGGAGCTCTCCAAGAGTTGAGTCTTAACTTCCCGGATCGAATTTTGAACCCTGTCTAGGTTGTCCTTGATTAGGTCTCTTGGAGCAGTGTTCACATCGACATCAATGAAGTTGTTGGCAGGGAGATTAGCCGCACGAGCTTCTATAGACGCTGGTTCGAAATGGTTGCCTAGGGTCGCAAAAGGTGCCGTGTTAGAGAAAAGAGGCCCATCCAAGAACGCGGCTACCATTTGTAGAAAGCGAGCACGTTGTTCAGAGTTCCAGTCATAACTATCTGCTGCATCAGCCGCATTCTGATAAAAGAGCCTCTTAAGATAGCTCTGAATTGCATACCGGTCAGTCACAAGGCGCTTCCCACCTGGTGCTTGTGAATCAAGTTGGTAGATCTTGGTAGTAGGTTCGCAGAACACGGTTTGAACGGGAGTAGGCTCTTGATCTGCGTGGATGAACTCTGCGCTTTCGGGAGTAGCCTGGATTAAAACAGCTCTAGAGTGGATCTCAATGTGAGGGTCATGTCTAAGATGCTGCACCTGATCGATGAACTGCACTACGGCACTTTCTTGCTGGAAAGAATGGACTTTAGTCTCAAGGTGGTGCGCTCTGGCGAGCAGGGCTACACTGAACACAGCAACGAGACAGCCTGCATACAGTTGCTGAACCTGCTTAGACACCAAATCAAAGTTTGAAGACGAGTCCTGTTTTGTCTTCTCGAGAGACAGAACCATCGAATAGACGAGCCAAAACGCTGCGCATACAGCCAGAGTGCCGAAGAATGCCACATAACCAGGCCGTGGCTTGGTAAGCTCTTTAGCCAGACTCAACCAGTAGTTAATCAACCATTGGGACATAGCGTCTCCTTCTGTTTGTCTCGGAGCTACTCTAGATCCCCACTGCAATTATAACGCTTCTAGACGCTCGTGTCAATAGGCTACAAAAGCACAGACTCTGTGTGTTCTTGGTTGCACTCAAAGTATACATCTTCTAGACGCTCGTGTCAATAGGCTACAACAGCACAGACTCTGTGTGTTCTTACAAGCTCGTAACTTTTGACACACCACGCCAAAGGATTAAACTTCACACTCATCACAACAGCTTTACTAAATATAACCATACACAAGACAGTATGTTCGACAAGCCCTAGATTAAATCAGCCTTGAAAGACTAGCCTTGCAACAACTAGATATATTCTCTTATTGTGGAAGAAATCTTACGCCCATAGTTTTAGGGTTTAAGAGCAATAGACCAAGAGGCCTTTGAACACCCAGCGTTTTTGATTTATAGCATATCGGATTAGACAAGCTAAAAGAGATGTTAAAAGAGCTTGATAAGCCAGACTTTGTGGCAAAAATGAGCAGGTTTGATGTTTACAAGAATGCCAATGTTACGTTTCGCAGCGTTGAAGCGCGTTCTTTAGCACGAGAAAACAAAGTCAGCTAAGCTAATCAAACCATGAGCCAATCACAATCACCACACCTCTTCCGTGTTGAATCCTTACTATCTTTTAGCATATGCTTGGATATATGTCAAATTCGACTTGACCCACTTGATTGTGAGCTCAAAAGTCCGCGAAGGCTCTGACCAGCGCTCCCAAGCCTCTTCTGAGTGTAGTATTGAGCCAGACTCTGTCATAACCGTAACGAAGCGTCAAATAGAGAACAAAACAGAGATGAGAGTGCACAAGACAAGATCTGCTATCTTCAAAAGTTGGAGAAGGAGAAAAAGTTAAAATCCCCATGTAGGGCAAGACCAGAAGACTCGGCGCTAGGGCATGAGATTCAAGACGATCTGCTCGATTCTAACTGATCTGAGATCGTACAACGCGTCCTAAAATGTTTCTAAACGTTTACAAACACTCTTGCAACCGGGAATGAAGTGGCCTCTCACATTAGGGATGTGAGAAAGAGCTATGATATAGAGGCTTACTCGTCACTTATGATATTACTACAAAATAAAATCCTTTTGGATAAGCCCACCTGGTTGGGACTGTTGGACCTAGCTGGTGTTAATCCTGACCGCGCTCAGCCTGTGGTGGACCACTTGTTTGCCAACAGGGACCTAATAAATAAAAAAAAGCTAGTGTATATAGGCACATAATGACTTTTTAAGAATTACGATTCCTTCGGAATAAGCCTAAGCCTACTGGTTTCTTTGAGCTATGGTAGATACAACATAGGTTTGACTAACAGCACGTGGCTTGCAGATTTAGCAGTGAATGCTCTCTAGAGGGACTAAAAGTGAAAGTCTAGGTTGGCCGGAAACACACACATTGTTTACACGTGGGCCAGTGAAAGACAGGTATTGATACAAAAAAAATCAAAACGATTTGCATGATGCTTAAGGCTCAGGCTTGCACAATCATAATTCATTCAAAGTGAAAAGAAAGCTAAGTTGGTGGGCTTGCCAATCAATCAGATTTTGAGCCTACAAAAAGTCTACTTTTGTGCATTTTGTAGTGCAACAAGATCGCAACAAGAAGGCCATCAGGTGTGTCGTCGTAGGCCCGTAGAGAGTTAAGCTTAAGATGGAGTCAGTTGTGTGGTGGGCTACGTAGCACACTGCTCGGGGGCTTGAGACTACAAACCGTGCCAGCAGGCCAGAGCCCAGGAGGCCTACAGCATCACACCAGCCGTTGGGTGAAATCCTTTTCCTGTTCTAAAGGTCGGCCTTTGAATCAGGGAAGCGTCTGTAGCTCTCATATGCCTGTCTTACAAAAGCTCTCACTCTTATCAATCTCCGGCGAGTCAATCTCCCTGCGTTTACAAAACAAAACCCTTCTATTCACCACAAGCCACATGTCCCTACACAAATGGTTTCAAGAGAAGCGTAGACTGAAGCTCCTTACAACACCCAAGCCTAAGTATCCAGAACCTGACAAAGACCCTAGCATTGGTCTTTGGGTACAATGTGATCATTGTGAAGCTATGCTTTATGTAAAGCTGCTAAAGCAAAACAAGAGAATCTGTGAAAAGTGTGGCTCGCACTTGCAGATGAACAGCACCGAACGGATTGAGATGCTCACCGACCCAGGAACGTGGAGGCCGCTCGACGAAGACATGACCTCTTGTGATGTGCTAGGCTTTGTGGACCAAGAGAATTATGCAGATCGTTTAGAAGACAATCAAGCACGCACTGGGCTAACAGACGCGGTGCAGACGGGCACGGCTCAACTCCACGGCACTCCTGTGGCTTTGGGTGTTATGGATTTCCAATTTATGGGAGGCAGCATGGGATCGGTGGTGGGAGAGAAGCTGACAAGGTTGATCGAGCACGCAATTCATCAGTCTTTACCATTGATTATAGTGTGTGCATCTGGAGGAGCCCGAATGCAAGAGGGCACGCTAAGCCTTATGCAAATGGCAAAGATTGCTGCTGCCCTCCAAATCCATCAGATCCAAAAAAGGCTACTCTACATCTCTGTCCTAACCTATCCAACTACAGGAGGAGTCACAGCAAGCTTTGCTATGCTAGGGGATATCATTATAGCTGAACCAAAAGCATACATTGCGTTTGCAGGCAAACGAGTGATTGAGCAGACTCTGCGCCAAGAGGTGCCTGACGGATTCCAAGTAGCCGAATCATTGTTTGAACATGGTCTGCTTGATTTGATTGTGCCTCGAGCTATCTTGAAGGGCGTATTAGGAGAGCTTTTTGAGCTGTACAAATTAGCGCCTTGCAAGTACTAAAGCTCTTACCTAGCACACACAGAAAGCACAACCATGCCATGCTTTCAATCTGAGGTATGATAAGTTGCACGCTATCACGCTAAGTAAGGTCTGTTTTCAATTTTGCCGTGGCACAAAGGCTAACTATGTTGCACAAATGCGAGGGCAATGAGTGCACAAGCAGCACAAAGCTTAGTATAGAACAACACTGACATCCATCTCTGGTATGGCAAATACCTAAGCCTTGTTAAGAGCGCAAACATAGAAGAGTTGAGACCACACAGTCCAAGCTGAAGCTTGCCTGTTGATGCTAAAGAGACCACACGGGGTCAATTTAATACGCATTGGTGTTCCAAACAAGAGTCCTATTCAATACACAGCTACAGAACGATCAAAAGATCTAAATACAAGAGAGAACACATGACTGCATCTATCTTACCATCCATACTTGTGCCTTTAGTTGGATTAGTGTTTCCTGCAATTGCTATGGCTTCCCTCTTTGTTTACATCGAAAAGGATGAGATCGCATAGTTAGTTAGTGAACAGAGCAGGCCCACTTAGCATCAGCTATTTATTCTTGTGCAGCTGCCTAACAGGGGCCTGCTTGCACACTGTTCATATCCCTCTGGTGTGCAAGCACATAGCTTGTGCTTTTATAAGCACGATCTTGGGTGTATCTCTTTGTACTTAAAGAACACTACAACCACACTCCTGCCTTCTACATGACTTGATTGACAATCAAGTCATGTAGAAGGCAGGAGAGCAAAAGAAGTGTTTGCAATATAGAAAATAACCAGTTAAGTTCCTCGTGAAATTGGTTTGAAAACAAAAAAAGCAAGCTTTGCAGTTACACAAACGTGTGCTCAACTTTTTAGAAAAAAAAATATACAAAACGCGACATGAGCACAGAGCTTTTTGATTCAAATGGGCTCCGCAGAGAAAAGATAGTAGCTTCTCGTACACTCTCAAACATTGTGTGGGCTTGTGTAGTGTGCTTGGGGGGGAGCGGTTTTATACTTGTGGGCTTATCGAGCTATTGGAAACAACCCATTTTGCCATTTTTTCCTCAGACCTCCCTGCTTTTTCTTCCACAAGGCCTCGTCATGGGATTTTACGGAATAGCAGGTGTGTTTCTAGGCCTCTATCTTTGGCTGGCTATTCTATGGGATGTGGGAGGTGGCTGGAACGAATTTGACACAGAAAAAGGCGTGGCCCATATATTTAGATGGGGATTCCCAGGCCAAAATCGACGTATTCATCTGTTTTGCCGTCTAGAAGAGGCAGAGTGCCTGTTGGTAAGAGCACAGCAAGGAGTTCTAAGCAGCTTTTTGCTGCTTCTGAAAGTGCGAGGTAAGCCGGCGGTGCCGTTAGGAGGAGTTGCAGGCCTCTCACCGCGAGAGATGGAAGATCGAGCGGCTGAACTAGCGCGCTTCTTAAACCTACCTGTAGAAGCTGACACCTAGTGGCCTTCTTTTGAAGCCTAGCCTAAGCCTCTGAAGACAGGCCTTGGTTAGAAGCCAAATGATTAGGCACATGTTATAATCCTATGACTGATGGCCTCTATCTTATAAAACCAACCTAGCACATGTTTGCCATGTGAGAGATCGGTGTGATAGAGCTTTTCTTTTGCATAGTGCCAGGCATGTTTTCCATGCGTTGACACGCTTTGTCACTTGAGCGATGGAATGCTGTGGTGTTGTCATTCGTATAGAACTTGCTAGCACCAAGCTGCTAGTAGGCCACATAGAACAAAATGGAGTAGATTGGACAATGATCAATTTTGAAGTCGTAGCACAGCTAGCTGTTCTTGCACTCATCGTTCTGTCAGGTCCCCTAGTGATAGCCCTGCTTGCAACCCGCAAAGGCAACCTTTAAGAGATGTCTTGAGGATGATCTCAAACTCTTAGATTGGTTGCGCAGCACAGAGTCGCTGCTCAATAGCCTCGCTCTGCAACACATAACACTAGCCAGTTTCCCCCTGGCTCAATCTCAAACCACAAGAATAAAGCCCTTGTTTTCACGTCTTTGCCCTTTGTTATTGCTCATTGCAAGAGAAAGGGCAAGATTCGAATCTTAGTTCTTGTATAAGTTGCGCTACTGTGCACAGATCAGCTTAACAGCTTCAAAATAACTCCTTTTTTAAGCTTCACTGTCGGTTCTACGTTAACTGTCACCATCGTCTTAAGAGAGCCAGTGCAGGCAACTGTGGTATCAGGTTGAAATTCATTGTGGGAATACAATTTCACGTGTTTGGATTGGTTTATCTACCTTAGTGACAAAAAAAACAAATATTTGTTTCTAGTTACTGCTTGGTTTCTTAAAACAACAGCTGTAAACATAGCTTATATCATAAGGTGTTGACAAGCAGCTTGATGGAGCGTTGGAGGCATTCCAGCTGCGTCTTTTCGCCTTCTGACAACACGTAGTTTTTCCACCTGGTTAGACTTATAAACGTCATTACTGCTTTATGGCGTTTCTGCAGTTATTGTTTCGACTGAGATTTGTAAATTGCGCTGCAATTGGGCTTGTTTCTGCTCAGGACGATACTGGTGGCGTTTCTTTCTTATGAGCTATCCAATTATTCATAGATTCGTAAACAAGCTGATAATTTATATTTTGGTTTTTTATGACCTAATACTGAATCTAAAATCTTTAGATCACTTTTGCAAACACTAATCAGCATGTGTTAATCACTAGCATGTAACGCGCTTGACTGGAAAGTTGTGTCTCAATCCAAAAAAGGGTCGAAAGGCCAATGCCCATGCTATGAAAAGTTGCTTATTATTATGGCTTTCCCTTAAAGATGAGATACTTTACGTTTTACATAGCACTATAGGCTTCAACAGTACAAAATTATGTACTTAAGCTTAATTAGTGCAAACCATTGCTTCTGTAAAAGCCGACCCAAACATATACAAAAAGCATGCTGAGGTTAGAATGAAATAATCACAGCTATTGGTAGCAACTTTTTTGACTTGATAGAGAAGACCTTCTTTTTGCACGTAGAACAAAAAAGGCTGGTCTTGATAATACCGACCAAGAATAGCGGACCAGGCGGAAATCGTGTGAACGTGTCAAGCAGGACTGTAAAATAAGATATACTGGCGGCTATAATATCTTGTGAAAAACGGAATGCGTGTAGTAAAAAAGAGAATAAGACTACTCATCGCAATCGTGGTTGGATGATACCCTTAATCCTTAAGGTTGTCAATCGAAGTATGCTTACAGCATAAAAACTAATAAAAATCGGGTTATTATGTATTGTTTTAGCAATTGACAATCGATTTTATGCACGTTTAATCTTTTAGATCAAACTGAACTTTTGCATGTTAAGTACACTAAAATTGAATAAAAATACAAAAACACAGTGTATTTTGCTAGATGTCATTAAAAAGACAAAAGCTTCTTAATGCAGTAACTAAAAGAATTCTTGAATGAAAAAAGGATGCCTAAAGTGAGACAGCGTAAAAGTAAAGCCTAAGTACATAAAGGGTGGAGTCATCGTTGTCAAGTTCACTTCCAAACAGGCTATGCGTCCCTCAGTTGATTAGAATGCCTTACATAAAAACTAAGAATATAGCAAAGCGTGCGAAGTCGACTAAAAAGAGACCCAGTTTGTTTAAGTAATCATAACAAGTGCTCACATAGCTCTACATGGCTTGAATTTTTCAATTGAGTAAAGAATGAGACGCTGTTAGTGTTGCAGTTTTAAGAACTGCAACACTAACATTGATGTGGACTAAAGCAAACACCAAGTGATCAGACTAAAACTCGTGAAACGAAAAAAAGTTAGGTGGTGGCATTGGTTTGTTTGCTTGCAGTGGGGGCAGAGGGAGTCGAACCCTCACGGTACTCACGTACCAGCAGATTTTCATCTGGCTAACGACTCTCGTGCGAACCTATGTCTCAAGGTTTGCTAGATTGGGCTCTATCTTTGTCCTCGTTCAAGCCACTCCCTTGGCTTGGAATTCACGTCACAACGCCATCTAGATGAACTTGTAGCTTACTGTACAGGGTCCAAATATGCTAGCTTGTGTACGATATTACGGGCAGCTTACGTTAGGACAGCCTCCGTCGAGCCTCTGCGCCTGCCTGCTATCCAGCAGGTTTGGCTCAGGGTTGCCTATGCTTATGTGTATTCATCCGAGGGTTCCCTGAATTTGAAAGCGATCACTCTTTTGGTTGACCAAGAGAGGCTCAAAACAGTTAAGTCTGCAGCGTCTACCATTCCGCCATGCCCCCATTGCAGCTTCCTTATTTCATCTGAGCTACTATTATACTCGTTGCTTGGATCAAAAGTAATAGCTAGGCTCTGAAGCAAACACACACCATAAAAGAAATGTGTGTTTTAGTTGAGCGCTTATAAGCATATTGTGTAGTTTGACAGCTTTTTTGCGTGTGTTTCTAGATGACTACCGTTTGTGTTTGTGATGACACAACAAAATGGTCAAGTGTACCAAGCGTACTATGGGACTACTTTTTGAGGCTTATTGATCTTAAGCTTTAAACGGTGGGCTTGTTCAGTTGCACTTGCAATGTTGTACATGCCTAAGAGCACTACAATAGGCATGCATGAGGAATCTCAACCCACTTGGTTGTCGTGTAGCTGCACAGTACACAGCGTGTCTTTCACTGTTTACTAGACAAGTGTTCTTCGTAGCGGATGTTCACAACCAGAATTCTATGCTATGCTTAAGAGATGAGACCTCAATTGAGGTCTCATCTAAATAGCCTATGGATTCATTTGCATCCTGTGCTGTGCTAACCTAGGTAAGGCGTGGCTAAGTAGATACATCTTGAGTTTCTTATTCTTACGAGCTTGAGTCTTTCTTATCTCAACTCAAAGGGCGGTCTAAGGCATCGAAAGCCTTTTTTCGCTTTAAGCCTGATCGGAGGAAAAAGTGTTATGAGTCCATTGATTTCTGCAGCTTCTGTGATTGCCGCTGGTTTGTCAGTAGGTTTGGCTTCTATTGGGCCTGGTATTGGTCAGGGCACGGCTGCAGGCCAAGCCGTAGAAGGGATTGCAAGACAGCCAGAAGCAGAAGGTAAAATCCGAGGCACTTTGCTTTTAAGCTTGGCGTTCATGGAAGCGCTAACCATTTACGGTCTAGTAGTAGCCTTGGCATTGTTGTTTGCAAACCCTTTTGTGTCCTAACGACTTGGCACACTGGAAGCACATGTCCAACTCGGTGAGGGATGGCAAGACAAAAGAGAGCACAGCGGCTCTTAAGCTGTCACGAGCCCGGGTTTGTCAGTTAGGTAGTCCTCTCTGGCCCAAGCATCCTTGATTGACTTGCCCATGGCTCCTATTTGAGTCGTGGGCCCTCGTTCTTCTTGGTCACAGCATCCTCACACTGCACGTGGTCTCTTGTTTTGCTTGTAGGCTGCAGCAACTTGTTCTCGCCTATGCGCGCATGATGGCTATGCGGCTCCTCTGTTGGGGGGAAAGCTTGCGGGACTTTGTGCGCACGCTTAGTGCGCCACCTAAGCGCATTCTCCACACCAAAGCAAAGCGTTTGGTTGCTACATATGTGTTTTATGTCAAGACAAGACGATCTTCTTTCGATCAATAAGCAAGAAGAAGCCACAGAATCTTAAGCAAAGAGCACCCTTGTGCTTTCGCTAGTGTGCTCTGAGCTATCAATCGCAGACTAAAGGGGCAGGGCGTGCTTTGCACATATAGGCTTGAAATAGGTCAATAACCTTGGATGCTTTCATGGTGGCTTGCCCGAGCTAACCATCATCTAGTAGTAAAGAGACAAGCAAAGATGCTAACACAAATTTGGTCCTTCTGGGCCGAGTTCTCTCTAGGCGAGGGTTGGGGACTAAATGGAGACCCATTGGAAACCAACCTAATAAACCTTGGAGTGGTACTCGGTACCCTGTTCTACTTTGGGCAGGGATCTTTGAATTCGTTACTGAGCAACCGTAAAGAGACCATCTTGAGTGCTATCCGCGACGCAGATGCGCGCTATGAGGAAGCTACGGAGAAGCTTAAACAGGCAAAGGCACGCTTGGAGCAGGCAAAGGCAAAGGCAGAGTCTATTCGCGTCGAAGGCCTTGCGCAGATGAAGAGAGAGAACTTAGATCTTATGAAGGCGGCGGAAGAGGACTCCAAGCGCTTGGAAGACTCTAAGAACGCCACAATTCGTTTAGAGGAGCAACGAGCTATCGAAGAGGTGCGGAGACAAGTCTCTAGGCTAGCTTTAGAGAAGGCCTCTGAGGCCTTGAAGCGCCGCTTCCGTCCTGAGCATCACGCTCGTATGATAGATCACTGCATCGGTCTCTTGAGTGCTCTGGAGACCACCAATTGATTTGGCCCTGTGCTACCCTTGAACACCTAAAAGGAATCCAATGGTAAACATCCGACCTGATGAGATTAGTAGCATCATCCGCAAACAGATTGAACAGTACAGCCAAGAGGTGAAGGTCGTCAATATTGGCACGGTCCTTCAGGTGGGTGATGGTATTGCTCGTATCTATGGGCTCGACAAGGTTATGGCTGGAGAGTTGCTAGAGTTCGAGGACGGCACGGTGGGTATTGCCTTGAACTTGGAGATCGACAACGTAGGCGCGGTGCTGATGGGAGAAGGCTTGACTATCCAAGAGGGAAGCTCCGTAAAGGCTACTGGTAAGATTGCTCAGATCCCAGTAGGCGAAGACTACCTGGGTAGGGTAGTGGATGCGCTAGCTCGTCCTATTGATGGGAAGGGAGAGATCCCTAGCTCGGAGTCTCGATTGATTGAATCTCCCGCACCGGGCATCATCTCTAGACGCTCGGTGTACGAGCCAATGCAAACCGGTCTTATTGCTATTGACTCTATGATCCCTATTGGTCGGGGCCAGAGGGAGCTGATCATTGGAGATAGGCAGACCGGCAAAACTGCAGTGGCTATTGACACCATTCTGAACCAGAAGGGACAGAACGTGGTATGCGTGTATGTCGCAATTGGTCAAAAAGCGTCTTCTGTGGCTCAGGTAGTCAACGTATTGGAAGAGCGAGGTGCAATGGAGTACACCATCGTGGTGGCAGAGACTGCAAACTCGCCTGCAACGCTTCAGTACTTGGCTCCTTATACAGGCGCTGCATTGGCAGAATTCTTTATGTACACGGGCCGACACACTCTGGTGATCTACGATGACTTGTCTAAGCAAGCTCAGGCGTACCGACAGATGTCGCTCCTTTTGCGAAGACCACCTGGCCGTGAGGCATACCCTGGTGACGTGTTCTATCTTCACTCTCGCCTGTTAGAAAGAGCCGCGAAGCTGAGCTCTCAGCTTGGAGAAGGCAGCATGACTGCTTTGCCTATTGTAGAAACTCAAGCTGGCGACGTTTCAGCTTACATTCCTACAAATGTGATCTCCATTACAGATGGTCAGATCTTCTTGTCGGCAGACCTATTCAACGCAGGGATCCGTCCGGCTATCAACGTGGGGATATCCGTATCCCGAGTTGGCTCTGCCGCTCAGATCAAGGCTATGAAGCAAGTAGCTGGCAAGCTGAAGCTAGAGCTTGCTCAATTTGCCGAATTGGAAGCGTTTGCGCAATTTGCTTCCGATCTAGACAAAGCAACCCAGAACCAGCTGGCTAGAGGCACGCGTCTGAGAGAGCTTCTGAAGCAGGCCCAGTCTTCTCCGCTTTCAGTAGAGGAGCAGGTTGCTACCATCTACACTGGCATCAACGGCTACTTGGACTCACTAGACGTGTCTCAGGTCAAGCCATTCCTAGTACAGCTACGAGAGTACATCTCAACGAACAAATCAGAATTTACTCGTTTGGTTCGTTCTACCAAGACCTTCAGCAGCGAAGCAGAAGCCATCTTGAAAGAAGCTATCAAGGAGTGCACTGAGATCTTCTTAGCGAGTGCATAGCACCCACAAAGGGCACGAGAGTTCTCGTGCCCAAGTAGTGCAAACAAGCCCTGCTTCGCAGGTGTGTGCAATTGCAAGTGGAAGCCGCTCTGGTCACTAAACGCCTGGGGAGTGAGCGGGTGGCGGGAATCGAACCCGCAACATCAGCTTGGAAGGCTGGGGTTTTACCACTAAACTACACCCGCTTGCCCCCATGTTAGCATCATGGCGTGCCTATTCAAACCTTTCTGGCAAAGAGTCCCATTAATCAGAACATAGATGCATGCTCTTACAACACAAAAAAACACAATGAAGCCTACAGAGAATGAGCGCCCAGTGTTCCCGTTTACGTCTATTGTGGGTCAAGAAGAGATGAAGCTGGCTCTGCTTTTGAACGTGATTGACCCTAAGATTGGGGGGGTAATGATCATGGGAGACCGAGGCACGGGCAAATCGACCACAGTAAGGGCCCTTGTGGACTTGCTTCCTGAGATCCAGGTTGTGGCTAACGACCCCTTTAACTCTGACCCTCATGATCCTCAACTTATGAGCCAAGAGGTTCGAGCTATGATTCAAAGTCAAAAGGAGGTGCCTGTGACAACCACCAAGATTACTATGGTGGACTTGCCGTTAGGGGCGACTGAGGACCGGGTGTGTGGCACCATTGATCTAGAGAAAGCTCTGACCGAGGGGGTAAAAGCTTTTGAGCCCGGCCTGTTGGCAAAAGCCAACCGTGGCATCCTTTATGTGGACGAAGTCAATCTATTGGACGACCACTTAGTGGATGTGCTGCTAGATTCTGCGGCCTCTGGTTGGAACACAGTGGAGCGAGAAGGCATCTCTATCTCTCACCCTGCCCGATTCATTCTTATTGGTTCTGGCAACCCCGAGGAGGGTGAGCTGCGTCCGCAGCTGTTAGACCGTTTTGGCATGCACGCCCAGGTAGGCACCGTAAAGGATGCCGAGTCAAGAGTCAAGATTGTGGAGCAAAGAGCTAGGTTTGAAGAAGATCCTAAGAGCTTTAGGGATGCTTATCAGGCCTCTCAAGATCAGCTTAGTCAGCAGATAAGAGACGCAAGAGAGCGCCTTGGATCTGTGCAGATCTCTTACGATTTACGCTTAAAGATATCTCAGGTGTGTGCTGAATTGGACGTAGATGGGTTGCGCGGTGACATCGTAACACACCGTGCGGCAAAGGCTCTTGCTTCGCTAAAAAGCAGACAAGAGGTCACCCCACAGGATATACTCACCGTTATACCTTTGTGTCTTCGTCATAGGTTGAGAAAAGATCCTTTGGAGTCTATTGATTCCGGCCTACTGGTGCAAGAGAAGTTTAGCCAAGTGTTTGGATACTCGTTCCAATAGAGTAAGAGTGCCCCTTGTGTTCAACACAAGGGGCAATACTCGTGCGGCATACCAACAGAGAAAGCCTGTGTTCTTTGTGTGTGGTTTTTTTTAGGCAAACCAAACCAAGGCTTCCTTACCCATAAGGAAACGGTCAAAAAAACCACACGTCTCGCCACCTGGCAACCGCCTGGCTATGGCTCCGACTTGAGATTCGTGCAGCCGCCTGCTGTGCACTTTGGCGTCACACCGCGCTCGCGCCACACGGGGTAGGCGGCTCTCCTACTGAGTATCTCTCGTGTGCTGCGGCTGCACTCGAACCTAGACTGGCTGATTCGTAACTTGTTAACATGCTTTGGTGGCGTTATAGAATTACCTATGATTTGATGAATCAAACAACGTGCTAGGCATGAACATTAGAACATTACTTGTTTGCTTTTGCTCGAAGAATGGAAAATATAAGCTGTGTTTGCTTAATCGCAATGCCACCTCTGCACACTCTGCACAAATTGCACCAGTTTGAGTAGACAACCTGGACTTGACGTGAGAGGGCTGTATGGATGTATCTTTTTATAAAATCATTTCAATGGTTTTTTTCACTCTTTGAGCTATCAGAGCGTTTTCATAGCTCGATTGTTCTGCGCGGCCTGCTAGCCTACATTGGCTCTAAACACCTAAAAAGATTCAATCAAAAAATGACGAGCTTTGGGTGTTTCATTTGGATCGAATACCATTACAAAGCGACTCTTCGCCGTGTGGTTGATCTGTTGGGCCTACTCAAAAAGCAAAAAGCGTCCGACATCACAACTTGTAAGCCCATATAGCTTTGTGCCCATCATTCAATCTATACATGAAAAGCACAAAATTTATTTGTTTCTCGTTTTTGGCTAAAACGCCTCAAAAGTAATGAAGCCTAAGCGTAGGCTCAATTATCGTTTCAGACAGATCTCTCTGTCTAGCCCAGGAGTTCTTAATGAACATCAGAATTTCACAAAATTGACCAGACAATCCATACCAAAACTGAAGGGAAATAGATTGAATGCGGCTAACAACTCTATAACACATCCAAAAGCATCATTTACACATGTGCTTGCCAAACCAATGGTTTTTGATATTAAACCTATTTAAGCTTGCCAGCAAGGCATAATTGTGAAAGAAAACATGTGATTTTGCATGAGCGTTTTATCGTTTTCATAGAGTGAGACCTACATAATAACTGAAAATGACTACAGCGTATTTATTGTGTCTCTTATAGTCAGATGAAAGGCCCGTTCACTTGTTCAACTAGTTTATTTGCGAACATCGTATTAAACTATCTACGGCTTTGATCAAAAAATTGATAGGGTGAACCCTTTATTCGTAAAAGGCCCAGCAACCAACAAATGTTCACTCAGGCTCAACAACCCATTTTTTTGTTTCAAAAAAAAAAGCGCCCTAAAGCAACTAAGCGAACTGTTTGCACACTAACCACATGGTTTAAATATCTTCCGCAGCAGCTCATAACCCCTCAGAGCGTTTTCTCTTTTGTTATGTGCTTGCATGCCAAACACGTTCTCTAATGCTCATCGACTGAGCAAAAACATAAGCCTAAAAAAAAAGAGTCATAGACCCTGTCAACTGTCTATCTGATAAAATCACCTGGTATTTCACATCAATTTTTTTCAAGCTTTGAGTGTCTCAATTTATTTGTTTTTATAAACAGAAACGTTCGTGATCTCTGGTCATAGAAATCAACAAAATCCATTCTAAGCTTTTTAAAGGCAAATAGAATCAAAAGCCCAACGCTATTCTCAGTGAAAAGAATATCATAAATGTTTTGGTTTGATTATAAAAAGAAAAGTGCTTCGTTTTGCTTTTATGAGATGGGCCCCATCTATTTGCTTTCGCAAATGGACGTGTCTCAGAGAAGTGCAATGGGTAGCTCTCTCGCCTGTACAGGCGAGAGGGCTACCTCTAGTCTCTTGTCTTAAGCTAAGTATTCAAGAGGAACTAGTTCAAAGGGCCCATAGAAAGTACGGGTTCGGTGTCTCGGTCGATCCCCTTCTCAAAACCTGCAGCGGCGGCACGAGCTCGGCCCGCGTGCCATAGGTGTCCTATGAAGAAGAAGAAGCCCAGCACAAAGTGAGAGGTAGCCAACCAGCTGCGAGGAGACACATAGTTCACCGCATTGATTTCAGTAGCTACTCCTCCCACAGAGTTCAGAGAGCCCAATGGAGCATGGGTCATGTACTCAGCAGAGCGACGCTCTTGCCAAGGCTGGATGTCCTTCTTAAGCTTGCCTAGGTCTAGGCCGTTAGGGCCACGAAGAGGCTCAATCCAAGGAGCTCGCAAGTCCCAGAAACGCATGGTCTCTCCCCCAAAGATGATCTCTCCGGTAGGCGAGCGCATCAAGTACTTACCTAGTCCGGTAGGCCCTTGGGCAGATCCAACGTTGGCACCCAATCGTTGGTCTCTAACCAAGAAGGTGAACGCTTGTGCCTGAGAGGCCTCAGGCCCGGTAGGGCCATAGAACTCACTCGGATAAGCGGTGTTGTTGAACCATGCAAAGCAACACGCGATGAATCCCATGCAAGAGATCGCTGCCAAGCTGTAAGACAGGTATGCCTCACCGGACCATACAAAGGCTCGGCGAGCCCAGGCAAAAGGCTTGGTTAGGATGTGCCATATACCGCCAAAGATGCAGATCAGGCCTATCCACACATGTCCACCTACGATGTCTTCCATGTTGTCAACGCTTACAATCCAGCCTTCACCACCGAATGGAGACTTAAGAAGGTAGCCAAATACCACGGCTGGGCTTAGGGTTAGGTTGGTAATCTTTCTTACACCACCGCCACCAGGAGCCCATGTGTCGTAGACCCCTCCGAACAGAGTGGCCTTCCAAACTAGAAGGAAAGCGCCAAGCCCCAGAAGAATCAAGTGAATACCCAAGATGGTAGTCATCTTGTTCTTGTCCTTCCACACGTACCCAAAGAATGGGAAAGACTCCTCAAGAGTCTCAGGGCCTAGAATGGCATGGTACACGCCACCAAACCCTAGCACTGCAGAAGAGATTAAGTGAAGCACCCCAGACACAAAGTAAGGGAATGTGTCGTTCACTTCTCCACCAGGGCCTACACCCCATCCAAGAGTTGCCAAGTGTGGCAGCAAGATAAGCCCTTGCTCGTACATCGGCTTCTCAGGTACAAAGTGAGCCACCTCAAAAAGGTTCATAGCTCCAGCCCAGAACACAATTAGTCCTGCATGGGCCACATGGGCGCCTAGCAGCTTTCCAGAAAGGTTGATAAGTCTTGCATTTCCAGCCCACCAAGCAAAACCGGTGGACTCTTGATCGCGACCACCTAGCGACAAGGTTCCATTAAAGAGCGTTTCCACGTGGTAGAACCTCCTCAGGGAATACAAGGTTTTCGTGAGGCTGATCCTGAGCGGCCATCCAAGCGCGGATGCCCTCGTTTAGAAGGATGTTCTTAGTATAGAATGTCTCAAACTCTGGGTCCTCTGCTGCACGAATCTCTTGGGATACAAAGTCGTAAGCTCTCAAGTTTAAGGCCAGACCAACAACCCCGATAGCACTCATCCACAAGCCAGTGACAGGCACAAACAGCATAAAGAAGTGAAGCCAACGCTTGTTAGAGAAGGCAATCCCAAAGATTTGGGACCAGAATCGGTTAGCAGTCACGAAAGAGTAGGTCTCTTCAGACTGGGTAGGGTTGAAGGCACGGAATGTGTTCGCTCCATCACCATCCTCAAATAGGGTGTTCTCTACGGTTGCACCATGAATAGCGCAAAGCAAAGCCGCACCTAGCACACCCGCAACTCCCATCATGTGGAATGGGTTTAGGGTCCAGTTGTGGAATCCTTGGAAGAACAGAATGAAGCGGAAGATAGCCGCTACACCAAAGCTAGGAGCAAAGAACCAACCAGATTGGCCCAGAGGGTAGATTAGGAACACAGACACAAACACGGAGATTGGCCCAGAGAAAGCAATCGCGTTGTAAGGGCGTAGCTGCACAGAGCGTGCCAGTTCAAACTGACGCAACATGAAGCCAATCAACCCAAAGGCACCATGGAATGCCACAAAGGTCCATAGACCGCCCAATTGGCACCAACGGGTAAAGTCTCCTTGAGCCTCTGGTCCCCACCAAAGAAGCAACGAGTGTGCAAGGCTGTTGGCAGGAGTTGAGACTGCAGCGGTTAGGAAGTTGCAGCCCTCAAGGTAAGAAGAAGCCAACCCATGGGTGTACCAAGAGGTTACAAACGTAGTGCCTGTTAGCCAGCCACCTAGTGCGAAGTATGCACAAGGAAACAGCAAAAGCCCAGACCAACCTACAAACACAAATCGGTCTCGTCTCAACCAGTCATCTAAGGTCTCAAACAGACCTTTTGGTTCCGAAGCAGACTTTCCAATGGAAATAGTCATAGGGCGACTCTCCCTGTTTTTCACGTACTAACCAAGGTGTTAAGTATCACATCTCTATTTAAGAGGAATCCAATCCACAAGGCACTCAGGTCTAAGGGCCTCCAATCGGATCCATGAAAACACATGTACTTTGCTCTTCTTTAGATAGCGCAAAGGAAAAAGACACAACCAAACACCACCTCATTTGGGTGCTTAGAAGCATAAGACCACCCTTGGCAACACTCAACAGCTTGCAACCCGCAAAATGGCTTGGCAAGTGACTTCAAGAGTGGTTAGTTAGTTGGTTTGTTACGCAACTTACAGAGATCAGGCCTCTGTGTTGTGAAGCGTGATGGTTAGAAGCTGTGTGTTAGGACAGACTCTTGAGATCACAGATCCATTATCACACGAGTTTGCATCTTTTGCAGAGTTTGATGCACAATTAAGCCATAACACGCCATCTCAACCCATGCCACATGATAGACACCCTGATGTATGTAAGCTACCTTATTGAGTCAACCATAAACTATACAAAGATGCAGTTGAGCTTTTTTGGCATTCTCTGCTTATCCGAACACCAACCTTGGGGTCTAGAGGCCAAAACCAAAGTAAATCTTGAGAGTGTTTCACTCTTTAAGCCTTGGGTCTACAAAACATAGCACGCTGTCTCTCCTATGCTTGAAAAATCACAAAAATACAATCAGAGACCTCAATACAAGACACAAGAATTTCCTCTTACTGAGCAATCACTGAAACACACTCTGTACGTGCTCAAGATACCAAAGTGATTGTGGGCACTGTAATTGAGTGAAAAAGCCGTAAACGCTGTATGGTTCGCAACACAGCATTCAAGTGCCAATCCTTTGTGCTAGCCGCTGCCTCTGGTTTGCGTAAATAACTGATTGTTGTTAAGCGTTGTAAACAACCCAAGCTATACTCGCTAAGCACTGGTTTCATCTTGAAAGTGTGTAGGGTGTATGATGAAGTACAATAGACTAAGTCTAAGCAACACAAAATAGCTCCAGTGTCACTTCTGCTGCTTGTATAAAAGCACGTGGCTCGGACATTGCCAGCTATTAGGTTTTCACACACCCCAACCAAGCCCCTCTTTAAAAAGGGTGGGCTGGTTTGTGACCTTGCAGAGCTATTGACAATGGGCAAACCATGGAGTAGCATAAAACAGGCGACGCAATTCTAGCCCCCATCGTTTAGAGGCCTAGGACATCTCCTTTTCACGGAGACAACGGGGATTCGAATTCCCCTGGGGGTAGCCTTACGCGCCATACACAGGTCATGACTAAGTACTCTAATGCATATCTGGCTTTCGGATTCGGGGCCAGTCATGGCTTGTAAAGGTCATCTGATTCCTATTCAATCGAAATCGTGTAAACAAAAGGGTCGATGCCCGAGTGGCTAAAGGGGACGGGCTGTAAACTCGTTGGCTATGCCTACGCTGGTTCGAATCCAGCTCGGCCCACGCAAGCGCATGTCTTTACAACACCCTGTGAAGCCTTATGAAAGACCCTACTCTTCAACGGCCACTTGACACAAAGTACGAAAAAGCCTTTTTATACACAGTTGATTGTATTGGACAAATCATGCTTTGAAGAGATTCATGGGGGGGTTGGCTGACAGGCCTTGTCTTAGCACGTGGAAGGTGATGCTATATGATAAATATCCTGACACATTGTACGATTTAAGACGCATCCGGACAGGCAACCCTGAAAAGATTGTAACACTCTCTTTGGGCTTAAAGCAAGTGAACCTCACAACTGAATGAAAGAGTCAGACGCATGTGCTTGGTATAGAAAGCTTTTATCTGTTAAGATGGGTGTGTACAGATCTTACAACAAGAAAGGAGTTCATTCATGGACATTATAAGCATTACTTGGGCCTCTTTGATGGCGGTTTTCACGTTCTCGCTCTCCTTGGTGGTATGGGGTAGAAGCGGTCTTTAGCTCACGCACGCTTATAGGCTTACACAGAAATGAGAGAATCTGTGTGACACTTCCATGTCTAGTTGGCTCTTGAGGGGTGGCCGGGCCGCTATTGAGTTGAGCTCAATAGCGGCCCAGTTGAGAGGACAAGCACTTCTAAAAAGGGTCACATACATCTTGCAACACAAAGAGAAGTGATTAGAGGGGCGTGATTTGACTGTCCTCATTCTTCTGAGACTGATTAAACCGTCTTTTTCGATAGTCAAGTGAGCCCAGATAACCTCTACTCCAGGCATGAGTGCTTGCAAGCAGGTTTGTGTGAGCCACTACGTAGGGCTTGGTGAGCGTATACACTGCATTCGTAGCCCTTCTTATCGGATTCCGAGCGGGCCTCTGTTTTTGGTTCTGAATCGTAAACCTAAGGCGTAAGCTTTCCCAGGTAAAGAAGAATGCGGTACCTGTTGAGCATATTTGGCAGAAGAGAAGTATAGGATCAAGACGCCATCCTTGAAATATGAGAATTCCTCCAGTAAGCAGTCCTAAGGTAGAGAACAGCACATCATAGTCTTTTACAAGCCACGGAGACACTGCACGTACAGAGTACAGCAGTATGCCTGCAGACACCAAAGCCACTCCTAGCATGGTGCTAGGTCCTACCTCTACGTTTATCATAATACACAATGTGTGTTGCGTTGATATGAGTTCCATCTGCGGCTAGGCCTTATGCAGCTCCTGCCAAGCTCGTAAGCGCTCCAACCACTGTAGCAACCGGGGGCTGCATGCTTTATCATGCAGATGGAACTCACCAATCTTAGTCTCGTGCCTTGGTGGTGAAATGGTAGACACGCTAGACTCAAAATCTGGTGCTGAACAGGCGTGGAGGTTCGATTCCTCTCCAAGGCACTCGCAGACCGTCCTTCTAAGATTAGATTGGTTGACCTAAATGGAAACTCTTTTGCTCGCAAAGGTGTTGAATATGCAAGGGCCTTCGATGCATGACCCTCAAAAGATTTGACCTACACCTGATACTATAGACTTTATGCTATAAACACTCTGTGTGGTCTAGTGACCACACATCCTTTCTTAGGACACGGAGTGTTTGTATGATGTAATAGATCTCTCTAGAGAGAAGAGACACCGGTGTGCACGTAATAGAACATATCAAGAGGCTAGAAAACCTGGCGTGGAAGCTTGAATGTTCTCAATTCTGTTAAGTGGGCTCTTTACAATCTAAACATCTGTCAAGGTGTGCATGGAAGCAATCTGACTGCGTAAGATTGTGTGTCAACATACTTCTTGAGAAACAAATCCATCTATCCTTCTTACTCTTGCGGGAACATTATTATGGAAACTAACGTACTAGCATTGATTGCTACCGCATTGTTTATTATTATCCCTACCTCTTTCTTGTTGATTCTTTACGTTCAAACCGAGAGCCGCCAATCAAGCTAGCCTCTTAATTCGTCTTGGCTAAGGCGAATTGGCTATTCCAATGAAAGATCCCTTCTTAGGTTAAGGCTCTCCCTTCTGTGTGGGAGGCCTTAACTTGGGCAGGCGCGTCCTCAAGGACGGGACAAAAAAGAGACATCTAAGCAGATGGTGGCTTTTTACAGGGTGTGACCTTCCTGTTGCGAGGCCCTTGGCAGGGCAACGTAATATTGCATACAAGGTCTAAGCACGAGAGGCGACACCCAGACTTGAACTGGGGATGGAGGATTTGCAATCCACTGCCTTACCAACTTGGCTATGTCGCCGACTGCCAATTAGATGACCTATTTGCGTTGCGCAACACCTTAAAGCCTTGACTTAAGAACTTCACAGGGTCCATACAATGTCTGGCTTGTCATCGCCAAGGAACACCTGTGTAAGCACACCTTACCAGGGTTTGGCAAGTGCAAAGGTGTTTTCAGTGAGCTATGCGAAGCGTATCAACAAGGGCTGTTCCACTGAAACAAGAGATGGTTTCATTTTACATGCTCAACACACCAAGCAACTCACTCCTTCTATTCCTCCGAACCAAAAGCATTAAAACACACCTTTTAGCGATTTACAAGCACAGCTTGATTGCAGACAGGGACCCTTTTAGTGAAGCCCTGTGGTTACTAAGCCATTATGCTTATTTTACTTCCTACACCAAAGCGCGGCTCTCAATGGTCAATGCACAGATCACGCGTGTTCTTCGCTCACTTATATTTATTAATATACAGACTCTATTTATTGTCAAAAACACAGATAGAGAAATTCTTTCCTATAATGCCTAACACTTGCGCTTTCACAACACCATTGCCATGACTCGCATGAAACAGGCCATATACATAGAGTCTTGCTCAATTTGGAATACCGAGGGGAGGGGTCAGGGCTCCAGGGCTCAAAGGCCTCATTCCTAACAGTCGGCTTGATCCATCAAGCTAGCACATGCGCGCTGCTGTTATTTGATAAGCTTTTTTGAACATATCCGGTCTCCTATTAGACTGAGTGTTTAGCCTCAAAGAAATCTAACCAACTCCACTTAGCAATGCTCATGTCCCACTTTCATTATGATGCATCTTCTTTCAGGCTGCCTGATCTGATGCACAGCCAGTTGGGCAGCTTTCGTCGTTTTCTCACGCAGGGGGTTAGAGAAGAGCTTGTGCGCTTCCCGGTTATTGAAGATGCTCAGGGCAGGGTACAGCTCAGGCTGTTAATACATAGGCGCATCTTAAAGATGCCAAGTTGGGACGAGAAGCAAGCTATTTATAATGGAGGCACGTACTCCGCTCGATTGTATGTGCCGGTTTTGATTCGACGCAAGGGTGCTGATTCGGTGAGATGCAAGCGTATCCTTCTAGGCAGTATCCCTCTAATGACCACTAGAGCTACCTTTGTAGTAAACGGGGTCTCAAGAGTTCTTGTAAACCAAATTGTTCGAAGCCCCGGTCTTTACTACGAGTTAACAAAGGACCCACAAGGGGGGTTTCGTTACTATGCAACCTTTATTGCTCATAGTGGTGCTTGGCTAAGGCTTGAAATAGACCGAAAAGGCCGCATGTGGGCTTGGGTGGACAAAGAGAAGAAAGTTGGAATCATGATCCTTCTGGGATGTATGGGATTAGATGCCAACACAATTGCTGTGTCGCTGTCTTCTCCAAGGTTCTTGAGCCAGTCTGTCTCAACTAGGAGGAAGATAAGGCACTGGCAAGCGTGTGTGCCAAGCCCGGAAGAGGCTACCATGGCGCTCTATGACAAGCTATTGAACAAAGAGAAAGATAAAGCAAAACGAAGGATTAAAGAAGAAGACAAAGATGAACTGAACTGGCAAGAGACAGCCAGAAGGACTCAATGGCTACAACAGAGGTTCTTTAAAAGGCGGTGCCACATCGGGAAGATAGGCCGAGCAAATATAAACAAACGGTTAAAGCTGTCCATTCCTGGACACGAGACGTTCCTACTTCCAGAAGACGTGCTCAAGGCCCTAGATTACCTTGCTAACTTGAGCCTGGGCTTGGGTAGCGTGGATGACATTGATGACTTGCGGAACCGTCGTGTTCGATCAACAGGCGAGATGATGCAACACTACCTTCGTATGGGTCTAGGACAACTTGCAAAGGTTGCAAGAGATCATGTCTCGAAGATGGTCATTAGCCCCAAGAAGAAGTACAGGCTTGCGCACGTGTTTAGTGCCAAGCCAATGGCTACAACGTGGAAGGAGCTCTTTGGTTCGCATCCGCTTAGTCAGTTTCTAGACCAGACCAACCCACTTGCTGAGATCACCCATAAGCGCAGGATAAGCTGTTTAGGGCCTGGTGGAATTGATCGAGACACGGCCCGGTTTGATGTGAGAGACATCCATCCAAGCCACTATGGACGAATATGCCCAATTGAAACTCCCGAGGGGCCTAACACAGGATTGATTGCATCCCTAGCTAGCCACGCTCGTGTAAATGGCCAAGGCGTATTACAGAGCCCTTTTCACAGGGTTGAACATGGCCGAATATTCACGCGCCGAAAACCCCTCTATCTGTCTGCTGGGAAAGAACACAGCCGTAAGATCTCTACGGGTGATCTTGGCTATCAACCCCACAATTCTGCTAAAGCTTCTAAGTTGCCGGTGCGATACAAGCAAGAGTTCTCTACCACAGAATGGAGCCAGGTAGAACTCGTGGGTATATTTCCTATGCAATACTTTTCGGTGGCTGCTTCTTTGATCCCCTTCTTAGAACACAACGACGCAAACAGAGCGTTGATGGGCTCTAACATGCAGCGGCAGTCTGTGCCACTGCTAAATCCCGAGAGGCCCATTGTAGGCACAGGTTTAGAAGCCCAAGTTGCAATGGATTCAGGCAGCTTGGTAAGAGCTCGGGAAGATGGCATAGTTGCGTACGCAGATGCTTGTATGATTCAAGTGGATCATCGTGCTCTTGGTCTTGTACAGTATGATTTGCAGCTTTATCACAGATCAAATCAAAACACCTGCATTCATCAAAGGCCTCTTGTCTGTCAAGGGGACAAGATCCGAAAGGGCCAAGTGTTGGCAGACGGAGCAAGCACTGCGCAGGGAGAATTGGCATTAGGCAAGAACATACTAGTGGCTTATATGCCTTGGGAGGGTTACAACTTTGAAGATGCTGTGGTGATCAGCGAACGGCTTGTATACGACCACGTGTACACCTCTCTTCACATAGAGAGATACGAATGCAAAGTCTATCAGAATCATCATCTAGGGCCCGAGCTGGTGACTCACAAGATCCCCCACTTGGATGAACACCTGTTGCGCCACTTAGACAGCGGAGGTGTTGCGATGCGTGGTGCGTGGGTTGAGACAGGAGATGTGCTAGTTGGCAAGTTGACACCGCGAGAAGCATCCGATCATGTACCACACCACTTAAGGCTGCTTGTAGCAGTGGTTGGAGAAGACATTTACACAAAGCAGGAAACCTGCCTAAAGGTTCCCCCAGGTGGAAGAGGCAGAGTGATCGATGCACACTGGTTAAAGAACGATGAGACGCTGGTAGGCAATACCAGTGTGGTGCACGTATACGTGCTGCAAAAGCGCAAAATCCAAGTCGGAGACAAGGTAGCAGGTAGGCATGGTAACAAAGGGATTGTGTCTAAAATCTTGCCAAGAGAAGACATGCCTTATCTCCAAGATGGCACACCTGTAGACATGGTGTTGAGTCCACTTGGCGTACCGTCTCGGATGAACGTAGGGCAGATTCTTGAGTGTCTTTTAGGCCTTGCAGGGCACTTCCTTGGCAAGCAATACAGGGTTTTACCCTTCGATGAGAGATATGAGTCTGAGGCTTCAAGAAAGTTTGTATTCTCTCAACTATGTGAAGCACGATCAAACACAGGGCTGAGATGGCTTTTTGAGACAGACTCGCCAGGCAAGAGTCGGTTGAGAGATGGCCGGACGAGCGAAGTGCTTGGTCAATGTGTTACTGCCGGAAAGGCCTACATGCTAAAGCTTATTCACCAGGTGGATGACAAGATACACGCTCGCTCTACCGGGCCCTATTCGGTCATAACCCAGCAGCCCTTGAGAGGCAGATCCAAGCAAGGAGGCCAACGCCTAGGCGAGATGGAAGTTTGGGCCCTGGAAGGATTTGGAGCCGCTTATACTTTGCAAGAGCTCTTAACCCTAAAATCTGATGACATGCAGGGTCGGCGTGACACGGCTAGTGCCATTGTGCTCAATCGCCCATTTCCCCGGCCAGGCACTCCCGAATCGTTCAAGGTGTTGCTTTGGGAACTTCGCGGGCTACTAGTCGATAGTAACCTAACAGAATCTCAGCCCATGGCATAGCCCTAGTGAAGATGGAGGGCCGCATGCTTTTTAGTGTCATTTCTCCGGCTATTTATCGCCTAAGGGCCAATCTTCACTGTGCATGGAAGGCGCAAGAGTTGCTCAGACCAGGGCATGGCCTGGTGGCATACAAGTCACAATGGCACCGATAGAGCATTTGTGAGCCTCTTTTCTTGGGTTTGGGTGGCCATGCTTGTTAGGAGGGACAGATGATTCAGCACAAAGAGAGCCGTCGATACGAGCACTTGCAGATTGGTTTGGCCTCTCCCAACGCAGTGAAGGCCTGGTGCGAGAGGATGCTGCCCGACGGTCAAGCAGTGGGGCAAGTCACGGAACCTCACACATTGCACTATACAACCCATAAGCCGATCAAAGATGGTTTGTTCTGTGAGCGCATCTTTGGACCTTTGAGAGATTGGCAGTGCGCATGTGGAGTTGATAGGCGGAAAGAACAAAGAGAGAAGGGTTTGCAATTCTGCGAAAAGTGTGGGGTAGAGATCACTCGATCGAAGGTGCGCAGGTACCGGATGGGCTACATCCAGCTAGTTGTGCCCGTCATTCACACTTGGTATTTAAAGGGCGTTCCAAACCTTCTCGCAAACCTGCTGGGGTTAAGGCTCAAACAGGTCAAGCAGCTGGCTTACTATGAACGTTTTATGGTCATCACTTGTGCCAACAAGCCCAGCCTATTGCCAGCGCGCGAGTTCTTTTCTCCCTTCTCGTTTCTAAGGATGTTTGATTTTTTTGGAGCACGGCTCATGCGTAAGCTGCGCCCCAGAGAAATGGGCGTAGGTGCGGAGGCCATTGCGAGACTGCTGGATAGGCTAGACATGCGTGAAGTCAAGCACATGGCTCTTGACGAGTGGAAGATAGCCCATCGTTGGATACCCTTTGACCCCCAAGAGGCTGCCCAGTTGGCTCAGAAGGGACAAAACACCCTGCTTACACGCCGTATCAACATGGCGCACAACTTTCATAACAGCCACATCAAACCTATCTGGATGGTGTTCTCTATGTTGCCTGTCCTTCCTCCAGATTTGCGACCCATGATTCATTTGGATGCAGATCGATTCGTAGCGTCTGACCTAAATGAGCTGTATCGTCAAGTTCTGTACAGAAACAGGATGGTGTCAGAGCATTCTAGGGATGCCATAGATGGTAAGCCAATGCCAGGCGTGGTGTTCCATGGTGCTCAACGGCTGTTACAAGATGCAGTTGACGTGCTTCTAAAGGATGGCATCAAAAAGCGACCTTATCCATTGAACCAAAAGCCACTCAGGTCTCTCTCCAATCTGTTAGAGGGCAAAACTGGCAGATTTAGACAGAATCTGCTGGGCAAGAGGGTCGACTACTCGGGTAGGTCAGTGATTGTGGTGGGCCCAAATCTTCGAATGCACCACTGCGGCTTGCCGATCGAAATGGCTTTAGAGCTGTTTCAACCATTCCTAATACAGAGAATGCTTCAACTTCGATTGGCTCAGAGCATAGCAGGGGCAAAAAAGAGGCTTCAACAAAAGGAGAGGCCAATTTGGCTCATTGAGCTGCTGACACAGCTGGTTCAACAGCGCCTTGTACTATTGAACAGAGCTCCAACATTGCACCGATTAGGCGTGCAAGCGTTTCAGCCCATTCTTGTCAAAGGGCGTGCAATCCAGTTGCATCCGCTTGTATGCACAGCCTTTAATGCGGACTTCGATGGAGACCAGATGGCCGTTCATCTTCCGCTCTCGCATCAGGCTCAAGCAGAGGCTCGTCTCTTGATGCTTTCTTCTACCAATCTGATCTCTCCAGCTACGGGAGAGGCCATCGCCGTTCCTAGCCAAGACATGATCCTTGGATTGTATGCCCTAACAAGCCAGCCTAGCCCCTACCATGCACGTGGCCGATTTGATCCTAGACGGTCTCAATGGCAGGCAGAGTCGACTCCACCAATCCCCCGATTTTCATGTTGCGGGGATGTGCTTCGAGCTTATGCGCAAGGAGCCGTTAAGATTCATTCGTTGGTCTGGCTACAGGTCGACCCGGCTAGCACAGTACTCACCTTGAGAGCCGATGAGGCGCCTTTAGAGATACAATGCGACCCAGATGGCACATTGCTCAACACGTACTCCTCTTGGCAAATCAAGCAGTCCTCAAAAGAAGTTGTGTATGGAAAACACGTGCTTACTACCACGGGTCGGGTCGTGTTCAATGCGCGGATCCAAGAGGTAGTTCAGAATCCAGCCGTTTTGTATAGTGTGCCCTCATACCCAGCGCTTGTGTAGCCTATGGTCAAAAGCCACCTTTTGGTCAAAGCACCTTGAAGAGTCTGGTGTCACACGAACAGAGGGTAGGAGGCCCATTTCGCACCATGAGTAGGATCGAACCTTTTGTGTTTTTCAACCAAACAGCAGACAAGTCGGCGGTTAAGAGGCTGGTTGGTTGGTTTGCCCTACGCTGCGGCAGCCCCTCCACCTCGCGCATGCTAGATGACCTAAAGTCCTTGGGCTTCCAGTACGCAACCTCCGCAGGAGTGTCCTTAGGCGTGGATGACCTTTGGGTTCATCATTCGAAGGCATGGCTCATCCAAGATGCAGAGCAACAAATAGACCTCTCCGACAGGTGGCTCGAGCAAGGCAAGATTGATGGCGTAGAGGGATTACAAACACTGATAGACACTTGGTTTAGCACTAGTGAGTGCTTGAAGCAGGAGATGGTGGAGACCTTTCGCAAGATTGATCCATCCAATCCGGTCTATATGATGGCGTTTTCAGGTGCACGGGGCAACGTGTCTCAGGTCCACCAGCTCGTAGGGATGCGAGGGCTTATGTCGGACCCACAGGGTGAGATCATTGACGTACCTATTCGCAGCAACTTTCGGGAGGGTCTATCTTTAACCGAGTACATCATCTCGTGCTATGGAGCCCGAAAGGGAGTGGTAGACACTGCGCTACGTACGGCAGACTCTGGTTATCTAACCAGACGCCTTGTAGATGTAGCACAGCATGTGGTAGTTCGCAGCACCGACTGTTTTTCGCCTCGTGGTGTGCCCCTGCACTTATCCGAAAACGGCCAGAGGGCAAACTTATGGTTAGAGCACAGGCTTATGGGCAGGGTGCTCGCAAAGGCTTTCCGAATCAGTCAGAAATGTATTGCTGACCGCAACGAGGATATATGCCGCAGCCTGGCCTCGTCCTTGTGCACCTTCCCAGCACAAGTGGTCTGGCTAAGATCTCCACTTACGTGCTCAAGACCTATCTCGGTGTGCCAGCGCTGCTACGGTTGGAATCTCACCCACGGTATATTGGTCAGCTTGGGAGAGGCCGTGGGGATTATTGCTGGCCAATCGATTGGGGAGCCAGGTACACAGCTCACCATGCGGACTTTTCACACGGGCGGTGTGTTCACTGGAGATATTGCGGAGCAGATTCGGGCCCCGCTTAACGGCACCGTCCAGTATCAAGCGGACTTGACGTGCTCCGCACGCACGCGCCATGGACACAACGCGAGAATATCTCTGCATCCAATGGAGCTGCTCATACAGAGCGCGTATTTGCACACACTGCAAATACCTGTCAATACGTTCCTGCTAGTGGAGCCTGGCCAGATGGTTCAGTCGAAGCAAGTGATTGCCGAAGTGAGATCTTCGCTTGGCACCTCCACGGAAGGAGCAGATCAGTATGTGTACTCCCCTTTGGAGGGAGAGTTAGCGCCCGTAGGCATCTCTGTTGTGCCTAACACTCAAACGCAACAGGTCAATCTGCATCGTGTTCTTAGCACAGGGCACGTATGGGTCTTAGCAGCACAGGGATATCGCCTTTCTACGGCTTGTCATCCTGCCTATAAGGACCAAGACTTTGTAAAATCAGGCACTCTTTTAGCCAAGCAAGAGGCTTTTGTGAGTACTGGAGGGATGCGTGCCCCCAACGCAGGCCCATCTGTTGGATCCAGTGGACCAGGCCCATCAAGGGTTCAGCAAAGCGCAAGCTTCATGAAGGTAGGCCACTCAAGCTTAGCGTTGCCAGGCTTGCGTGTTACCTCCAAGAGAAGAAGACAATCCGAACACTCTATTGTAGTGCCATGGACTCCTTACTCCAAAAGGTTAGGTGTTTCTTTACAACATATTTCACACCTTAAGCCAGCTGCGCGTGGCATGCCAAAATATGGCTCAACTATAGCCACATTTGTGGACCAAGCATATTCTACAAAAACGGGTGGTGTCTTGCTAAGAGCGTGCTATTCGCAAGGAGCCCCTTGGTTGCTAGACAGATCTTTGAAAGTGTTTGGATATAACTCGCAGAGGCGCCTCCATGCTACTCTCAAAGCATCTGTCCAAAGTGGACTTCAGGATGCCGTTGCACACCTGGTCGGCGTGCCGGTTAGAAGTACACCTTTTGCCTTAAAAAGAAGTTTAGAGCGCGTTGGGGCTCGCACAAAGCATATCAAAACCCTGCGCCAATCCTTAGAGCCTATCCAAGATGTGGCGGTCGGGGGGACCCGCAAGCTTTCCCCATTGTCCCCGTTGCGACACCTTGGCTATCAGGTGGTTGGCGATGGACACTTTTGTTGGTTGCCAGAAGAGACTAGGTTCTTAACACAGGGTGAGTCTTCGCTAGTCAAGCAAGGAGACATTGTTGGCAGAGGCACAGAGCTGCTTAAAGGCTCTTGTTGTGCTACAAGTGGCTTTGTTCGCATAGGCAGAGGTGGTAGCAAGAATTTAAGTGCTAAGAAAAGAAAGAGTGATAGCAAGCAACGCTACTTACGGGTCATTCCTGGAAGACCTTTTTGGCCTTCTCATGCTAGCCACGTGAAGAGAAGAATCCTTGCAAGCGCTAGAGAGCACAGGATTGAGGGCATCTTAGGTTGTCTTGTCTTGGCGCAATCAAAGGCTGCGCTTGCTGTGAACACCAAGGATCATGAATGGGTGTGCATTGAAATGACAAGAGCACAAAATGGCAAGTTGTGTTGTCTAGTAAGGCCAACAGTGCGTTATGAGATCACAAGCCACCCCAAGTGGCCGTTCTCTCCGGCTTTCAACTTTCTGCAACTAGGATCTGCTCTGGGATTAGAAGTCAAACATTGGACACCCATTGGCGATGGTGATTGTGTCGAGTCTTACAAGGGGCTTCATCTCCTAAGAGGCTCACTGTCCATTCAATATCAGCAATCCAAACAGAATAAGCCTCTGTTTGAACCCGAGTTGTGCACCTGTGTGTTAGGCACAATTCGCACGTGTTACCAAGCCTTGGCTGTCAATTTGTGCAAGGAGGCTGCTCTGTTTTTTAAACGCTGGCCGTCTACTCCCTCGCAATCTATCCGATGGCGCAAGCAGTCTAAGAGCCATAGAGTTGCAAGGTGCGGGCACCCTATAGCGCAAAGTGCAGTATGCATGGTCGAGAATGGGTTATGGTTAGCCGGCTCTAGCGCTCAGAGTAGACTGCCCAGTTGGCTAGCTCTGAGAAATTGTGACCAGATAAAGATCAATGCATGCTGCTTTCCCAGCACAAGCGTTGCAGACACTGGCTGGCTTCATGGTTCTTGCTTCACACAACATCAAGAGAGCCCTAAGCAAGCACAATGGGCTCCGAGGAGCGCAATCGGCCTCTTAGGGACCGCTTTGAATGTTGCGGTTCGGCAATCTTCTCTGCATGCTAACAAGGCTCTAGCGACCTTGCGTTCCAAACACAGTAGGCTCCAACACAGCAAAGCACTCCATGACAAGAAAATACTCACATTTTCAGCTGGTAGCAAGTGCCAAGTGCGGCACGATGCCCAACCCTCCATTTGGGTGAGTTGCAAAAATAGAGCACATGGACTGCTCGTGGATGAGGCCTTGCTTGTAAGCCACTCAACAGCATGGGACAGTTACATCCAAGAGAGCCGTTCCTGTGCACCTTTGGGCCTAAACGCGTTACAAGTTCGGTTGGGAGACTTTGTATCCAAAGGGTCCTCTCTCCTTATCTCCGGCCCGATTGGTCAATCAGGCCAAGTGGTAAGAATCCACTCAAACCAGATCGTGTTGCGGTTTGGTCTGCCATACTTGGCCACCCAAGACGCCATGATTTATGGCAATTCGGGAGACATTGTAAGCTCGGGAGATCCCTTCCTGAGGTTGGTCTATCAGAAGCCTAAGACTGGTGATATAATCCAGGGGCTTCCCAAAGTAGAGCAATTGCTTGAGGCTCGGTCCTACCATCCGCTTATCGAGCGCCTTCAGATCCGATTTGAGGCATACAAGCAAAACGCGTGCTCTAATCACGCATATGGTCAGCCTTTTTATGCAGCTACCCGGAGCAGCCTCTCTACGATTCAATCAGATCTGGTCAATGCAATCCAGCGGGTTTACCAGTCTCAAGGTGTGTTTCTATCGGATCGACATCTCGAGATCATAGTACGACAGATGACTTGCCGTGCTAGGGTGATAAACCCAGGAGACAGCGATCTCCTGCCAGGAGAGTTGGCTTACTATCCCCGCGTAGAAGGAGTGAACCAATCTCTGTCTAGTGGGGCAGAGTATAAGCCTTTGATTCTTGGTATTACCAAGGCAGCATTGGATACTCAGAGCTTTGTCTCCGAAGCAAGCTTCCAAGAGACCACCCGTGTGCTTACACGTGCTGCGATTCGAGGTCGGATTGATTGGTTGCGAGGAATCAAAGAGAATGTAGTGTTAGGTGAGTTGATCCCAGCCGGGACTGGCCGGCAGTTGGGCCGGGTCTCGCTTGCACAAGGCAACGCTAGCTCGCTGGGCCCAACCCACCTATGGCATCCTGCTCAGCAACAGCTTGCTCTTCCCGAAGAGGGCTCCCTTGGGTTGGACGCAAACGCTGAGCTTTTACCAAATTGTGGTTCACTGCGCTGAAACAGGTAAGCAGCCTGTTGGTCAAACCGCAGGCTTCAACCGAGCTTCGGCTTCTGTTCAGCTTAAGGCCACTGTATTGAGACGAAAAGGCAAATGGGGTTTGGAATCAAGACTCTTAGCAAATCATTCAATCAAACACAGCTATGAAGACAGTAGACTGGGACAAGGATCTTTATGACATGATGAAAGCGGGAGTGCACTTTGGGCATCCTGCAAGAAGATGGAATCCGAAGATGTCCCCTTACATCTACGAACAAAGAAAGGGCATCCACATCATTGATCTAGTGCAGACTACACGCCTACTCTCTGAGGCCTGTAACTTTGTGTCTAATGCGGCGGGTCAGCGCAAGCAATTCTTATGGGTGGGCACTAAGCAGCAGGCGGCAGATGTAGTAGCTACCGAGGCTCGCAAAGCTAGGAGCCATTATGTCAACCACAAGTGGCTGGGAGGGATGCTAACAAACTGGTCCACTTTGGAGACACGGCTGAAAAGGTTGAAGGAGCTGGAATCTCACGAGCAGCAGGGTGTGTTGGACCGGCTGCCTAAGAAAGAGGCCTCGTTCAGAAGGAAACAACTGGCAAAGCTGCGCAAGTACCTAGGTGGTATGAGATACATGAGACGCTTGCCCGACGTGGTGATCATAGTGGACCAGAAACGAGAATGGACTGCCTTGCAAGAATGTATCAAGCTAGGAATACCAACCATTTGCTTGGTTGATACCAACTGCGATCCTGATCTTGCGCACATCCCCATCCCCGCAAATGATGATGCAAGAGCATCTATACGTTGCATTGCTGCAAGGCTGTCCGGTGCAATCAGAGAAGGCTATGCACTGGCAGGCTCTGCAACCGATTAGTGCGGTTCAACCAACTCTTACAAGTTGGCTCACGCAGCAGATAGACTCGTTTGACCACGGAGTAATATATCAATACGACTAGGCTACGCCTTTTCGTCCTCCCTCCAATTCCCCTTCCGCTTAAGTGTGGTAATCTGTGAGATTAGACGGATAGATGCTTCAAGCTCTATATACGATCCCTTCTAGCAATCACCTAACCATAAGGAGTCTTATGCAAGCCGTCCATCTCTCTCCCGTAGAAAGCCCTAATCTGTTCTGTCAGATCAGCGGCGTGGAGGTAGGCCAACACTGGTACTGGCAGGTTGGTAGCTTCCAGATGCATGGCCAGGTGTTGGTTACCTCTTGGGTAGTCATAGCCCTTATCTTGGCTGTAGCCATAGCAGGCACTCGGAGCCTGCAAACCATTCCTACGGGCAATCAGAACTTGGTTGAATTTGTGCTTGAGTTTATTCGAGACTTGACCAGGACCCAGATTGGAGAAGAAGAATATCGTCCTTGGGTCCCCTTTATTGGCACCCTGTTCTTGTTTATCTTTGTGTCAAACTGGTCTGGTGCTTTGGTTCCTTGGAAGCTTATTGAATTGCCTAATGGAGAGTTGGCTGCGCCAACCAACGACATCAACACCACTGTAGCTCTGGCGCTACTCACCTCTGTGGCCTACTTCTATGCCGGGCTTCACAAGAAAGGATTAGGATACTTTGCAAAGTACATCCAGCCTACTCCCGTCTTGCTACCCATCAACATCCTAGAAGACTTTACAAAGCCGCTCTCTTTGAGCTTCCGACTGTTTGGGAACATCCTTGCCGACGAGTTGGTAGTGGCTGTGCTTATCTCTCTAGTGCCACTGGTTGTGCCTATCCCAATGATGTTTCTAGGGTTGTTTACCAGCGGGATCCAAGCGCTAATCTTTGCGACTCTTGCGGCCGCCTACATAGGAGAGTCCATGGAAGGTCACCACTAGCTAGGACTGCCACGTGCCGGATCCTGGCGATTGCTAACCTAACGCATTAAGCGTGGACACTGTTGGCAAAAGAAAGGGTGGGGCGGGCTATATGGCCCGCCCATTGACCGACTGTGTGCTGGTCTTATGCTAAAAGCTCTCTTGAGGCTTAGACTTTCTGCGGCAAGCACGAAGAGGCTAGATCAGGAAGGTTTGGAATAGGGAACTCTTTTTGGGTCACTCTTGCGCACAACAATCAAACCATGAGACACATGTTTGCCAGGATCCTTAAATGGATCCAAGACACGCCTTATCGAGCACTCGAAAAGGCTTATAATGCGAGTGAGAGAGCACAAGCTATTCAAGAGGCGTGTGTTCGTTACAAAAGAGCCCCTTACTTCACCCCTCATAGGTCCCAAAGCTTGGCCTTTTTTCTCGACGCAGCTCAGGATAGGTGTATAAATTCTGTCTCTTGGAGCTTGCTCGAATTTAAAGTGAGCCAGGATGTGTTCCGGCTGTGGTCAGGAGTGGATGGCTCGTTGGCTAAGCTGCCCGTAAGCACGTTCGGGCAGCTGGATTTCATAGAGAAGGTGATTGGTCAAATGGTCCATGATCGTGGCTTTGCACAAGGCTCTGTGCTCAAAGATGAGCGTCACGTGCCCTCTTCGGATGTGGCGACCGCCTACGAACCCATTGGCTTGATACCTCGCTCGATTACTCGTACCTTCTCGAGGTTCCAGACCGAGTTAGATCCCCAAGCAGAATCTCTTCTAAGGCCAGAATTTCAGCTCATTCGCTATCAAGTCAAAGCCTCCGTGCAGTACCTGACAAGCTTGCTAGTTGTGCCTTGGGGTCTCACTCAACTGTGCAAACACCTTTTTCTGGAGTCTTACATTGCACACTGGTGGAACACGGGTCAGCGAGAGCTGTTCTTAAATTCCTCGCAAGAAGAGAGGGCGCTTAGCCGACTGCAAGGCTTAGAGGATACAGCTTGGTTGGAGCTGCTTATGGATCGTAACTCTGACCTACCTCTCTCTACACTCTCGCACACAATCCATGAGCACACGCTTGAACTTGTAAGTCTCTACAACGAGCAGAGCATGCAGACACTTCTGCACGTGTGCATGGATGGCCTGTACATGTGCACCCTAGCGGTGCTGCTAGTGGTAGGCCAGGCTAGATTCGCTCTTGTCAAGTCTTTGATGCAAGAGCTATTCTATAGCTTAAGTGACACCATGAAGGCTTTTCTTATCCTTTTGTTTACAGACTTGTTTATTGGGTTTCACTCACCACATGGATGGGAGATACTCATCGAGTCATTGCTTCGCTATCTTGGGTTTGCTCACAATCAGTATGTAGTCTCTCTGTTCGTGTCCACCTTTCCCGTGATTCTAGACACTGTGTTTAAGTACTGGATATTTCGTCATTTAAACCGTACTTCCCCATCTATTGTGGTGACCTATCACACGATGAACGAATAGCCGAGTGGCTTGTGTTATGTAGTAAAGTGAACAGTTGCGCGTAGTGACACAAAGGAGCCTGGGCCCACGCAAAGAGCGGTGGCTCTTTCTCTTTCACTTTGTGGCCTTTGCAAGTACCATAGAGATAGGAATAGTATTTGCCTTGCATTAGGCGCCAAGTAGAAGTCATTTATACACGTGATTGGATTATGGCAGATAGAGAAGACAGCTTTGCTTGGAAACGTTGGAAATCTTGGACCTGTGCGTGTGTGATCTCTGTGATTGGTTTGCTAGGATCTCCTCTTGCTTCCGAGGCTTACCCCATCTTCGCTCAGCAGGGATTTGAAAACCCGCGGGAAGCTACGGGAAGGATTGTATGCGCTAACTGCCACTTAGCCAAGAGGCCAGTGGACATTGAGGTGCCTCAAGCTGTGCTTCCAGACACAGTGTTTGAGGCCGTAGTGAAGATCCCTTACGACCTGCAAGTCAAGCAGGTGTTAGGCAATGGCAAGAAGGGCGGGCTTAACGTTGGGGCAGTCTTGATCCTTCCTGAGGGATTCCAAGTGGCACCTGCCGATCGAATCCCTCCTGAGCTGAAAAGTAAGATTGGCAGCGTAGCATTCCAACCTTACAGCGAAAAGCAAAAGAACATATTAGTCGTAGGCCCCCTGCCTGGCAAGAAGTATCAAGAGATTGTGTTCCCTATTCTGTCACCAGACCCATCCACCCAAAAGGACGCTAACTTCCTAAAGTATAGCATCCACCTAGGAGCGAATCGGGGTCGAGGACAAGTTTATCCGGATGGTAGCAAGAGCAACAACACTGTGTACAGTGCCTCTGCTAGCGGACGTGTAACTCAGATCTTGCGCCAGCAGAAGGGTGGGTACCAAGTAACCATTGAGACCAATGATGGCAACAAGGTGACCGACCTTGTGCCTGCGGGGCCGGAGCTTATTGTCTCTGAAGGAGAAATCATTAAGCTGGACCAACCGCTTACCAACAACCCGAATGTAGGCGGATTTGGACAGGCAGATGCTGAGATTGTGCTTCAAAGCCCTGATCGCCTGAAAGGGCTTCTGGTTTTCTTTGTTTCGGTAGTGCTGGCCCAGATCTTCCTGGTGCTTAAGAAGAAGCAATTTGAAAAGGTCCAAATTGCAGAGATGAACTTCTAGCCACACGTGTGACTTGCCTGCTTCTGAACGGGAGCGTAAGAAGGCTCAGCTCTGTTGACTGGAGTTGGCTTGTGAGTGTGAGCCTTGCAAGGCTCACAACATCTCGCGTTTGCTAGTCTCTTGACCCCACAGGGTGCTCACCGACCCTGTTCAGAAGGCTGTCGGCAGCATAACTCGCTCTCGTGAACTCAAGCGTCTGATTCTGTCAAGCCGTTATGGCATCTCAAGCTGTTTATGAAGAGGGATCTCACCACAACTTCTCAGCCATCTAAATCCACGGCTGTACGCCCCAGCGCGGCTGAAAGCACACAAAGCGGTACGGTCGATCCCGTCATCCTTTCTGGTAGGCTGCTCTCAGATTCCCAGTCCCCCTTGGCAACGCGGTGGCCTGAAGCGGAATCAATACGTAAGCACATCCCTCTGCTTCAAGAGATCACGACCATGGCTAGACATAACAAACTATGCAACAAGGCTCTGTATGCCAAGCGACCTATGTTAGGCGCAATTGAGTGGGTAGGAGGCTTGCCCTGGGGTAGCCAGCCGTGCCAGTTATAAACCACTGGAGTTGAGCATAGAGCCTACGGTCTGTTCTTCGCTCGTGTGTGAATGCAGTATGCCCAACAAGCCTAAGATAGGCTCTTATTGCATGGAGAGAGAGCCACTCTGTTCTGCGTGAGACATGCCTCTGGTTGGGCAGAAGATAGATTCTCAAGGAAAAGATTCTGTTTTAATCTACACATGGATCCTCTAAGCTCTTCACAGAGTGCCCGAAAGGGGTTCCTGACTTGAATCATAAGCAATTGCTCGGCAAGCGTGAATAGGTTGGGTACTTTCCTGTGCAGAGATCCAAACCAATCACAGGGCTAGGTACACAGGTAGCGTTTGCATACGAGCATGCCATAGAGCCGACAGAGACGAAAGTCTCACACTCGGTTGTTAGAGGGGACAGAGGTGGGTCCTATCTCAATCAACACACACCTCCATGCATCTGGGTGAATCATCAGCAGTCTTGTTAGAAGTGGCAGATTATCTGGGGTACAGTTTGTTGCTATGGGCACCAAGGCAAGCACAGGCAGAGCATGGCTTTAAGCCAGACTCTTGCAAAGACGAGTCAAGCATTGTGCAGTAATTGACTAGATGCGTGGCTCTGCTTTTGGTCTACTTGAGAAGACCTGTTAGCTTGCTTCCATCCACGCCTGGTTGGCCCTACAAGGCTTATTTCCATGACTACGCGACCCATCAGGCGTCTGTCAATTCGCCAAGGGATCAGGCCTGCAGGCCTGATCTGAACAGACTGTTTGGTACAATACCACGCTGTTTCAACCGTGTGACCCTTGGATGGGCTGCCCCAGGCGAAGGCATTCAATGTACTCATATTGTATGTGGGCAGCTCTCGCAGAGGCAGCAAACCGTGTTCTTGCCCCCCCCCTTGGCTAGCCCGGCCTGCGTGCTAGCTGCCTATGCAATCGCAAGAGTGGCTTTCGTTCAGGGAGTTGTCTCTTGGGGGGGCCTAAAGAGTGTTAGAGGGAGGAGCCCAATCCGGAATAAGACCCGTAAAAGAACACTCCTACCAGGGTAATGACCGCAATCCCTGCAACTGTGCCTACCAGCCACAGAGGGATTCTTCCCGTAGTTCCAGCGTTAGACATCTATCTCTCCTTTCTGTATTCTGCCTCAGGTTTCGATGCTTTCGCTGCCTGTGCAGCCACGTGGCATCGATGACTTGTTCTGAGACCAATTCTCTCAGCATTTTCTATGTTATGGCCAGCTAGTTAAAGAAATAGCTGGAGAATAGGATGGCCAGCACAAAGATGGTTAACAGACCCCAATAAAGGCTGGTACGATTCAATTCTACGCTCTGCTTGTTTGGATTGGGTTGTGTCATGCTAGGTTACCTGTGAGGTCTCGTATTAACGCTGAATAAACTGCATTGCCGTAATAGCCCCTAGGAAAAACACCGTAGGCACTGCTAAGGCATGAACCGAAAGCCAACGAACCGTAAAGATAGGGTAAGAGGTGTTATCTATGGTCACTTGAGTCTCCTATATTCCCTTCGTAAACTCGTTGATCTGCTCCAACGAGCGGAATCGGTTTGTAATCAGAGGCACTTCTTGACGTTCCTCTGTAAAGTATTCGTTAGGCCTAGGGCTTCCAAACACGTCATAGGCTAAGCCAGTGCTAACAAACAGCCAACCTGCTACAAACAGGGATGGGATGGTGATGCTATGAATCACCCAATAACGAATACTGGTGATGATATCTGCAAAGGGGCGTTCCCCAGTGTTTCCGGACATGAGACACTCCTATTATGAATCCAATTACCCTTCCATCCCGGGAAGGATCTTCTAGAAGAACACAGTAAGCGAATGCGCCCACTTGTCTTCCCGAAACACAGTGTATGGAATTGCTTATCCATCGCACAACCAGTATATAGCTTCTCACGAGCCTAAGGCAAGCCGCCCTCATTCTCCTCCTGATTGGCCTTGACACAGCAAGGCACGCCCCAACCCCATCTTCTCTTGCGGGTAGCGAGAATCGAACTCGCATCTTCTCCTTGGCAAGGAGGGATTTTACCACTAAACTATACCCGCGCGAAAAAGCTCTTACTGAGCTCTGTGAGCAGATTGAGCTACAGTGCTATTGTAGCTTAGCTGAATCGGGATTGCAAACTTCTCGAGTCTTTGCAAAGGCCATTCTCGAGTCGCTGCCTAAGCATAAGAGCTCTGCCGAACTCACGAGAAAAACCTAACTGTGCCCCGAGACTTACGCATTCCGAACTTGTTTCAACCAAGATGATAGGAAACACGGAAGCGGCTTCGAAGCCGCTTCTCCGAACTTGGTGAGTGGATCAACGCTGACCAACCCCGCCAAGCGTATTTATCCTGTAAAAGAGCTTAGCAATCCAACCAAAAACACAAGCCCAATCCAAAGAGATGTGCCAGAAAACACCACATTCTTCGAGCTAGACCAGCCGTCTGGAGACGCTAGGATGACAGGCACGCCTACCACAAGCGCAAAAGAGGTAGCAACCAAAGCAAACAAAGCCAGTTGGAATGGAAGAATCATCTCTCTTCTCTCCTCACTTATCTTACATCTTAGGGGCAGTCCGATCGCTGAGCATAAAGACACGCGTGACTACACGAGACACGCGCGAGCTATTTACATCTCATTGGTCTGCCATGCTGATTTGTCTTTCTCTCAGGTTGTGACAGGAGTGTGGCAGACCGATGAGCTCTGTTTGCACTGCAGAGCTTTCACACAGGTGCCTGCTAACCTCGTGCTTTATGTGCCCTGCGTGTTTTATACTCAGGACAGCGCTGCGGTGACGGAGAGGTGACCGAGTGGTCGATGGTATCGGTTTTGAAAACCGACGTAGCACAGCTACCGAGGGTTCGAATCCCTCTCTCTCCTTATGTTACGCCCAACAGGATTTGAACCTGTATTGGAGGTTTAGAAGACCACTGTCCTAATCCATTGGACGATGGGCGCTTGCGTTCAACACACTTCATCTCCACACAAACGACTCCGTGTTCCGTGTGGGCCACGCATGCAAAGTTGAAGCCACACAGATGGCCTTTGATCGCACACAAAAGGATAAGTGCTCGTGTCTCGTGCCCGCTTGTGCTTTGAGGCACAGGCTAAATAGAGCAATTGACTTGATGTTCGACTGCGTGTGATAAGCTTCTCAAACGCGAAGCCTTGCTCTTGTGAGCAATGAGCTAGAAGGCCACAGAACAAGGTTTAGGGCTATACGGATTCGAACCGTAGACAATCTCGGTGTAAACGAGGTGCTCTACCGCTGAGCTATAGCCCTGCCTAAACCATGATAACTCACTCATCACAAGATTTCACCTACTAGCCGTCTCGAGGTCCGATCCTTCCTTGCTCTCTGGGTGGCTCTAAAACCATATCCTCTTAGGCTACAAAGCCTGCTGTTGCTCAGCTTTGTTTATTGGGGGAGACATTTGCGTAGTTCTCACAAGCAATAGGACGGTGCCTAGACGTGTCCCAAAGCTGTAAGCTTTCCAGAGAACAAAAAAAGCTGCTGTTTTCCCTCTTAGTGAGAGAAGCTTTTTCTTTGGACTGAATCCAAGCTTCTATTTGTTTAGAGACGTGTCAAAACCCATAGAATATATTTTGACTGTCTTAGGATTGCAAGCCACGAGAATACACTTTGAGGAGTGAGTGATGGCTTAAAGTGATTCTTAGCTTAGAAGAGGCTAGTTATGGGTTTGCATTGCTTGAGCATGGTATTTGCATCTAGCATCATCAAGCGTTTCACGCGCTTGAACGCTTTGTATGGTGATTGAAAGCCCACACAAAGCTGTTCACGTGAACGAGGACCTGTACTTACAAAGCACAATCTCCGTGTGAATGACTTTGGACACTGTTCTCATTGTTAAGCTGTGTTGCCGAAGCCATGTGTTAGATATAACGCCCAAGTCAGCAGCTTGCATAGACTGCTAGTAGTAAGCTACTATCATGGCTGAGCCTACTTAACTCAGTGGTTAGAGTGCCGCTCTCATAAGGCGAAAGTCATTGGTTCAAGTCCAATAGTAGGTATCTACTGGCTGCCTCTACGGCAGCCAGTCGCAGCTTATTTGGTCCTTTGAACAAGACTAAAACGGCTCTTGTTCCAACCTAAGCTCATCAAAGTCTACCGTGTTGAGGCTTGGTTGACGGCTTCTAATCGAGCCTTGGCTCTTCTGAAGGCTAGCTGAGCTTCTATCTTTTGCTTTCTTCCTTCGGCCTTTTCTAAACTGGATCGTGTTAGATCGAAGGCCTCTTGGGCCTCTCTAGGATCTATGTCCGCGGCCTTCTCTGCCTCATTGACCAGGATAGTCATTTGATTGTCTTCTATCATCGCAAAGCCACCCATCAAGGCCATGGTGGTCCATTGGCTAGCAGTGCGTATTTTGACCACACCGATGTCTAAAGCAGTCAAGAGAGAGGCGTGATTGGGCAAGATGCCGACTTGTCCACTGTTTGTGGATAATATGACTTCCTGTGCTTGAGAATTCCAGACAATGCGATTGGGTGCCATAACACGAAGGTTGAGACTCATGGTGCTTTACTCACTCTCTGCTTGTAGGGTAGCTGCCTTGGCCATAGCCTCATCGATGTTGCCAACTAGGTAGAAGGCCTGCTCAGGAAGAGCATCCAATTGCCCGGACAAGATCATCTGGAAGCCCTTGATGGTATCTGTCAGACTCACGTACTTGCCAGGAGATCCGGTAAACACCTCTGCCACAAAGAAAGGCTGAGACAAGAAACGCTCGATCTTGCGTGCTCGTGCTACGACTAGCCTGTCATCCTCGGACAACTCGTCTAAGCCAAGGATTGCAATGATGTCTTGCAGCTCTTTGTAGCGCTGGAGAGTCTCTTTTACACCTTGTGCGGTCTCGTAGTGCTCCTCTCCCACAATCCAAGGCTGTAGCATTGTAGAGGTAGAATCAAGCGGGTCTACAGCGGGGTAGATGCCTTTGGCAGCTAGGCCACGCGATAGCACGGTGGTAGCATCCAGGTGAGCAAAGGTGGTGGCAGGAGCCGGGTCAGTCAAGTCATCGGCTGGCACGTAGACGGCTTGGATCGAGGTAATCGATCCCTCTTTGGTGGAGGTAATCCTCTCTTGCAAGGTGCCCATCTCGGTGCTCAGCGTAGGTTGGTAACCCACAGCAGAGGGCATCCTACCTAGCAAAGCAGATACCTCGGAGCCGGCTTGTACAAAACGGAAGATGTTGTCAATAAACAGCAACACGTCTTGCTTGTTGACATCTCGGAAGTACTCTGCCATGGTAAGCGCCGTTAGGCCCACTCGCATACGGGCTCCTGGAGGCTCGTTCATCTGACCGTACACAAGGGCTACCTTTGACTCCGAGATGTTGTCTTCGTTAATCACTTTGGACTCTTTCATCTCCATGTAAAGGTCATTCCCCTCCCGGGTGCGCTCTCCCACACCACCAAACACAGAGACTCCTCCGTGTGCCTTCGCGATGTTGTTGATCAATTCCATGATCAGTACGGTCTTACCAACCCCAGCCCCTCCAAAGAGGCCAATTTTTCCGCCACGGCGGTATGGGGCCAACAGATCCACAACTTTGATACCGGTCTCGAAGATGGAGAGCTTGGTGTCTAACTGGGTGAACGCGGGAGCAGACCTGTGAATAGGAAGGGTAGTAGTGCTGCTTACAGGGCCCAAATTGTCTACCGGTTCGCCAAGCACGTTGAAGATGCGACCTAAGGTAGCCTCACCTACAGGTACGCTCAAGGGCGCGCCGGTATCGGTCACATCCATGCCCCGGGTCAACCCATCCGTGCCACTCATTGAGACTGCCCTTACCTTGTTGTCTCCAAGAAGCTGCTGCACCTCGCAGGTCACTCTTAGCTCGTCTCCTGCTGGGTTCTGCCCACTTACAATAAGGCAGTTGTAGATGTTAGGCATCTTTCCTGGAGGAAAAGCTACGTCCATTACAGGGCCAATGATTTGGGTGATCTTTCCTACGTTCTTGGTCTTAGAGATTGGATTTGCAGTGGTCATAGCTATGCTTGGTTGTGGATACTAGATCCTAAGAGGACGTTGCGTGAATAGAATCGGTCAGTGGGCCTTTGGGGCTTAGCTTTTGTGTGAAGCTATGCACAGACAGGATACCATGAGAAACATGTGTGAGTCTAGGGGGTTGCTCACAGGCTGTTGAGTTGAGAGCATTGTGCTCACACAAGGTTGCTGCGTGCCGACGAGGGTGGTTGCACATCCTCTCAACGTTCGTATATAATGGTGTTATCCCAACCTCTCCCTGGTTCGGGCCAGCTGTGCGCCTGATCTCATAGGGCCTTGGGTCGAGCAGACTCTATCCTTGTTGATGCCATATATTTGATTTGTAGGGAGAAGACGATGTCACCACAAACGGAGACTAAAACAGGAACCGGATTTAAGGCGGGAGTTAAGGACTACAGACTTACTTACTACACTCCTGACTACGAAACCAAAGATACCGATATCTTGGCAGCATTCCGAATGACCCCTCAACCAGGTGTTCCTCCGGAAGAATGTGGAGCAGCTGTAGCCGCAGAATCCTCTACCGGTACATGGACTACTGTATGGACCGATGGATTGACCAGCCTAGACCGTTACAAAGGCCGTTGTTATGACATTGAGCCTGTAGCTGGCGAAGACAACCAGTACATTGCTTATGTAGCATATCCTTTGGATCTGTTTGAGGAAGGATCTGTAACCAACCTGTTCACCTCAATTGTAGGAAACGTGTTTGGTTTCAAAGCGCTGCGCGCACTGCGTCTAGAGGACCTAAGAATCCCTCCTGCCTACTCTAAGACCTTCCAAGGCCCTCCACACGGTATCCAAGTAGAAAGAGACAAGCTGAACAAGTACGGTCGTCCTTTGTTGGGATGCACCATCAAGCCTAAGCTTGGTCTATCTGCTAAGAACTACGGCCGTGCCGTATACGAGTGCCTTCGTGGTGGTCTAGACTTCACCAAGGACGACGAGAACGTAAACTCTCAGCCGTTCATGAGATGGAGAGACCGTTTCTTGTTCTGCGCTGAGGCTATCTACAAGGCTCAAGGAGAGACTGGTGAGATCAAGGGTCACTACCTAAACGCAACCGCAGGTACCTGTGAAGAGATGTTGAAGCGAGCTGCTTTCGCGAGAGAGCTGGGCATGCCTATCATCATGCACGACTACCTTACTGGTGGATTCACCGCTAACACTACCTTGGCTCACTACTGCCGTGACAACGGTCTTCTGCTTCACATTCACCGTGCTATGCACGCTGTGATTGACAGACAAAAGAACCACGGTATGCACTTCCGTGTGCTAGCAAAAGCCCTTCGTATGTCTGGAGGTGACCACATCCACTCCGGTACTGTGGTTGGTAAGCTAGAAGGTGAGCGCTCCGTAACCCTAGGCTTTGTAGACCTTCTTCGGGACGACTACATCGAGAAGGACAGAAGCAGAGGCGTTTACTTCACCCAAGATTGGGTTTCTATGCCTGGTGTATTGCCGGTAGCTTCCGGTGGTATCCACGTATGGCACATGCCGGCTCTAACTGAAATCTTTGGCGACGACTCCGTGCTTCAATTTGGAGGCGGAACCCTAGGACACCCTTGGGGGAACGCACCAGGCGCAGTAGCCAACCGTGTGGCTCTAGAAGCTTGCGTTCAGGCTCGTAACGAGGGTCGCGACCTAGCTCGTGAGGGCAACGAAGTCATCCGCGAAGCTACCAAGTGGAGCCCTGAGCTAGCAGCAGCTTGCGAAGTTTGGAAAGAGATCAAGTTTGAATTTGATACTGTGGACACCCTGTAAGTACGGTAAGCGAGACGCTTTCTTGCCGTTCTCTTGATCACTTGTTTTCACTAAGTTGAAGCATGTGATCTAGGGCACCTCAAGGCCCTAAGCCTCACCTCAGGCTTAGGGCCACAACACAAGCCATCACAGCGCACAACGGTTGCTTCCTGGATTGCAAGGCAGGCTTGTAGCTCAGTGGACTAGAGCGCATGGTTCCGAACTATGGTGTCAAGGGTTCGAATCCCTTCTTGCCTGTCTGTTGGCTTCATAGACGCACTTGTATGCAAAGCACAGTATCCAGCTTAGAATCAGTTGCGGAGGACCTTTTTAGGGATGTGGCGCAGCTTGGTAGCGCTTTTGTTTTGGGTACAAAAAGTCGCAGGTTCGAATCCTGTCATCCCTACTCTTTAGCACTCTGGCATGCCAGCATCTCAAAGCGTTCTGTGTGTTTCCATAGTCTGGCCTTAGAGGCAGGTTTTCACCTAATGGTCCGGATACGCTCTTAGTTCAGTTGGTAGAACGCAGGTCTCCAAAACCTGATGTCGTAGGTTCAAGTCCTACAGAGCGTGTTGTTTAGAATGCCCAATTCGGTTGAGAGGAGATCAGATAGGCTAATAGGCTTGCCTCAACTGAGGCCTTTGTGCTAGGCAGAGCGGCTTAGAATCAAAGCACTGAGACACTTGTTATGAATGAATCCGTTTTTTTGTGTATGTGCTTGCTGTTGAAAAGCCATAACGTGTCACTGTCACATCATTTACAGTATGATTTCGTTCTCAAAAAAAAGGCTCTCATATGATGATACAGCTTAAATAGAACACACAAAACAGAAATAGCTATAAAAAGACTTTGCAAGCTTTGAGGTTTTTTTTTGAGAAAAACTGAAATGTTTACACCACAAGACTTATGCAGTAATAACGCCTTTCTGGTCTAACCGTTGCTAAGACGGTTCACTAGTAAAATTGCAAAAAAAAAAAGCCATTTAGCCGCTTAAGCGTAATTAAGCCTATACTATATAAAAATCAGAACTACCAGCCTTAAGTGAAAAGGGTTCATTTATGCAAATTTTTTGCATAAATTCTATCTCGTTATAAAAAATACCTTTGCTTGGTTCTAAAAAGGCACAGTGGCTGCTGGCAGCAGCCCACACACCACGTCCTGCTGCATCTACAAGCCTATGTATGTACTCACCGTGGTTTCTGTTGAGTGTTATAGCACCTCATTTTCTCGACTACAGTAGCTATCCTTTCATACTTGATCTTCAGACCCTCAATGCCTTTGTGATTCTTCTCTATGCTTCACGTTAGCTCGCAGCAGGTTGAGCTAAGCTCACCCATCGTGTTGGAAACCTTACTATCATTTTTATCATATATGCCTTCTAAGCAGTTATCACGTCTATTTTTGAGATAAAAAAAAAGAATCCGTTTGATTCGATAAAGAGGCTATAGCTTAAGGGCCACCGCCTACCATTGAAAACGGTGGAGGAGCTCCTTTGCTTGGGTGAGATACCGGGCCATCAAGCTATGTCCACATTTGTCTAAGTAAAGACTACCCTGTGCTCAGGGCTAAACTTATGTTCGTCAGCATGTTGGACAGCCAATTGGTAGTACAAGCGTCTTAAGTCGCTTTGGATTGCATGAGGATTTGTTAAAAGCTTTTGATACAACGGGGTCTCTGGTTCTTGTGGATAAACCTTGGTAGTCGGTTGGGAATACAAAGTTGGGACCTTTGTATTGGAGTTATCATCAAGCCATCAAGCACTCTTTGGCGTTGAGTGCACCACGACTATCTTACATTTAATCTTGGTATCAGAATCGTACCGCAACCTTTTCATGCGGGTGGCTACCTGCACAATCGCACAATCTTGCTGAATTTGAATACCCTTGGCTTCTATCAAATAACGCTTGACGATAAGGGCCATTATGGATGGCAAAGACAAGAACACCAGCCAAATCCAGCTTTTTTTTTGCTAACACAACAAATTGGGCTTTTCTCTCTCCTTATCAAGAGAATACAAGAGGGATACAAGGAGCCAAAAGGCTGTAATCGCCGCTATGGTAGCAAAAAAAGGAAAGTTACATTATTGGTTTGCGGCCTGGCTAGGTGATTGATAAGCCAGCCCCGCCATTTATAGAACAAAGTATGCACAGCAATAAGACCTTTTTCCACACAAGCATGTGGTCAGACAATGCGGGTTATTAGCATACCACTCTGTGCAAATAGTGATGCCGAGCCACGCATCTAAGCGCAACAGAGCGTGTGCTTTGTTACAAGTTTGTATGTGTTTCACACAGCGCGTCAAAGGATTGAACGTCAGACTTATCACAACAACTTAACACACTACGGGCACATGAGCCATCACAGGATGAGAAGATCTTTGATGAGATCTAAATAAGCCTCGATTTGAAAAGACGAGCCTTTCAAGCTAAAAGAGGCGCAAGGCCAAGTTGAAGCAATAGCTGTAGACGCAATCAAAGAAAGAAGAGAGGCTTGTAGTTGGCTCACGTATTCACTAAGCCTTGTGTTGAGCGCGGTAAAAATATATAAAGCAAATAAGACCCTACCTGCTGGGGTCTCGGTCTACTTTTCACACACACAAACCTATGCACTTGAGACCGAGAGAGAAGAACCATCTGCCTCTGAAAATACCACAAGGTAGAGCGCTAGACCTAGCACAGCAGATACGAAAATACTTGTGTGCTGTCGACCTCTGTTCTAGTTTGTGTACCGTTTTTCGCAAAACTTCGTTTTATCTTTCACTATCATATAAACAGCAAACTTACGTAGCTACGGTGGCAAGAATCACAGCAAAGTAAGTATTTTTCTTTGGCTTTCGTCCGTATTTCCACATTAACTGCTATTTTGGGAGCGCTCACAGGAGCCTAAAACTCACAGCGCAGGTAGCAACCAGCACCAGCAAGTCATAAGCTAATTGCTCAACATCGTAGTTTGAGTCTTAAAGAGAGTAAAGTCACACTATAATTCAACTGCCCACTTTTTCATTGACTAGACAACTTCAACCACTTTTTAATTGTTAAACATAGCGCGGTGCAAACTGATTACTCGCTTGCTACTTCACCAATCAGAATAGTTTAGGCAAATAAGGACGAAACATACTTTGAGCCTAAATTGCCAATAACACAGTACTTGCCAAAACTTTTTGTTCGTTGCAGCCTTCGCGATACGGCTTAGCTAGTGGGGTATCTTTGGTCTTTTCTTTTTGTAACTCAGAGTAAGCGCTTAAAAAAAAAGTGTCAATTATTGGTAAATGCTTATAAGTACTATTTAAATAAATTTGATTTTGAGTGTGCAAATTTATCACAAGCCAAGCAGTCAATCAAATTTAGAATATTTTTTTTGAAGCAAGAACTGGCAAATTTCTCGCTATAAGGTTGAGTGTTTGCCCTGTAGTGCAATTGGGCTGATCAAGAGCATCAGGAAGAGGCGTGCACGCTTACAAGTTGTGCACGCCCTTTTGCCAAGATTCGCTCCCCTGACGGCTCGCGCCTGCAGAACGCACAGAGGAGTTGCTGCATGGCCTGTCTGCGAGCACTACGTCAGGCTCTCAACCACAAGCCTTTCCTCTTCCTTTGACCTTGCTTTCAGCAGTTGTCTCAGAGGGTATAGGTCCCTGTTGGCCAACAAATGGTCCACCACAGGCTGAGCGTGGTCAGGCTCAACACCAACTAGGTCCAACAGGCCCAACCAGGTGGGTCTATCCAAAAGTGGGTCACCCTTTGATCTTTTAAGACTAAGTGTGAAGAACGAGTTCTCTACCATCAGTGTTATACGACATTTAAGGGTCATCCTGATCAAATGAACGCTTTTCTCCGTTAAGAAGCGCCTCATCACACGTTGAACCGTCTGAGAGCTTTTGTAATCTAGCAGGTTGCCTGCAATTTCGAGACATAGGTTTGAGTATTCCCCTTCTTCCCAAAATGTTTTTTGTTTCTCATTTGAGAATAGATTAGAAAAGTATGATTCATCTCGCTTGTGGTGTTTTTTTGCGTCCATAAGGGCCAATTACACTGGTAGTTTGATAGATTTTCTTCACAACCGAACATATAAGCAAAGATCAAGACGTATTTTTCTGTTTATGCCAGTCAATATTCACAGTTGTTGAGTAAATTTTCACATATGTAAAAATGATTACACATACACATCGCGGCGGCCATGGGGGCGTTCCATTCCACTAGTAGTCTTGCCAATCAGATTGGTTACTTTCTTGGCAGCCTCCGCCACTTTTGCGCCTTGATTGTACAAAGAAATATCTCCATTTCTCACAGCTTTTTGAGCGCGTTCTCTGCGCTATGTTTGTGAGCAAGTGCGTTGTTTTCTGGTTCGCATCAATCGATGTACAGGGCTGTCTTTTCGAAACACAAAGAGAAAGCGCACGTTCGCGAGAGGTTCATAGATAAGTGCAATTGACTAAAAAGCTGGCAGCTTTTCTATTCACAAAAAAAAGCTATTCAAAATTAGTGTAGTATAGCCTAAGTGGCTAAACGGTCACTGATGCGAGACTGACGGGATTTGAACCCGCAACTTCCTCCTTGACAGGGAGGTGCTCTAACCATTGAACTACAGCCCCAATCGCACTACAAGCATGGTATCACAAGCCACAATTCTGTGTCAATCGTGTTTTATCTGATCCTGTGGACAAGCTCGAACCGGTTTGAACCCAACCGATGCGCAAGCTTGGCAAAGCGTGAAGTGCTTCTATTTAAGCCAAATCTTGTCGTATACTCTTACTGGATTTGCACAGGCTGACTGTGCTCGTGTTTGCTAGAGAGGTTTTGGTGTATACAAGCACACCCTTTCACATGAATACGAGTGCTTGCTGATGTCATGCAGGTGTGCTTGCTTTTGAAGATGTCAACCCTTTTATCTCACTAGATACCTTAGGAAGATCAGCTTCAAAAGCACACTCACTACAAGACACATCAATGTAGCCATAAGGTACGAGATCTTTTCGTACAAGCTTTTGCAACAGACGTATACAAAACAGAGCAAAATTCATACATATCTATGACTCGAGTCAAGCGTGGGTCTGTGGCCCGTAAGAGAAGGAAACAGGTCTTAGAGATCACAAAGGGAGCTCAAGGTGCACGGTCTACTCTGTTCCGAACCGCCAATCAACAGGCTATAACAACTCTCGCAAACAGCCATCGAGACGCAGGAAGAAGAAAGAGAGATCTACGCAGCCTATGGATTCTTCGGATCAATGCAGCCATCCGAGGACAAGGCACTCAATACAATGTGCTCTTACACAAGTTGCGAGCCAAGCACATAGGCCTGAACCGTAAGATGCTAGCACAAATGTGTGTTCTTGACGAGACTGGGTTCTCAAGCTTAGTAAGCACAGCATCATCCCTGGTGTAAGGCATACGAGATTTGTTCGCAAACCACATGTGGTTTGCGAACGCGTTGATGTGCCATTCCTCCCTAGTTTAGGCAAGCGAATCTTAGAGCTCAGCTCCCATGGTTTAAGAAAGGCAAGAGTGCCAAGAGGCGAGCTCTCTTGATAGAGGTGGTCATTAATCTTTGTTGCTTGGCAGTTAGTCGATTGACACGCCTGGAAAAGATTTTGCCTTGCTCGGTCACAAATCTTCGCAACAAGTCTACATTCTTGTAATCGATGCTCTCTCCTGACTTGATAGGAGGAAAACGGCGACGAGAGGCACGCATAGGTGGTCTTTGTCTTGTCATAAGTGTGCTAGTTCTGGTTGAAATAAGACCAAGCTACTTCTTGATCTGTCGGTGAATTGTATGTTGATTGCAGTAAGCACAAAACTTTCGTAGCTCAAGGGGGCTAGGTGTGTTACGACGGTTCTTTTGGGTTGTGTAGCGTGATACCCCAGGAGATCTCTTTTGCTGATTCTGCGTGCAATATGTGCACTCTAAAGTCACCACGATTCTTGCGTCTTTACTCTTAGCCATAATGTATTCGTACTTGTATACAGGGATAGAAGATAGCTTGGTACAGCTCGTGCTTGCTGCGTTTCGCTTATGAAGAGCACCAAAACCCTTTGGTGTGCTTTGGTTGGCAAAAAAGCTGCGCTACCACGAATCTAGCTATGCCTCAGCAGTGCCATACTCTTTGTGTGCAGCACTCTCTGGCAACCACACCCGAGTGCATGCTGTTGGAGTGTCATGAGTTGCGAACGTCCTGCCACCACTATACGTCACAACGGCACGAAAGCTTTGATTCTCTCTTTTGACATTCAGAGCCTTGTGCCACCCGGGCGCACTGCTTGCTGTGCCTTTGAACAAGCCAGGGGGGCAAACAAGAGAAAACTTAACCGCGGGTTGGGCCAAGCCGAAGCTATTTTCAATTCAGACACACGATGAGTGAGCCGCTTTTCGTATGCTATGCCTCTGGCGTGCCACAAGCGTTGAATCTTGTGTTATCTCTCAAGAGGCGAGCAAGGAGATTGATTGCAGCTGGGTTTATAGAAAAGGCAGCACTAGGGCGTCAGGATAGAACCGATTGATCTCGATGAGCAAACCCGCAAGGAATCCAAACCACAGAGTAGCCAGCACAGGAGCTGTAGATAGATAGGTCTTAAAGTCTTGCATGACGTTTCTCCATTCGCGTGAATTGATTCTGTGGTAAGATAAAGGATCTTAGGCCGAAGCAAAGCAAAAAGGTCTTATTCCTTGATTCAGAGATGGTACAGCAGTGAGCTAAAAGTCTCACGAAGCCCAAGTCTATTGTACTCCTGTACACGCCAGAAAGACAGGCTTGGCCACGTCCTCTCAATAAAGATGGAGCCAGCAGGCCAGCAGGCCAGCAGGCCTGGTGTGCCAAAAGCTCTTCCTTCTATGCACACCATCAACCCACCATCTCTATATCTACTAAACCCAATCACACAGCCTTCTCGAGCCAATAGGACCTACCTCTGCGTGCCGTCACGTTTGTGATTGGTACAGCCAGGGATTTTTGTTCTCTACACGAAGGCTACAATCTAAGCTGGCATCATACACAAGGCATAACAATATACTCATAGCCTTACACTAGCACAGAGGCTATGCACACAGCTTTGTTTTGCGTTGAGTTTGTGCTAAGGGGGTATGAGTGCTTTAGGGGTCGCTTACACTGAGCGCAAGTAGACTTACACAGCCTGAATGTGACGACTAAACCTCGGCTATAAAACGAAAGCCTGCCTTCTGGGCAGAATGAGTTCCTGTGCCATGTGGTCTAGCTTGGTTGACTGCCTTTGTAGCTCAGTGGCATCCCACCCATATACGTCTTGAGCCATGCCATATCGATTTGAGTCTGCCCAGGCACCATCGTAGCACATATCCCATTCATGCGAAGATGCTATGATTGGAAAATGGTCCAAGTTGTGCGTGCTTGTATCAACCAGCCTGGTCATCCTTAGAAAAAAGTCAACCCCTCTGAGCTCTCTCGTAGACACCTCCTCCCACAATCGCATCCTGCCCTCTAGAAGCACAGAACGAATCGAAGGACTTCTCTTGCGAAGCATACGCCTTTTTATAGTAAGGTCTTGTAAGCCCGTGTCTGTAGTCTCTGAGCTGTTAGCACGGGATGCGCCTGTGTAATAACTCTCAAGAGATAAAAGCCACTGGCAAGATTCATCCATACGCTTTCTGCTAGGAGGTTTTGCACCAGAGCGCACGGTCTCCCACTCAAACAGCGGCGCCCAGGCACGAATCTGTTCAATGCTTGGAAAAAGAGTCAGATCTCGTCTGTCTTGTAGCTCGTCATTGATTGCACCAGAGAAATGACTTGTGTTGATAGGAGTAACTGCCGCGTCCGCATCATGTATCACATGGCTATGTGGTCTGGTTGTACTTCTACCTGCGTGTTCAAAGCCAACATGCCAAGCTCCCGCAGATTCGAAAAGCTCTGGATCAATAGGCTCTTCAAGGGAGAATGAGTCAGCACCTTGTCCCTGTTCTGCTTGAATCGACACGTCTCTTTTAGTTTGAAGGCTTCGTTGTCTCTCTCGAGATGATTCCAACCATTGAAGAGCATCTTCGTCGTCTGTCAATCGGGTTCTACGGAAGCCAGGGTCGAGTACAAACCAGTCAAACAGCACGTCTTCCAGCGCCCATTGTTCTCTCTCTTTGGGCAAGATCCCGAAGACAGGATCTAGCGAGAACTCTAAGCGATAGCACGCAGCGCTTCTACGTAGCACAGAGTGGGTCAAGTAGTCTTCTAAGCTGTCTTGATCCGGCTGAATTGGGATAGCTTGGTCTGTTTCAAGCATCCTTGTGCCGTAATGGACAGGTAACACATGTGTGCCTACAGAAGCAGAGCTTGGCCATTTCTCATTCACTGTTTGCAACAGGTTGTAGGCTTGAGGAAGATCGGCATCCTTCTGTCTCTCTAGAGTTCTGGTAAGGTCTTCCCAAGGAGAGGCTTGGTTTAAGCACGCAAGCCACAGGTCTTTTGCAGCTATGCCTGCCAGAGACTTGGCTATCTTAGTCACAATGTCTGATTTCTGTGTGAAAAACGAGGGCGTCTCCCAAAAAGTCCGCTGTAAATACTCGAATCTGGCTCTCAAGGGGTCTGGCGGGATGTACAACACCGAGGAGCGATCACCCAATACATGCCCAGGCTGCACAATAGATTCGCCCACTTTGTAAAACAGTGCCTCTGTGTTTCGAGCTGGTGATCGCTCCTCTGGTCGGCACTTGAGCGCCCCTCTGGTCATCTTGTAGAAAGCCATTTGAACTTGATATGTGCTTACCTCTTTGGTTTGCAGGCGGATGCAACTAAGTAGCACCTCATTGGCAAGCTTGCCCAGTTCCGCGCAGGTAAATCCCGCGGTCAGCTTCGCAATTGTTTGCAAGGCGCCGTGTTGAAAGCGTGATATGCCTCTTGTTCGAAGCAGAGATTGGAACACGTCTTCCCGTTCAAACCATGTGGGCAGGTCTAAAAAGAACACGCGTGTAAACCTTCGCTTGCGAAGCAAGGCTCGGTCCATCTTGTTCGGAAGAGAGGTAGTGGCGACTAAGAACACTCCACTCCATTTTAAGGCCGTCACCTCTCGCAATAAAAGCACTAAGAGCTGAGAGGGGCTAACGTCAATGACTGGCAAAGAAAGCCCGTTTGAGGTTGTGTCTCCAGAGGGATCGCCACCCTTTTGCTCACCCGAAGCTCCCTGGGACAGGCGACTGCACTGATCAACCTCCTCTACTAAGACCACACACGGAGAAAGAGCTCGAGCCAACCCAAACACCGCAAAGAACTTTTCGCTAGATCGCGCGGGAAGTATGGGGTCGCCTGTCAAAAGCGCCTCACAGCTTAGCCTAAGAAGTGGCACGCGAGAATCGGCAGCCATCGCATGAGCTAGCAGCTTTTTGCCCGACCCAGCGGGTCCTATCAAAAGGTATCTAGTAGCCAAACTCCTCATCATGCGAAACACGCCAGAGTTGCTTGGTGGGCTAGCAAGCATAGCCCCCCCTCTGTACACCAAGGCGGCTTTGTGAAGCTCGTAGACAAGCTCTTGGTGACCAGCTACTTGCCCTAAATGAGAGGTCCAAACCCGAGACCATGGAACCATCCACCTCTGCCTAAAGTACATGTGCCTAAAGTACATGACATGAGAACGAGAGGTGCTATCAGTCCAAGACCTGATTGGCTTCTTAGCAATCCGGTTCAGGAAAGAAGCCAACGAGTGAAAAAATGGAACGCATTCCCATAGTCTAAACAGTAATCCTTTGATGAGAGTTGCACTACTGTTCGGCAGCTGTTCTACAACGGGTATTAAGCCGATTGCCAGGGCTAGTTGCAACCTATGCACCACTGGTACTGCGGGGCCCACTATTGGTCTAGGCACTCTCCAAAGAGCACGCTTCCAGCTACTATTGGAACGCTTCAAGAGACACAACGTTTTCATTAGCGGCCAAAGGCACCAGCCTGGTACAGGTATCCAATAGAGTGCGCCTCCGATTGGAACTCTGCTCTTGTGATAGGACAGAGACAAGGAATCTGACAATGCCAGCTTGTCTATCATTCTTGCCGCACGGCGCAAGTCATACCTATGTCTCTGGGCTTCTAAAAAACCCTTGAAAAGGCTCCACCTTGCATCGATTAGCACCAAATAGCTAACCCAAAAGGCTTGAGCACCACTCATCCAAGCTTGCACAGGAAGCAGTCTCAAATAGACGGAGGTGAGCATTAAGACGCACGCTCGTGGAAGGCTAACAGGCAACGCGAGGTTGAGTGTGCTTTTGTGATCCTTCTGCCAATCCTCGCTGAGAGACATGAACAAGCTGGTACGAGAAACAAGCCCGTCCTTTGTAAGGGCTTGGCTTCTGTGAGGAAGCCGTGTGTGTGTGTTGTGGTTTGCTTTGCACCCCAAATCGAGGCACACACACGAGCCCTTCTCAGCATTCAGCTGAGCAGAGCGGTTTGCGCTTGTTTTGTCTTCAAGCAATACAATCTCATCTTTTTGCGGCAGCGCTTCATATACACCACTCTCTAGTGGCAATCTCTCTTTCAATCGATTTGTGTCTTTCAAATGTGGCAAGTTGGGTTGGATTGTGCTCATCGTACGACTTACCTTGTTTTATTAGTCTTCACAAGAGTTGGTCTTGCACCTATCTTTTTTGTGCTTCCTGAGATCTGATTCGTACAGGACAAGATTCTCTCCTCGGCTGCCTTATTAGCAGTCGTCTCACCGACAAGTTGGACCTTCCACAGTCGAAGCAGCGCATCGAGCGTTTGGTTTCTTATGGATTCTGCGCGCTTAGCCCAACCATTAGAACGTGGAGCTGCAACCCTTAAGAGTGCGCTCAGCACAGGCGCCACTGGCTTCTCGCTAACGCACAAGGTTGCTGAAGTCTCAAACCGCGCCCGACTCCGGGGTTGAAGAGACAGAGAGAAAAGGTAGTCTAGCATCTGTGTATGATTGAATCTGACAGAGGCTTTTGCCCATGGATGAGCCTGGAAGGGGTTGAGCCACTGGTTGTAAGACTCAATCGCTAGATCATTTGGACTAAGCTGATCCAGATGGCATACGGGCCTCTTTGTGCTCTTGAGAGCTGAAAAGGCAGAGCTTTGGCTATACAAGCTTTGTGGTGATTGGTTAGAAGCTAATATAGGATCAAAACGTGTATAAAAAGTGTGATTCTTGCTGGCCAACATAGCCAAGCTCCTTCTCTTTAACTCCAATAAATTGCAAGGAGATGGCATACATGTTGGGAGTGACCAGCTGTTCGCTAGAGAACGCTTATACGTTTGCTTGACTTTGATGGTAGGTTCAATAGGATCTTGCAATTGCTGAACGATACCTCTCGACAAGGCTGACAACATAGATGTGATTCCCTCACAAGGCACAGAGACCGAACACATGCTATGCTCAACACCAAACGCTTTGGCAACAACTTGGTGAGCTTTGAGTGCCCGTGATCCAAGTGTGGCTCCAAGCTCAGGCCTTATCCACAGAAGAACTCTTAGTGTGCGCCCTTCCAGACAAGCTAAGCTCGATTGTTTGGACTCAGCCTTGGTGCTTTTGAAAGCACCCGTCAGCCTCAATAAGCACAGCATCCTTCTCCACTCAGAGCGCCTTTGAAGCGCTTGAAGAGGCCCCCAGGCTACCATTGGCTCTTTTTTAGGAGCCAGCCAAAGCTTGCTCTGAATTGAGCCACTCTTCTCGGTTGTGGCCAGAAAAGGCTTCTTATCACCTATCTTAGTCCACTCAGGCCTGTCTTGAATTAGGGAAGCTTTGTGCTTCTTAGACGGGCTTCTTTCCCAAGGTCTTTCAAGCTGTAACTTGTAGGATCTGCTCCAAGCAGTCTTTGATGCGTCTTTCCATTCTCCCTTCTTGATGAGAGGCACTCTTACCATGTTAAAAAGAAATAGAACGCTTTTTCTCATGCGCGCTGACTGCTTGTCTTTGTCACAGAAAGCGTCAATCACAGTCACAGTGCTTTCACTGTGCCTAAGTTGGCTGCCTCGCCAAGTCCAACCCAGCACAGAAACCGGCAATACTTGCATCATACTGATTGGCCTATCAAGTGTCGGTTGTAAATCGTGATCTGGGTGTGTTTCTAACAACCTGTTGCGAAGCCAAAGCATTCCTTGTAAGTCTTTGGTTCCATCCGTCGTAGCTTGCAAAAGTTTTGACCCTTGGCTGATGCTCAAACGCGACGGTTTAAAACTCTCCGATTCTGTTGTGATCCACTTGTGCTGTCCACTTTTGGACACACAGCTGTGCTTAGAGCTGTGAATACAATTCCTGATCCAAAGTGCAGAAAGTACAGCTTGCCTATCAAGCAGCTTGCCAAACCATAGGGCTATATTTGTGTTGAGGATAGGCATCTGTTCTGCCAAGCCAAGCTCTTGAATGTAAGCACGGGATTCAAGCCCACCCTTTACAGCCACGAGCCTCTTACGAAACTTCTCATACAAGTGGTTAAGCCTAAGTCCTGCTGAAGGACTATAGGCCCGAGACTGGTAAGGCGTGTGTGCGCCTTTTTGCGCCTCTTGGTTATGCGTGAGTCCAAGTGAGACGGGTTTGAGAGAGGCTGAGACAAGACCTAACACAATCAAGCACCAAGCACAATAAGACAACCAGATTGCACTGATTGCAACAATGCCAAATTGGAAGATGCCCAGTGCATACCGCATTTGCCTAAAGGCTTGCTGTAAGATTGTGCCGCCCAGCCTGTTGATGCACCATAGATCAATGCCCCGGTAAGGCATGTCTCCCAGCCAGGCTCTAGCAAGGGTTACGGCACGGCTATTTACAAGGATGCGAGTAGTCACTCCCAACAGAAGAACGCTTCTTCGTTGGATCTGGGATGCCTCATAGGAAAGGTAGCCCCTCTTTGAGGCACTACTCAGAGGCAATAAGCGATGTTCTTCAGGGTTGAGACACAAGAGCTCCTGCAGACTATCACCCAAGCTACCACTTAAATTGGTCTGAACCGCTGCAACCTTCTGACGGACACGATACACAGAGATACAATTGCCTCTTAATCTCCAAGTCATAAGTCCAACCCCACTTTATACTATAATAAGCTTTTCACTTTTTTCTCAAGGCTGTTTGTATGGCACGAGCGGCCATTAGAGGAGCTTACCCGTGTGTCGATGAAAGCAGATGAAGATGGCCAATGAACGGCTTTGTTCTGCTTAGGGTGTTCCTTTCTCTCTAATCTTTTGAAGGGAGAGAAGGGGGCGAATGACGGGACTTGAACCCGCAATGATAGGAATCACAATCCTATGCCTTAACCAATTAGGCCACACCCGCCAGATGTGTGTATATAGGTTGGTCGTGAGTGATAAATAAGCGGTAGCGTATCTATGAAGAAAGGGAAGAAGGAAGCTATAGTTGTGTGTTCGGACTTCTGGATATGTCGTGTTGCAGGCTGCTTTGCACATAGCGTGGTGTACGAGGGTGCTCGCTCCCCTGTCAAAGGATTGACTGAGCAAAGGTTAGAAAGCACACAACTGGTTGCTGTGGCCCGAGCCGGGCCACAGCAACCCTCTAGCGGGTGCAAGCGCTATGCTTGCACCGTATCAGAGCTGTAAGACTAAGCGTTTACAGAAGGAGCTTCAACGCTAGCAAGGTCTAGAGGGAAGTTGTGAGCGTTACGCTCGTGCATAACTTCCATACCTAGGTTTGCACGGTTGATGATGTCAGCCCAAGTGTTGATCACACGGCCTTGGCTGTCAACTACAGATTGGTTGAAGTTGAAACCGTTCAAGTTGAAAGCCATGGTGCTGATTCCTAGAGCGGTGAACCAGATACCAACTACTGGCCAAGCTGCCAAGAAGAAGTGTAGAGAACGAGAGTTGTTGAAGCTAGCGTATTGGAAGATAAGTCTGCCGAAGTAGCCGTGAGCTGCAACGATGTTGTAGGTCTCGCCTTCTTGGCCGAACTTGTAACCAGCGTTAGCGGATTCGTTCTCAGTAGTTTCGCGGATCAAGCTAGAAGTTACCAAGGAACCATGCATAGCGCTAAATAGAGAGCCGCCGAAAACACCAGCCACACCCAACATGTGGAATGGGTGCATCAAGATGTTGTGCTCAGCTTGGAACACGATCATGAAGTTGAAGGTACCAGAGATTCCTAGAGGCATACCGTCAGAGAAGCTTCCTTGGCCTAGTGGGTAGATCAAGAAAACAGCGGTAGCAGCTGCAACAGGAGCGGAGTAAGCAACAGCGATCCAAGGACGCATTCCTAGACGGAAGCTTAGTTCCCACTCACGACCCATGTAGCAAGCTACACCAAGAAGGAAGTGAAGAACAATGATTTGGTAAGGTCCGCCGTTGTACAACCATTCATCAAGGGAAGCAGCTTCCCAGATAGGGTAGAAGTGAAGGCCGATAGCAGCAGAAGTAGGGATAATAGCACCAGAGATGATGTTGTTACCGTACAAAAGAGAACCAGCAACAGGCTCACGAATACCGTCGATGTCAACTGGAGGAGCTGCGATGAAACCGATGATGAAAACTGAAGTTGCAGTCAATAGGGTAGGAATCATCAAAACACCAAACCAACCGATGTAAAGGCGGTTTTCAGTGCTGGTAACCCAGTCGCAGAAGCGACCCCATAGGCTAGCGCTTTCGCGTCTTTCTAGAGTAGCAGTCATGGAAGAACTTAATGTTTAAGGGGATATATATAGCACCCAAGCCTGCTATAGGCCTGTTACCACCATTGTGTCACCTTCTGGTGCCCTCTGTCAACCTCTGTGTGCCACATCTTTGAGAGCTTTTGTCAGCCTGGAGTCTTTTGCCGAAACCAGCCCTGTTCTTGTTATGATTGTTTCATCTAGACTCAATGTGCTGACACTTTAGCTGCGTTCTCAGGCCCACGTAAAACACAAGCGATCTAACATGTATACCTTTTCTCTAGCTTGGCGTGTAAACAATGACTTGGTACACAGGAGGCTGGTCAATCCTGGCGAGTCTGTCCTGGTGGCTGTGTCTGGGGGTCAAGATTCAAGCTGCCTCCTCTCTTTGCTTATGTTGCTCCAACCTACGTGGGGATGGAATGTGTCTATTGTACACTGTGACCATGAATGGTCGGTTGGCTCGAGGCTGATTGCCTCGCACGTGTCTCAATGGAGTTCTGTGCTAAGCCTAGATTACCATCAGTGTTTTCCAAGCACCGGTTTGGAAGGTGAGAACAAGTCTCGTGAGTGGCGATACCGTGCTTTAGACACCGTGGCTAGAAGCCAGGGATGTACAACTATTTTTCTTGCACATACATCTGGAGACCGCGTTGAGACACTTCTTTACCACATGCTTAGAGGGAGTGGTATCCAAGGCTTGCAATCTTTGTCTTGGAAGAGACCTATTTCCAAGCAGGTCACCCTGGTTCGACCTCTCTTGGCGATTAGGCGAAGAGACACTAGCAAGGCTTGTACCTCAACCTCGATCCCGACTTGGCCCGACTTGAGCAATCAACTGGTTGGGCCTCACAGGAATCGGATCCGTAAGAGGTTGATCCCTTATCTGCGTCATTACTTCAATCCCAAGATTGACCAATCTTTGAGCCAATTGGCTGAGCTGCTCCACAGTGAAGAGTCATATATGCAGGGCGTTTGCTTAGCTGTGCTTCGGTGTACATCAAACACATATAAAAAGGATCAAGCTATTGTGAACACAATAGTGTCTCTACCCATAGCAATCCAACGTAGAGTGTTGAGACTCTTGCTTGTGCAAAGAGGCACAAAAGCCTCGTTTGCACACGTGGAAAGTTTACGCATAAGAGTCTCTGCATTGTGTTTGTGTAGACCCGCACGCACGGACTGTGTATCATCTGCTGTGAATCACAGAGTACTTGTTCGATAGCACAAGCAGCTTGAATGCCCACTCATTCTTGTGCCTTGTTTAGGCTTCTAGTCATACATGCAACCTAAAGTGTAAGTGGCTTCTAAGGTTGTATACTACTACTGTCTTTCCTTCTTTGGAGAATCTCTCATGTTCACATTTATTGCCTACGTAGGAGCACTGCTGGCTTTCTTAAGCATTGCACTCGTTCTATTTATTGGGCTTACCAAGATTCAACTCATTTGATTCAAGGGTCATGCGATCACGAAACCTGATCCCTTTTGATCTCATAAAAAGCCTCAAGGAGAACACTGATGGTTGAACCTCTCTTGTCTGGAATCGTTTTGGGGCTAATCCCTATCACCCTCGCTGGTCTATTTGTAACTGCTTATTTGCAGTATAGGCGCGGTGATCAGTTGGAGCTTTAGGCCCTCTGTAATCTTAGACTCCGTTGCACACAGCTGTGCCTGCTCCGCCGGTATTTGATAGTAAGGCGGAGCAGGCACAGGTTGAGCTGTGTGAACCACAGAGTGTGTTAGCATCTAACATGGGGACTAGATAACAGCTTAGGTCTCGAACCTTGGTTCACACAGGAAATAGATCGGGCTTGAACTCTCCAGAACTGCCGCTGAACACGCTCCAACCTCAATTTATGCACATCACACCCTAGACTAATTGCGGCCAGTCACCTTCAGCCAGTTTTGTGCTTCCATATAATTGTTTGGAGCGAGGCCGAGGGCCTGTTTCCAGTACGATGCAGCCTGCTCAAACAAAGCTTCTGAAGCCTCGTGGTTGCCTTGCTCCATAGCCTGCTCTCCCCTGTAATGGCATATAACTGCAATGTTGTTGAAGGCCTGAGGCAAGTATGGATTTCTTTCTATGGCCTGATAATAATACTCAAGGGCTCTGGTGTGCTCGCCGTTGCTCGTATGAATGAGACCTATGTTGTACAATATATAACTACGATCATAGGGGTCTATCTCTAAGCGCATTGCCTCGTAGTAATTTTGCAAGGCCTCTGCGTATTCCCCCTCAGCTTGTGCAGACATTCCATCTCGGTAATAACTAAATGCTTCTTTTTCCCGCTTGGTAGTTGGCAACACTCGCAGAAGTATATCCGCTAGGATGGTAAAAGTCTTATCAATAAAGTTGTCGTTTCGCTGAGACCTAGGCATGTGATCCTGTTTTAAATGAGAGTGATTTGCAACCTGTGCTTCTCCACACACAAGTGTGCTCCTAAGCCTCGGATGAGGCTTAGGAGCAAGACGTGACACGCGACCTTAAGAAAGGTTGAAGAGGTGCGTGGGGCATGAAAGCAAACTATCGTGCACGGTGTAACACGCTGGTCTTGCATCTTGTATGAGAATAGATGCAGCTAGTTTGATTCTATAGGTGTGGAGTGGCATGATTGGCAGAGATGGAGAGATGGCCGAGTGGTCGATGGCGTAGCATTGGAAATGCTATGTAGGCGTCAGTTTACCGAGGGTTCGAATCCCTCTCTCTCCGCACTTTTTGAGCCAAGCCGGCGGCAGCTGTGACATCTCGGTTGAAGCCTCGGCGGTGCTGCCACTCGTGCCAGACGCACACAAAGTCTATAGAGACTAGGCCTTCCGAGAGTAGTATTCCACAACCAGCAACTCATTCACCTTGAGTCCTACCCACTCACGATCCACGTTTTGGTTTACGTAGCCAGCACACTTAGACGCATCTATGCTTAGGTGGTTTGGAGACCCGCTTAAGTTGGGAGCGAGCAAACGCTCTGCAACCATCGATCTGGTTCTTCCCTTCTCTCTGACCTCAATGACGTCCTTTGGCTTGCAGCGGTAGCTAGGGATATCTACCCTTTGTTGGTTCACAAGGATGTGCCCATGGCTCACGAGTTGCCTAGCTCCAGCCACGGTAGGCGCCATCCCAAGCCGGAACACAGTGTTGTCCAACCTCATCTCCAGCACTTGTAAGAGTGCTTGTCCGGTCGAGCCCTTCGTTCTTCGGGCCAACTGTATATATGAAAGCAATTGGCGCTCACTGATACCATAGTGGTATAGCAGCTTTTGTTTCTCTTCCAGCCGCACCCGATACTGTGATTTTTTTGGCTTAGAGGCTTCTTGGTTTTTGCCGGGCAAATGTTCGTGCTTAGGTGCTTGAGAGGTCAAGCCTGGCAACGGTCCAAGCCGACGAATAACTCTTAAACGGGGCCCTCTGTAACGGGACATCTTGTCTCCTTGGGTATGTTGAAAACAGAGCAGAGTGAAGAGAGTGAAAGAAAAAATTGCTAAATGTCACGTACTAGGATGTTCACCGCTCTAATACACAAAATAGAATGAGTTGAAAGACTCACTCCTCTTTATAAAGCTTGCACTCTTGCCAAGAGCCATAGATCTAGTTCGTTCTATGCACGCGATCTCAGCAAGGCGCGTGTGGCTTAACTTAACACGCCTAGCACACACGGGGCTGCCAAAAGCGCAAGCGGGTCCAAAATGCTAGCCGCAAGGACTGTAAGTCTAAGCACATTCCAAATGTCATAGATGAATGGGTTCTTTTGAACAGCAAAGAAAAGCAAGCCTAGCTTAGAGCGGTACATAGGTTGTAAACCTGGCAGGCTCAGCAATTATGGCATAGACCAGTGCTGTATGTGAAGAGCCCAAAGCTTTATCAGACAGATTCTCCGACGAAGTGATGAGAGCCTTTGTGTTGCATGTCACTTACCGGTTGAGATGCTTATTTAGATGTGGATATACACTTTGCTGGGCCGTGGCGTGATTAAGCTTCCTGCTCCATTAATGAACTTAGGTTGGCACCTGCTCCTTCGAAGAGTTTCAAACTGTCTCAAAGGGCCACATTAATGGTTTGTCTCGTTCCTATGACAGATGCATAAGCCGTTCAGGCTCCCTTGTATATACCGGAGCTTGGTGGTTGCAACTTCACATTCATTGCAACAGGATGCAGTCAATCGGTGTACACAGGTTGACTCCGTTTGCTCTCTTCTCGTATCACACGATCAAGCGCCGTTTGGTGTGGCTAGCTTGTGTACTACTGACGGCACGTCATTCCAAGGGTTCGCTTGGCAGCTAACCTGCAAGCTTGGCTGCTGCTTAAAGGCCACGATTGGCCCCTCTCTTCGCTTTAGGGGTTTGTAAGCCACACTTACCCTAGAAGAGATGCTTTGCATCTTGCATCTAGATGATTGGATTCTCACCAATATCTGCCATAGGCTTAAAGCTCGAATTGGTCGCAACACGAGCTTAGCCCTGTGTTCAAGACAGCTCTCCTCAAGCTTATCACCGTGTTAAGGAAGGAGAATATGCTGCGTTTAGGGGGCTCAACGAGTCACACATACACTCTAGTACAGACCCCTCTCCGCTGAGGGCAAGCTCGAAGAGCAGGAGACTTGGTTCGAAGAGAGATTTTTTGTCTAGGGATTCTGGTCAGTTGCTGAATCGTTGGCATTGGGCTGGTGGATGCCTTTTGAAAGTTTCGATGTATCGCAACTTCGAGCTATGATAAGAGGAGTCGTATTGCGTTGTCAAACAAAATCTCTTGGGCGTGTTACAAATGGATTAGCTTTTTGAACTAAGCCTCACGTCTCAAGCACTCTAATCGTTGTCCACCCAGGGGATAGACTCCATGTTGACAACCACTTGATCTACCAAGCCATATTCTTTGGCCTCTCCTGAAGACAAAAACACATCTCTCTCCATGTCATCTGAGATGACTCGCCTTGGTTGGCCAGTCCTAGCTGAGTAAATCCTTGTGATTTCTTCGCGGATGCGAAGAACCTCACTGGCTTCCATAAAGAATTCACCAGCCGAGCCATCGTAGTAAGAACTAGAAGGCTGGTGAATCATAATACGAGCGTGAGGGAGCGCAATACGCTTGCCCAACTCTCCTCCTGCGAGCACAAAAGACCCCATTGACATAGCCATGCCCATGCAGATGGTAGTCACATCTGGCTCCACATACTCCATAGCATCAAACACGGCCAAGCCTGCTAGCACGGATCCACCAGGCGAATTGATGTACATAAACATCTCTCTGGTTTCATCCTCAGCATTCAAGTAGACCATGATTCCAACCAATTGGTTAGAAATCTCATCATTGACCCCTTGAGCTAAGAACAAGATCCTCTCTCGGTACAGCAGATTGTATATGTCTACGTACACGGCATCTTCTTCTCCAGGCAGACGATAAGGAACCTTAGGGACGCCAATAGGCATAAGTATAACCAAGTCAAGGTTGAACAGTGGGTTCCCCACGGCTGGGTGTACAGCCCATTCCACACGGTTGTCAACCCGCTGTGAGGTGTCTATCATTATACAACAGAGATGCGTGAACAAGGGCCAACAAGAGCGCTGGTCTCATGGTCTTAGTGGTGGTACAATTGTTCGTAGGTACACTTGTGGCTTACATCGAGCATGCGTCCTGTTAGCAAGCTTTGACATTCTCAAGGTGACAAGAGGCAGCATGAAACACATGTGCTATCTTGATCGCGCGTAGGTGAAACAAAACGTCAGCCGTGTGCATGCTAGTTGTGTCCACGGCTCTCAGAGAACTGCATAGTCAACATAGCGAAACGCGAGGCCATGCATGTCTTGAGAGAAAGGTATGGCGGACTTACCGCCAAAGGTGACAAAGTCAAACAGTTTCTATGCTTTTCTAAGAAGGAGTCTCCTCCATGGCACTGCCTTGGTACCGTGTACATACAGTGGTTTTGAATGATCCGGGTCGCTTGATCTCCGTGCACTTAATGCACACAGCTTTGGTCTCAGGGTGGGCTGGCTCAATGGCTCTATACGAGTTGGCTGTGTTTGACCCCTCCGATCCCGTGCTTGACCCAATGTGGCGTCAAGGCATGTTCGTAATTCCCTTTATGACTCGTCTTGGAATCACTAAGTCTTGGGGTGGGTGGAGCATTAGCGGACAAACTATTACGAATGCCGGCCTTTGGAGTTACGAAGGGGTCGCCGCTGTGCACATCGTGCTTTCGGGACTACTCTTCTTGGCTTCCATTTGGCACTGGGTGTATTGGGACTTAGATCTATTCCGTGATGATCGGACTGGAAAGCCATCGTTGGATCTGCCAAAGATCTTTGGCATCCACCTATTCTTGTCTGGCGTGCTATGCTTTGCGTTTGGCGCGTTCCACGTGACTGGTCTGTTTGGGCCTGGCATCTGGGTATCCGACCCTTACGGCTTGACTGGAAGAGTTGAACCTGTAGCTCCCGCATGGGGAGCCGAAGGCTTCGACCCTTTCAACCCAGGGGGAGTCGCTTCTCACCACATTGCTGCAGGCATTTTAGGCATCTTGGCCGGCTTGTTTCACCTAAGTGTTAGACCTCCTCAGCGTCTTTTCCGTGGATTGCGGATGGGAAATGTGGAGACTGTGCTGTCTAGCAGCATTGCCGCTGTGTTTTGGGCCGCCTTTGTGGTGTCTGGCACCATGTGGTATGGCTCCGCAACGACTCCTATCGAGTTGTTTGGGCCAACTCGTTACCAATGGGACCAAGGTTACTTCCAACAAGAGATTGAGAGACGCATCGAAAGCCAGACCTCGCAGGGTGTACCTCTGTCCAAAGCATGGTCCAATGTACCTGAGAAGCTTGCCTTCTACGACTACATTGGCAACAACCCTGCGAAAGGAGGTTTGTTCCGTGCAGGAGCAATGGACAATGGAGATGGTATCGCGGTGGGCTGGCTAGGACATGCAGTGTTCCAAGACAAAGAAGGACACGAGCTGTTTGTCCGTCGTATGCCAACCTTCTTTGAGACCTTCCCGGTAGTTCTGTTGGATGAAGACGGCGTAGTCAGAGCTGACGTGCCTTTCCGTCGGGCTGAGTCCAAGTACAGTGTGGAACAAGTGGGCGTAAGCGTTCAGTTCTATGGTGGCGAGTTGGACGGAGTACGCTTTACTGACCCTGCAACTGTGAAGAAGTATGCAAGACGCGCACAGTTGGGTGAAATCTTTGAATTTGACCGCGCTACGTTGAAGTCGGATGGGGTGTTCCGCAGCAGCCCAAGAGGCTGGTTTGCGTTTGGACACGCTTGCTTTGCACTTTTGTTCTTCTTTGGGCACATTTGGCATGGAGCGAGAACTCTATTCCGAGACGTGTTTGCTGGAATCGACCCTGATCTTGGTGATCAGATTGAGTTTGGTGTCTTCCAAAAACTTGGAGACCCTACCACTCGTAGGCAAGCTGTGTAGCATCCTGCGTGAATCTTTGTCTCCGGGAGTAAAACCACTACGGAGGCTGTGCTTCTAAGCTATACAGAGACGGATAGTTACATCACCTCATAGAACACACACCCATGGAAGCCCTGGTCTATACATTCGTGCGACTTGGCAGCGTCTTTTGGAAGTAAACGCCTGTGTTGACAGGCTGCCGCTCTATCCCATAGGGCGCTCCCATTCCAGTGTGTTGTTTTGGAAACGAAACTGCACAAAGCTTGGAAGGCATGGCTCGTTGAGGCCTATGGTGGGCCCACACGATACAATGAGTCTTCGGGAGTTAGATTGGCTTAGCTCTAACACCTCATTCTGCGGCAAGGCTCGGTGTTTAAGGTATTTTGGGCTTCTCACACCACGCGCAACACAATTGTGCCGGGGTGCCTTTTTGTCCGTTTCCAGCAGACTGGCCAAATGGATCAAAGGGGAGGGGTGAGAGGCTTTCGAATGTGAGGCCTCTATTGGGACAGGTCACCCTTACCGAGCAGAGCAGAGAGCTAAGCTCATGTTTAGTCAACCAAGAGATGAACAAGGCAAACCCTTTGTGTGCGCTGCTGTGGTCCTACTTGGGGACCCAGGAGGCACAAGAATCTTAGGGTATAAGAATGATCAAACAAGCTACTTTGTGCTGGCAATAAGCATCAAAACCTCTTTCCATCCGTATGGCCGGTAAGAGGCTGTATTGATCGTTGAACAGTGCTCTGCTTGTCTGCTGGAGCCAACACGTCTTGTTTGTCTCACGAGCCGGCAGCTATGCCGCCTTCTTGAGCTTAGACACACACCAACCGGCGTGCTAGACGCTGAGCTCACAGCAAATCAAGCACGGGCTATGTCTCGAGCTGGATGACAAGCTATTGTCACGTCCGGTTCTAAGGAGGGTGCACTTGTATTGTGCCATCTATCCCTATCTGCTGGTTGGCACCTTAGGCATCATATTCTTTGCCATCTTCTTTAGAGAGCCACCTCGTATCATCAAAGACAAGAAGTAGAATAAACTGCACCTCCGCGGCTTGTTCTCTCTGGGAGTCCCAGAGAGAACAAACTATCTAATCCTCATGCTCTTCAAAAGGATCTCGAAGCTGCTTTGATGGTTGACCAAACGCGGTGTACACAGCATAACCAGTTATGCTGATCAAAAAGCACGAAACAAAGATGGTTATCAAGGTTGCAGGTTCCATAGCCAAGTAGTTTTTGAAGAATGACTCAGCTTATCATAACATAGGCAGTCAAAAACATCTAGACCAACCAACGCGTAGAACTATGGCCACACAGACACTTAACAAAGCTTCCAAGTCCGAAGATCGCCCAGGTGCAGCTGTAAGCAGAGTGCTTAAGCCCTTGAACTCCGAGTACGGAAAGGTGGCTCCTGGATGGGGCACTACGGCTCTTATGGGTGTGTTTATGGCGCTATTTGCTGTCTTTTTGGTGATTATCTTGGAGATCTACAATTCCTCTGTACTGCTTGACGGCATTCCCGCAAGTTGGGAGAGTTTAGGAGCATAACAAGCCCTTTGTAACACCAAGTAAGCTTGCTTTTAGGTAGAGTGCTTGCGCCATTTGGCCCCTGTGCTTACGAGTCTGCAAAGAGGCAATCTCCCAACCCTGGGAGATTGCCTCATCACAGACGCTCTCTGTTGAACAGGTATAATTTGAGCTGCCCTATGCTTAAGCTCAAAAGCCTCAAAGTTGCGCGTGTTTGTCCCCTTCTCCACAACTTCCAGTCAATACACTGAATATCACTAGTTTGCTTGCAAATCGCTCTCTATGCCTTCTATGTGTTTTGCGGTTTGTGTACCAAAAAGATCGTTTTGCTTAGGGTAGAAACAGAGCTATCAGACAATCATGCTCATAAGGATAGGTCGTTCAGCCGCGAATTTGTATAAGTTTGAGCACTTGCAATATATGGGTGTGCGAATTGAAGCGCTCTCTGTCAATACTAAGGTTCATACTATGCCACGAGGTATGCTTCAAACATTACCACGCATCTCTGGGAACGGAGAAGTGTGAAGCGTAAGCCAACTGCAGAGCCAGTCTTTAGAAGGACCAAATATATGCTCAAGCAATGAAGTGCAATTGATGCTAGGACTAGGATTGACTAAGGTGGGACTAGGCCTCGTGACAAGTGATCACACGAAGCAGGCAGACCTTTCTCGTCAAGAGTCGTTGCAAGGATTGGAGTCTGTAGTTTAAACGCTTGTGCTTGTTTGGATATTGCTTGGACAGAACAAGCTATTTGAAATTTACAGAGCCATCCTTTCAACACACTGTTGATAGGAGTGCTGTCTCTCTAATTGCAGGGGCCTCATACGCATTGTGTAGGTGCTTCGTAGGAGTGGCTGAGGATGCACTCATCCATAGTGTGTCCTTCTTGGAAACAAAAGCCATGGAGGCATACCACCAGTCTAAAGTGTCATAAATGCAGGCAGAGCGCGAACAATACAAACCTATCGGGTCATACAACCCTCTTAGGAGTGAGACATCTCAAGACTACAACACTGTGACTTGTGCTCTAATTGCCAGTCAAAGCCTATAGATTGACCACATTGGCCTCCTGAGCAAGGAGTAAACTTGAGACACACACAGGTAGAAAAGCCGAGAAAACAGCCAAGGTTGGTTCAATACAGTTGTAGGGCCTAGGTTGGCAAGATGCCATGTTGTGTAAGCCATAAGACGCAGCATCCTAACCGGGCGTATGCCTTGCATTGTCACCAGAGGCTTACTGAGCCTTCGCTTAAGAAGATTAGCTTGGTTAACCCACACCAATCTGGTGATCTATCACCACAAGGAGTCTGGTGACCGATCAACTCTGACCAGAATGATCTCTTTGGGAATCTACAACCTATTTGGTTGTTTGAACCAATCCTGGCAACTGTGCTTTGTACACGCACCGGCAAAGCACCACTCCTCTTCTCGGCCAGACAAGCTTGTTTGAGCTAGATGAGACGAAAGTCTCATGTCTAGTTGTTTAGTAAGGACAGAGCTTTAAGCTCTACCTATTCTGATAAAGTATACGATTGGTTTGAAGAGCGGTTAGAAATTCAGGCAATAGCGGACGACGTAAGCAGTAAGTACGTGCCTCCACACGTCAACATCTTTTATTGCTTGGGTGGGATAACCCTAACCTGTTTCATTATTCAGGTAGCAAGTGGCTTTGCTATGACTTTCTACTACCGCCCTACTGTGACAGAGGCTTTTGCCTCAGTTCAGTACATTATGACGGAAGTCAACTTCGGCTGGCTGATCAGATCGGTGCACAGGTGGTCGGCTAGCATGATGGTGTTGATGATGATCCTTCATGTGTTCCGTGTGTACTTGACTGGTGGTTTCAAGAAGCCTCGTGAGCTTACTTGGGTGACTGGAGTGATCCTAGCCGTGCTGACCGTGTCTTTTGGAGTCACTGGTTACTCTTTGCCGTGGGACCAGATTGGTTACTGGGCGGTCAAGATCGTAACAGGTGTTCCTGATGCTATTCCGGTCATTGGCTCTCCTATTGTAGAGCTGCTACGTGGAAGTGTGAGTGTAGGCCAATCCACTCTTACAAGGTTCTACAGCTTGCACACGTTTGTTCTTCCCTTGCTTACAGCCGTGTTCATGTTGATGCATTTCCTAATGATCCGTAAGCAGGGCATCTCTGGGCCTCTTTAACCAATACGCGCCAATCTTGGTCGCATATCTCTTGCTCTTTCTAGTTTCTTATTCTTTTGTGTTGCTAAACAGGAGTTTTCACTATGGGAGTTACCAAGAAGCCCGATCTAACCGATCCTGTCCTACGAGCTAAGCTGGCCAAGGGAATGGGTCACAATTACTACGGTGAGCCTGCATGGCCCAACGACCTATTGTACATCTTCCCAGTTGTTATACTCGGCACGATAGCGTGCAGCGTAGGCCTAGCCGTGTTAGAGCCGTCCATGATAGGAGAGCCTGCTAACCCGTTTGCAACCCCTCTAGAGATCTTGCCAGAGTGGTACTTCTTCCCAGTATTCCAGATCCTGCGAACTGTTCCCAACAAGCTGTTGGGTGTTCTACTGATGGGCGGTGTGCCCGTGGGCCTGTTGACCGTTCCTTTTCTTGAGAACGTAAACAAGTTTCAGAACCCGTTCCGCCGCCCTGTGGCAACCACCGTGTTCCTGCTAGGAACCGTGGTAGCCATTTGGCTAGGCATCGGTGCTACTTTGCCTATTGACAAGTCGTTGACTCTAGGCTTGTTCTAACAAGAGCGCAATTCAAAACAGTCGTCATCTTGTCTGTGTGCTCTCCACAAGCTGAGGCATATCGGATTAAGCTCTGATGTGTTCTCCCTGTGCTTGCACCGCGAGGCCGTATCTGAGATGCAAGGCTAAGCTTAGCCTTGCATCTCGCCTCATCATATCGTGCTAACCTTTGACATGTGTGGTGTAGACTTCTTTGGATAGAAAGTGTACCATCTCGAACAAGCGTCCTGTGTTTTGAGAGACTAATGGCGCAGTTTGCCAGGTGTGGTGAGTCAAATGATGTGCCGTGCCTTGGTTCGGCAAGTCAATGGGGCAATTTGGCTACCCATATGTTTGGCTTCACCTTGTCTCTGTACCAAAGCAAACGCTTGGTGATAGAGGCTTAAGCACCACAGGATAGGTGAGAATCTATTGAGTTCACACACAGTCAAATGTTGCAAGGAGAGCAAGATGCAGGGCTTGAAACAGCCCCACATCTTACTAGGCCGTAGAACAGGCCTCAGTGGTTAGCCAAAGGCTTCTTGTCGAGAAGAACACACAATTTGTGCCACAGTTATGGTCTTAGGAGCTTACTCCTGTTAGATTGATAATAGATGCGAGAGGTGGAGAGATGGCTGAGTGGCCGAAAGCGACAGATTGCTAATCTGTTGTACGTGTTTTTGCGTACCGAGGGTTCGAATCCCTCTCTCTCCGTGTTGCCAGGCCACCTCAAGGCTCGAGTCGCTTAGGCTTTGTTCGGGTGTCTCTCGTGTAAGTCAAAGCCAACTAAGTGGCTTATTCCTTTCTTCCTGGGTTTCGACCAGGGTCGTTCGACAAGAAACCAAATATGAAAAGAGACACAAAGAACATAACCACGGTGTAAACAAATAGCTTGAGAGTGAGCATGGTGATTCTCCAAGAGTGCTAGATCAAAAGATGGCGAGTAGGATAGGTGGGATGCAATAGTGATTTTACACGATCAGAGCGCAACGAAGCCATTCACACATGGCTTCAAGAGGCATCTCATCAAACTAAGATAGGCTACGTTAGCCTAAACGCTGTAGATAGCTCTCGATAGGAGGATATGTGTAGACTCACTCTCAAGCATTTGCCAGTACTACTGGCGCTTGTAACAGAATGAAAAGCTTGCACTATGTTATGTAGCTTGGGTCTTTCAAGTGTTTAGCATTGAATCATACACGATCTCCGTGGCAAGGCTGTGGAGAGAGAGGGATTCGAACCCTCGTTAGCTTTCACTAAAACGATTTTCGAAACCGTCGCGATAGACCGCTCTGCCATCTCTCCTTTCATTGGTGTCTCTTTGTGAGAGGCACGTACCCAGTGACGGCAATTGCACTGGGCAACTAGAAGCAAGATGAGGCTGCTTGTTGCAAGCCTTAGGCGGTTCTCTTGTTAGCGGTCACCAGCCGGAGCCTTCCACATAGGCTTACTATCGAAAACTCACAGCGGCTTGCCACACAAATGCCAATAGAAAGAACAGAATAGGGATGATAGGAAGCACATCCACAATAGGATCGAATATTGCGTAGGCCTCTGGTAGTTTGGCTAGCACAGCCTCTCCGTTCCAGGTGGTCCCAATCATAGCAGCAAGGGTCGCAATCATTGCAGCTGGCATAGTGGGTTCTCCGATTTGTAAGATGAGTTCAATCGTATCGAAAGAGACGTGTCCGCTTTACGGTTGTGGATTGTAGGTGTCTCAAGGCAACTGTTCTATCTTACAACAGCTTTGTCTTGCTGGGAAGAGAGCTTGGAACACGGTGGCCACACAAGGCTACAGCTCGAACACACGCTGGATTCTTAGGTGGAGGCATGGTAAGCTGTGTTGCGGGGTACAGCATGCAACGCAGCCTATTCATAGGCCTTTTGGGATGTAGTTTAAGCGGTAAAACACGTGACTTTGACTCATGCGTAGGAGGTTCGAGTCCTCCCGTCCCAACCAAGCCTCCTTTATTGGATTGCAAGGATTCTCGTGAAGCCACTCTGGCTAAGCACGTGCCTCTCCTCGAGTCACTTAGTACAGTTGGACTTCAACCTATGAGTTCAACCTGTAACACTCTCCCAGAGGTGTGCCTGCTTGCACAAACACATACGAGTGTGCTCTCTTAAAAAAAAAGTCTTATTTGGTTATAAATATGCTCTCTATCTCTATAAGGGCATTTTCTTTCTCCAAACACAGGGTGTGTTGGGCGGTAGCATAAAGCAAGCAAGTTGTGTAAGATGGGTAAGGGCGATTCGAGCCTGAGAGAAGATGCTATGAGGAGGATTGTGTTATGAAGTTGGCTTATTGGATGTACGCTGGTCCCGCGCATATTGGTACTCTACGAGTTGCTAGCTCTTTTAAGAATGTTCATGCCATTATGCATGCACCTTTAGGAGACGACTATTTCAATGTAATGCGATCGATGCTTGAGAGAGAGCGAGACTTTACGCCTGTTACGGCTAGCATTGTAGACCGTCACGTCTTAGCTCGTGGGTCTCAAGAAAAGGTGGTTGAGAACATTACTCGCAAAGACAAAGAGGAAAACCCAGATCTTATCATATTGACTCCGACTTGCACCTCAAGCATCTTGCAAGAGGACCTTCAAAACTTTGTAGATCGAGCCTCCATGGAGTCGAAATCAGATGTGATTTTAGCTGACGTAAACCACTACAGGGTCAACGAGCTCCAAGCTGCAGACCGAACTTTGGAGCAAGTCGTGCGGTATTACATCGAGAAGGCCAAAAAGCAAGGCAACCTGGTGCTTACTAAGACAGAGAGGCCTTCAGCAAACATACTAGGCGTATTTACATTGGGCTTCCACAATCAGCATGATTGTCGAGAGCTTCGGCGTCTGCTAACAGACTTAGGGATTGAGACCAACCAGGTGATTCCAGAGGGTGGTTCGGTGCACCAGCTACGAGCTCTTCCGACGGCTTGGTTCAACATGGTGCCATATCGTGAGGTTGGGCTCATGACAGCTCAGTACCTTGAGAAGGAATTTGGTATGCCATACGTCTATACGACTCCCATGGGGCTTGTAGACACGGCGGCTTGTGTAAGCCAGATCCACGACATTCTGCGGGCGAGCAATTTTGACACAGAGGTAGACTACGAGTCTTATGTGGATCGTCAAACTCGCTTTGTGTCCCAAGCCGCTTGGTTTTCACGCTCAATTGACTGCCAAAACTTGACTGGTAAGAGGGCCGTTGTGTTTGGTGATGCCACTCATGCTGCATACATGACTAAGATACTCGTGCGTGAGATGGGGATACATGTAGTGTGTGCGGGCACTTACTGCAAGCACGATGCTGCGTGGTTCAAAGAGCAGGTGCACTCTTACTGTGATGAGATTCTAATTACTGACAATCACACAGAGGTGGGAGACGTGATCGCAAGGATTGAGCCGTCTGCCATCTTTGGCACTCAGATGGAGAGGCACATTGGAAAGCGTCTCGGCATTCCTTGCGGAGTCATATCAGCTCCGGTGCACATTCAAAACTTTCCTTTGGGTTATCGTCCCTTCTTGGGCTATGAAGGCACAAACCAGATAGCTGACCTGGTGTACAACTCGTTTACTCTAGGTATGGAGGATCACTTGTTGGAGATCTTTGGGGGCCATGACACGAAAGAGGCAACCACAGGGGCATTGTCTGCAGACTCCGACCTGCGTTGGGCCTCTGAGGCTCAAGGAGAGCTAAGCCGGATTCCAGGCTTTGTGCGAAGCAAGGTGAAACGCAACGTAGAGAGCTTTGCTCGTCAAAACCAAATTGCAGACATCACTGTAGAAGTCATGCAAGCAGCAAAAGAATCGCTTAGTTCCTAACTTACAAGGATGGTAGGCTTGGGGCCTTGTGGGGTCCCAAGAAGAGAAACACCGAGATTCTTTTGACACAATTCGGATTGGTACTGCGTGCATTGCTTGTTTGGCCCCAACGCTAAGACAAATTTACAGCGTTAGCCAGACGAGCGATAGCAGCTCTATACGTGTTTCACGCCTCTACTCTCAAAATGGTTGTGTGGATACTTTTTTTTTAGGCTTGTTGAATTAGGCAAGGTTCTCTCAAATCTGCCCCGGAACCAGCTTTATGGATTCTGTATCCATTGAGTTGGACCCAAAGCATTACATGAATACGGTCTCTATTTGTCATTTTTGAAGAATACGGCCCAAGATGTTTGCTCACTCTGTGGTCACACCTGGCCGCAAGAACGGTCCCGTAAGCACCTATGTCGTATGTCATAATAGTGGGGTGAAAACCTCCCGTAAGGTGGCTCCTGTCTCACAGTTGTTCAAGCGCTAGGCTCTGAGGGGGTCAGTTGCGTGGAATGGAACCTTGCTTGATTGGCTCTCTTTGCTAGCCAGGAGCTTGTCATTCCTTATCGGTTGGTCTTTCCCGTGCCTCGTCTGAAGAGAGGAGAATCTCGATGACAATCAGTCCACCGGAACAAGAAGTCAAGATCGTGGTTGACAAGGACCCTGTAAAGACCTCGTTTGAGAGATGGGCCAAGCCGGGCCACTTCTCAAGGTCTTTAGCCAAGGGCCCTGCCACTACCACCTGGATTTGGAACCTTCACGCTGACGCTCACGACTTTGATAGTCACACAAGTGACCTCGAAGACATCTCTCGTAAGGTGTTCAGTGCACACTTTGGCCAGTTGGCCGTCATCTTTATTTGGTTGAGTGGAATGTACTTCCATGGAGCTCGTTTCTCAAACTATGAAGCATGGTTGAGCGATCCTACCCACATCAAGCCCAGTGCGCAAGTTGTATGGCCTATCGTAGGCCAAGAGATCTTGAACGGCGATGTGGGAGGAGGCTTCCAAGGCATCCAGATTACCTCCGGCTTCTTTCAGCTTTGGCGAGCTAGTGGTATCACCACGGAGCTTCAGCTGTATGCAACTGCGATTGGTGGCTTGGTGATGGCTGGCCTTATGTTGTTCGCAGGCTGGTTCCACTACCACAAGTCGGCTCCTAAGCTGGAGTGGTTCCAAAACGTGGAGTCCATGTTGAACCACCACCTTGCCGGGTTGCTCGGCTTGGGCTCACTGTCCTGGGCAGGACACCAGATCCATGTGTCTTTACCCATTAACAAGCTGCTTGATGCGGGTGTGGATCCTAAAGAGATTCCCTTGCCTCACGAGTTTCTTCTGAACCGTGATCTTGTGGCTCCTCTATTTCCTAGCTTTGCAAAAGGCTTGGCCCCATTCTTCACTCTTGATTGGGCTCAATACTCGGACTTCTTGACCTTCAAAGGTGGTCTTAACCCTGTAACGGGCGGCTTGTGGTTAAGTGACACGGCTCATCACCACTTGGCGATTGCTGTGCTGTTCTTGGTAGCCGGCCACATGTACCGCACAAACTGGGGCATTGGCCACAGCATCAAGCAGATATTGGAAGCGCACAAGGGTCCATTGACAGGAGAGGGCCACAAGGGCCTTTACGAGATCCTTACTACCTCGTGGCACGCCCAGCTTGCCATTAACTTGGCCATGCTTGGTTCGTTAACTCTGATCGTGGCTCATCACATGTATTCCATGCCGCCTTACCCTTACCTGGCAACTGACTATGCGACTCAGCTCTCCCTGTTCACGCACCACATGTGGATTGGGGGTTTTTGCATCGTTGGAGCAGGAGCACATGCCGCGATCTTTATGGTGCGCGACTATGATCCTACCAGCCACTACAACAACCTGCTAGACAGAGTCATCCGTCATAGAGATGCTATGATCTCGCATTTGAACTGGGTATGCATATTCTTGGGCTTTCACAGCTTTGGTTTGTACATCCATAACGACACTATGAGTGCGTTGGGACGTCCACAAGACATGTTCTCAGACACTGGCATCCAGCTGCAGCCAGTCTTCGCGCAGTGGATTCAGAAGACTCACGGGCTTGCGCCGGGCTTGACAGCACCAAACGCTGGCGAGGTCACAAGCTTGACCTGGGGAGATGGCTTGGTTGCGGTAGGCGGCAAGGTGGCTATCATGCCCATCCCTCTGGGAACCGCAGACTTCTTGGTGCACCATATCCATGCCTTCACGATCCATGTGACCGTGTTGATTCTGCTGAAAGGTGTGCTGTTTGCCCGTAGCTCTCGTCTTATCCCAGACAAGGCCAACCTGGGATTCCGCTTCCCTTGCGATGGTCCAGGCCGAGGAGGCACTTGCCAAGTCTCAGGATGGGACCATGTGTTCCTAGGGCTGTTTTGGATGTACAACTCGCTGTCAGTGGCTATCTTCCATTTTAGCTGGAAGATGCAGTCTGACGTATGGGGCAGTGTGACCGCCGGTGGAGTCTCTCACATTACAGGTGGCAACTTTGCTCAAAGCGCTACAACCATCAATGGTTGGCTTAGAGACTTCTTGTGGGCGCAAGCCTCTCAAGTGATCCAGTCTTACGGTTCGGCGTTGTCAGCATACGGCTTGCTGTTCCTAGGCGCACACTTTGTGTGGGCGTTCAGCCTTATGTTCCTGTTCAGCGGTCGCGGATATTGGCAAGAGCTTATTGAGTCTATTGTGTGGGCTCACAACAAGCTGAGAGTTGCTCCTGCCATCCAGCCTAGAGCCTTGAGTATCATTCAAGGCCGTGCTGTAGGCGTGGCTCATTACCTCCTAGGCGGGATTGCCACCACGTGGGCATTCTTCCTAGCAAGGATCATTGCAGTAGGATAGTGGCTAGGAGGATTTAAGAAGCATTATGGCAGCAAGATTTCCAACGTTTAGCCAGGGTCTATCTCAAGACCCAACCACTCGTCGTATCTGGTTTGGTATAGCTACCGCACATGACTTTGAAAGCCATGATGGCATGACAGAAGAGACTCTGTATCAGAGGATCTTTGCATCCCACTTTGGTCAATTAGCAGTTATCTTCTTGTGGACCTCTGGCAACCTGTTCCATGTAGCCTGGCAAGGCAACTTTGAAGCATGGGTCCAAGACCCACTTCATATCCGGCCCATTGCTCATGCTATCTGGGACCCGCACTTTGGCCAACCGGCAGTAGAAGCGTTCACCAGGGGTGGAGCCTCTGGTCCTGTAAACATCTCCTACTCAGGAGTCTACCAGTGGTGGTACACCATTGGAATGCGGACCAACCAAGAGCTCTACACTGGATCTGTGTTCTTGCTGGCCGTAGCTGCTCTGTTCTTGTTGGCAGGCTGGCTTCATCTACAGCCTCAATGGCAGCCTAGCGTATCTTGGTTCAAGAATGCTGAGTCACGTTTGAACCACCACCTATCTGGGTTGTTTGGGGTTAGCTCTTTAGCTTGGGCTGGCCACCTTGTTCACGTGGCAATCCCAGAGTCTAGGGGGCAACATGTGGGCTGGGACAACTTCCTAACCACCTCTCCTCACCCTCAAGGATTGGGGCCTTTCTTCGCGGGGAATTGGAGCGTCTACGCGCAGAACCCCGATGCAAATGGTCACCTGTTTAGCACCTCTGAAGGGTCTGGAACCGCGATCCTTACTTTCCTAGGAGGCTTCCACCCTCAAACTCAGAGCCTTTGGCTTACGGACATAGCTCATCATCACTTGGCAATTGCTGTGCTGTTCATCCTTGCTGGTCACATGTACCGAACCAACTTTGGCATCGGACACAGCATGAGACAGATCTTAGAGGCACACACGCCGCCAGCAGGTGGCCTAGGCCGTGGTCACAAGGGCCTGTTTGACACCGTAAACAACTCGCTTCACTTCCAGCTTGGTCTAGCCTTGGCTTCCCTAGGGGTTATCACCTCTCTAGTGGCTCAGCACACCTACTCCTTGCCTGCTTACGCGTTCCTGCCTCAAGACTTTACTACCCAGGCAGCTCTTTACACTCACCATCAGTACATCGCCGGTTTCCTAATGGTGGGTGCTTTTGCTCACGGCGCAATCTTCTTCATTAGAGATTACAACCCTCAGCAAAATGAGAACAACGTGCTTGCTAGGATGTTAGAGCACAAAGAAGCTATCATCTCTCACTTGAGCTGGGCAAGCCTTTTCCTAGGGTTTCACACCTTAGGCTTGTACGTTCACAACGACGTGATGCAGGCATTTGGCACTCCTGAGAAGCAGATCCTGATCGAGCCCGTGTTTGCTCAATGGATCCAGTCTGCTCACGGCAAAGCTCTTTATGGCTTTGATGTGCTTTTGTCTTCCTCTGAGAGCCCTGCGCTTTATGCAGGACAGAGCCTTTGGTTGCCTGGTTGGCTAGAAGCCATCAACAGCAACGGAAACTCGCTCTTTTTGACCATTGGCCCAGGAGACTTCTTGGTTCACCACGCTATTGCTTTGGGTCTTCACACGACCACACTGATCTTGGTCAAAGGCGCTCTGGATGCTCGTGGCTCCAAGCTGATGCCCGACAAGAAAGAGTTTGGTTACAGCTTCCCTTGCGATGGCCCTGGCCGTGGGGGCACTTGCGACATCTCTGCTTGGGATGCGTTCTACCTTGCCGTCTTTTGGATGCTTAACACCATAGGATGGGTCACCTTTTACTGGCATTGGAAGCATCTAACCTTGTGGCAAGGCAACGTGGCTCAGTTTAACGAGTCTTCTACTTACCTTATGGGATGGTTGAGAGACTACCTGTGGCTTAACTCTTCTCAGCTAATCAACGGTTACAACCCATTCGGTATGAACAGCCTATCTGTCTGGGCTTGGATGTTCTTGTTTGGTCACCTTATCTGGGCCACCGGATTTATGTTCTTGATCTCTTGGCGTGGATACTGGCAAGAGCTTATTGAGACTCTTGCTTGGGCACACGAGCGTACTCCTTTGGCCAACCTAGTACGTTGGAAAGACAAGCCTGTTGCACTGTCTATCGTTCAGGCTCGTCTAGTTGGACTAGCCCACTTTTCTGTAGGATACATCTTTACCTATGCCGCTTTCTTGATCGCGTCTACCTCCGGTAAATTCGGCTAAGACCACCGCCTTGTGCGGCGCTATGTAAAGCCCTCTTTGACGAAGCTGGGGCCCGCGGGCCCCGGCCTCGTCAGTTAGCCTCTCAGCACCCCCTGCTCAGCACTCTCCATCCAATCAAACCCACTCAAAAATGACTCTACTATGGCCAAGAAAAGCCTTATCCAGCGTGAAAAGAAGCGGGAACGCCTCATTGAAAGATACAAGAACCGACGAGAAGAGCTTAAGCAGCTTATAAGACAAGCCGACTCGCTAGAAGAAAAATGGAGCTTCCACAGAAAACTTCAAGCACTCCCACGAGACAGTGCGCCCAACCGACTACACAATCGTTGCTTCTTAACCGGTCGTCCTCGAGCCTACTCTCGAGACTTTGGGCTGTCTAGGCACGTGGTTCGCAAGATGGCTCACGAGGGTGAGTTGCCAGGTGTGACCAAGTCCAGCTGGTAGTCTCGTGCCTATGTTCTCTCACTCTCTGTGTGAGTCTTTTCACAACAATCTCCAACCAATTGCGCTATCCTAAATGCACACAGGGCAAAGGCCTGGACCTACCGCGGTAGGTCCAAGCCTAAAGCTTAGGCACACTTACTTTCTCAAAGCTAGCGACTAAATGGTGCTACAAGCCCAATTAGATGCCTATTTCAGAGCCACCTTGGCGCCTGACTGCTCCAGCTGTTTTTGAGCCTCTTCTGCTTCTTCCTTTGACACAGCAGCTTTCACGGCTTTTGGCAACGATTCAATCAAAGCCTTGGCCTCTTTTAGGCCCAAGCTTCCATCTAGAGCTCTTAGCACCTTGATCACAGCAATCCTTTTGTCGCTAGGAACCTCCTCAAGCACTACATCAAACTCGGTCTTCTCTTCAACAGGCTCTGCTGCGGCCGCAACTCCAGCTGGTGCCATCATCATCCCACCACCAGCAGCCACGGACGCATCCACGCCAAACGTCTCTTCAATCTTTGCAACCAACTCGGCTGCCTCGATTAATGTCATGCTCTTCAGCTCTTCGATCATTGCATCCACTTTGTTAGACATAGTTACTTTATGTGATATGGGTTTTGTACGTGCTTGTGAGGGGGTTGAGGAGCCTGGTGTGTGGAAGAAAAGCACGTGTTCTCGCGATCTGTGCTTATGCTCTAGTACGATATGGCTTGATTAGCCTCTTGTGCTGAGGTTGAGTATTGACATAGACAAAGCCTAAGTGTGTCCTTGCAACCACACGGGTATTAGAACACGCTAGAACCTCGCTGGATCAGTCGAGCTTTGCAATCTGTATGACACAGCGCACTCCTTAGTTCAGCTAAACACAGCACACAACTAACTCTGATCTGTCTTGTGTGTTCTGTGACAGCTGTGTCTTAAAGCGTGCACCCTGCACACTCATGTCTCTAAAGCTCTTAATTGTAAGCTGAGTGCACCTAGTCATACTCTTTGGTAATGCTCAATTTGCACAAGCTCCTACTTGTGAGGCACAGGGTTTCACGTAAGCATGCGGATGAAGCTTCTGAGCAGCTTGCAAAGCGTTCGCTAAGCAGCAATTATGTTTGCTGCGCTTTTTGCAGAGCCGCCCTATGACATTAGAGTTGCTTGCTTCTTTTTACTCAGGTTCTAAACATAGACCACACAGAGGGCGCATCAACTCCACTATGAGGCTTGAGGCTTGGTGTAAAACCCTTTGAGGACTAATACTGCCATTGGTTTCGATCTCTAGAAAGAGCATGTAAAAAGCGTTGTGTCTCTCTTTGGTCAAGTGCTTGGACAAAGAATCTATCTCAAATCGACTGCTCTCTTGGAGAGGTTTGTGTTGAGACCACAGATTGTGACTTGGTAGATTTGAACTAGATAGCTCAGACTTATCTTTTTCAATAGAGAGACTGGTTGGGATCTCACACACTTTAGAATCGACACGACTTACAGGCATAAAAACCGGATCCATTGGCAAGTAAGTGGAGTCCTCTGGAGTTGGCTGTTGGATATCATAGTTCTTGCCTCTTTTCACAATCAATTGAAACTTTAGCTCAATTGGCTGTACAAGTGTGGCTATGAGCTGATCGGGATCTACGCACTCAACTCCCTGTGGCATTTGAATGTCGCCAGCTGTCAACAGGCCCGGCCCTTTTTTGAGCACGGACGCGTGCTTCTCTCCTCTTGGTACCCCTTTTAGCACAACACTCTTCAGGTTGTCGAGGATGACCCCAACGGTCTCGTACACGCCTTCGATTGCACTGCATTCATCGCGAATATCTCTGTCTTCAAAGCGTACAGCGGTGAATGCTGTGCCTTCTATTCCCCCTAGAAGGGTTCGTCTTAGCAGGATGTCTAGTGTCTTAGCATGGCGCTCTTCCAAGGGAGTTAGCAAGAAGCGACCATAGTGTGTCCGTCGGTCTTTCCTCTTAGATTCAACGCACTCTACACGGTAAGGTAAAACACCTATGGTGTCCTGCTGGTTGCTTGCGATGCTGTTGCCATCCATGCTTGTGTGCTCTCTTCGTGTGTGTCAAGTAGACAGTGCTTTGCTTATAGGCGTCGCTTCTTAGGGGGTCGGCATCCATTGTGAGGCACAGGGGTCACGTCTCGTACGAGGCTGACTCCTAGTCCACTGGTCTTGATAGCCCGAAGAGCCATGTCTCTTCCTGGGCCAGGGCCGCTCATCATTATCTCGGCTTGCCTAAGCCCTTGATCCATTGAGCGACGTATAGCACTCTCTGCTGCGGTTTGGCTAGCGAAAGGAGTGCGCTTTTTGCGACCTTTGAATCCACAAGATCCTGACGACGACCAAGATAGCACTTCTCCTTGCAGGTCAGTGATGGTAATGATTGTGTTGTTATAGGTGGCTTGTATGTGCACTACGCCCTTCGGCACCTTTCTTTTTACTTTGCGTGAGCTTACTCTCTTCGTTGGTCTAGCCATAATAGGTGGTTATGCTGAGAATTTGTTGTCAAGCCGTTCGGAGGGGAAAAAAGAGCTTTGAAGTATGCCAAAGCTGTGTTTTTTCGGTATTTGATTGATCACATCTACCCTTGGCGCTGCTTGTGCTTAGGATTGGCACAAAGCACCATGACCCTGCCCCGTCTGCGAATCAAGCGACAATTCTCACACATCTTTCGAACCGAGGCACGTACTTTCATAGCTTTCTCCATTGTGTTGTTTAAGTTTGGACCAGCTGTTTTAGCCTCCTAACCTCAGCTTGCGCCTGCAGCGTTGGAGGGGCTGTTAAGAGATCTTCGTAGACGATGGATGATGCGCCCTCTTCGCAGATCGTAAGGAGTAATCTCTACTCTCACCCTGTCTCCAGCATAGATCTCAATTCGATTGCGGCGTATCTTGCCCGAAATATGAGCCAAAACCTGGCATCCGTTGTCTAAGGATACATAAAACATAGCGTTGGGCAAAGACTTTGTGACGACTCCCTCCATCTCAATAGGTTGCTGCTTCTTCATAAGTGGTAGACCTCCGAACAGATGATCGCTTTCCTTAGAGCTATCGCACTACCACAGTAAGCCGCACGCTGAGGTGATCGCAGTCTTGGATTTGGGGCCATCTTATGGGTGCTTAGCAATCTGGTGGAAGCTCTACCATACATAGCAAAGTACCTCTCCACCAAGCTGCTTCTCCCGGGCTTGGCGATCTGTCATTATGCCTTGAGACGTAGACAATATGACAATCCCTAAGCCTCCTAACACCTTTGGTATCTCTTTGTGGTTGGAATAGACTCGAAGGCCAGGCTTGCTGATTCGTCGAAGCGTGGTTATGTAAGGTGTTCGCTCTCTGCCTTGATATTTTAGGGTCATGCTAATGATGGACTGCGACGCTTGGGGAATTTCTCTCCAATGCTCAATAAAGCCCTCCTCTTCTAAGATCTTCGCAATGCTCCTCGTGCTGTTGGTGGCGGGGAATCGAACGGTTTTCACCTTTGTCAGATTGGCGTTCCGGATGCAGACAATCATGTTTGCAATGGTATCGTTGCTCACTTAGCCTAACTCCTTGTTCAATTGATTTGAAATTGCAAAGCAAATGGTTCGATTTACAGGGCAGATGCGCCTTGAAAAGGCATACCAAGCGCTTTGAGTAGCACAAGCGCTTCGCTCTTGCTTTTAGCGGTGGTAACCACACACACATCCATACCCCGAACCCTTTCGATCTTGTCAAAGTCAAGCTCTGGAAATACTAATTGCTCTTGCAACCCTAGGTGAAAATTGCCGTAGCTGTCAAAACTCTGAGGGTTCAAGCCTTGGAAGTCTCGGATTCTAGGCAATGCCAGATTAATAAGCCTATCTAGGAAAGCGTACATGGCGTCACCTCTCACAGTGACACAAGCGCCTACGGGTACGCCCTCACGGATCTTGAAGCCAGCAATGGCCTTACGGGCTTTTCTGACAACTGCCTTCTGTCCGGCGATCAAAGAGAGCTCCTCTAAAGTGGACTCTAGGCACTTGGCGTTTTGGGACGCTTCACCAATCCCACAATTGATGACAATCTTCTTCAATCGTGGCACTTGGTGGGTGTTGCAATACTCAGACGTGTTAAGAAGCGTAGGGGCAATGCTCTCAAAATAGAGCTGCTTTAACCTCTGTGTCATACTCTTACCTCTTGGTCATTCTTAATTGGGAACGCGCAACTGCTTCTTGCAAGCTTGCAAGAGGCCAGCATAGAGCTTGGCTAAAGCACTTCGGGAGCCAACGAGACAATCTTTGTAAAGTTGCGCTCTCTCAATTCTCGAGCCACAGGCCCAAACACTCGCGTGCCTCGAGGGTTGCCCTCTTGGTTGATCACCACTGCTGCGTTGTCATCGAAGCGTATTCTCATACCGCTCTCTCTCCGGATACCCTTCCGAGTGCGCACAATGACCGCCCTCACCACTTCGGACCTCTTTAGTGGCATATTTGGCACAGCCTCTTTTACTACAGCAATAATCACATCTCCAATGTTGGCGTATCTACGGTTTGGTGCGCCTAAGACCCGGATACACATGAGCTTACGAGCGCCGCTGTTATCCGCTACGTTTAAGTAGGACTGGGGTTGGATCATAGAATCCTTCTCTCCTTTCTAGATGGCATGGCTGAATCTGTTGTGTAAGATGCGGAGCTTTGCACTGCGTGTCAAAGGGTTGATCCGTCTAAGAGTTGTATCAGGAGGTGTGGCGTACCAAGAACTGGGTCTTAACAGGCATCTTGTAAGCCGCAATCCGCATAGCAGCCCGAGCCACTGACTCAGGAACACCGGTCATCTCATACAAGATGCGGCCCGGCTTGACTACAGCCACCCAGTATTCGGGAGACCCCTTCCCTGAACCCATCCTTGTCTCTGCAGGGCGCATCGTGATTGGTTTGTCCGGAAATATGCGGATCCATATCTTTCCTCCACGGCGAGCATACCGAGTCATCGCCCTTCGTCCGGCTTCGATCTGACGTGCCGTGATCCAAGAGGGCTCTAATGTCTGCAAAGCAAAGTGACCAAAGGCGATTGTGGATCCTCGAGTTGATACGCCTTTCATACGTCCTCTGTGTTGCTTGCGAAACTTGGTCCTTTTAGGGTTAATAGTCGGTGAGAAGCTCGTGCTCTGTCACCTCTACTTCAAAACCGGACTTGAGAGTTTTCTCTCATCCGGCTTCTCACATCATGCTCCTTAGCATACACTCAGTGCACCAACTCCTCACTTTTACAAAGGCTGCACTCCCTTAGCGTATGCCACATGATCTGTGTGGGCGAACGTCCGCCGTGCTGACTCTGTTTTCACAGTTCTGGCTTGCTTCGCCATCCTGCCCAATGAAGGTGAACAGCTTGTGCTGCTAATGCCACATTCACGGGTTCCACCGTTCCCATAGCTCATCCTGAAACGTATAGGTCCCCTCTCTATGGCAGTCTTGATATAAAGCGCTATGAGACAGCTTAGCCCTGTCTCACTTTAAGAGCTGAGAATACTACTACAAGTGGCTTGTGCTATCTTGTGCTGCTATCCTGTTGTTTGGTGCCACGTCAGTACAAGGGTTGACCAATCGGCTAACCTTGCGTTTTGTTCCAGATATGAGAAAAGCCACGTGCCTTCTCTTCACCTTCTCTCCCGCTTTACGGACCGAGGTCCAATCTCTACCGTAGGAAGAGGCCTGCTACCCTACGCTTGGGTGGTTGGATTCGCACCAACATGAGCCATGGATTTGGCCTTGGCTGACAGCGCCTAGGCCTGCATCTACGCGATTTTGAACTCAATGCCTTGTACAAGGCTTGCAAATGGTTTCAAAACGCTTTTGACTGAAACGGGTCACACGCTAAGCATAAGACCGGAACCTCCATAGATTTGACGTGAATATAGATGTTGATGAAAAAACGCGCACACACAGGTTCTCAGCACGCTTGCTTTCCGTTTATGGCTTTCCACATTGTGTTCTCAGCGTCACATCCTGTGCTTGTGAAGCATTTTTCGCTATTCAATTCGGCTGTTTTGCGTCGCTTAAACGCTTCGCGACTCAGGTTGGCTTACCGGGTTTGGCCACCAAACAGATTCTCTCCTTGAAATACCCAAACCTTGATTCCAAGAACTCCGTAGATGGTAAAGGCCGAATGCTCGCAATAATCGATCTTAGCCCTTAAAGTCTGTAAGGGGACCCTTCCTTCTCTTACCCACTCCGTACGAGCAATCTCAGCTCCATTCAAGCGCCCCGCTACCTGTATTTTTATGCCTTGAACACCAGCCTTTTTAGCAAGCTCTATTGTTTTCTTGATCACTCTACGAAAGGCTACCCTTGTCTCCAATCTTTGAGCCATATCTTGAGCCAAGCTAGTGGCACTTAAGTCTCGGTTGGCCACCTCGACTAGGTTTAGACGAAGAGTCTTGCCTTTCTGCTCTAACATGCGCTTTAAGCTGTCCCTCAGCTTGTAAAGAGCTTTTTCACGCACCAACAAGGCAGGTTTTACAGTATGAATCTTGACATGCACCAGATTCATGATGCGTTCTATCTCAACTGAGACGATTCCTATCCCTCCATCGTTGGGATCAGTTCGTACATGGTTGCGCACGAAGTTGTTTACGAAGGATCTCAGTTCATGATCCTCTTGTAATAGAACGGAGTATTGGCTCTTGTCGCCAAACCAATGAGCACGATGAGTTTCTGTTACGCCAACACGAAATCCAAGGGGATGAATCTTTTGTCCCATATGGTATATCCTTCTGAAAGAGATAAGATCTCTAGTGCTTAAGTCAATTCTTGAACCAGTATAGTGATATTGCAGGTTGGCTTCCTAATGGGGAAGCCTCTCCCTTGAGCTCTAGGCTGGAAGCGTTTTAGTCTGAAACCCTCGTCGGCTCTTGCCTCGGTAATAAACAGCTTTGACTTGTTTAGGCCCAAGTTGTGCTTGGCATTTGCTGCCGCAGAATACACTGTCTTGAGAATTGGCTCGCATGCCCTATAGGGCATAAATTTGAGTATCATCAGAGCTTCTTCGTACGGACGACCACGCACTTGGTCTAACACCTTTCTCACTTTGTGGGGTGACATCATAACGTTGCGAGCCGTGGCCTTTACTGTTCTGTTGGGAGCTCTTTCTTCGTTCATGCGCTATCTCCTACCTTTTAACGACGGGACTTCTTGTCACTCTTCGCATGGCCTCGAAAGGTTCTGGTCTGAGCAAACTCTCCTAGCTTATGGCCAACCATCTGATCAGTTACAAACACTGGTAAGTGTTCACGCCCGTTGTGGACAGCAATAGTGTGTCCTATCATCGTGGGCACAATAGTGGACCCCCTTGACCAAGTGAGAATCACCTTCTTTTCTCCTTTGGCATTAAGATGTTCAATCTTCTTTAACAGGTGGTCAGCTACGAAAGGACCTTTTTTGAGCGAGCGTGCCATTGTTGAGCTTGTTCTCTGTTCAATTGGTTGTGTGTGTGTGCCCTCTTAGTGACTGCATTAGCCTAGCTTCTTACTTGACTTACGTCGCCTAATGATGAGTGCATCACTGTACCGATGCTTTTCTCTGGTTCTTCTTCCAAGCGCAGGCAAGCCCCATGGTGTCATAGGACTCTTGCGACCGATAGGAGCCTTGCCTTCTCCTCCACCATGAGGGTGATCTACAGGGTTCATTGCCGCGCCTCGCACCTTAGGGCGTTTCCCTAGCCATCGCCTCCAACCAGCCTTGTGGGCCAGGTGAGACGTGCTGGACGGCTGTGCAACCTGCCCAATGGTCGCATTACAGCTCTGCGAGACTAATCTTACCTCGCCTGACGGCATTCTTAGCGTAGCAAACTTGCCCTCTTTTGCAATCAGTTGAACGACTGACCCCGCTGCTCTAGCTATCTGGCCGCCTTTGCCCGGTTGAAACTCAATGTTGTGCAACGATGTGCCTAGAGGGATCTTACTCAGTGGAAGTGTGTTGCCTACTAAAATGGGAGAATCAGGCCCAGACACGATTCCATCTCCCGGTTTGAGCTCTTTCGCATGCAGTATGTAGCCCTTTGTCCCATCCGCATACGCGACCAAAGCGATTCGAGCGCTCCGGTTTGGATCGTATTCTATCCCGGTTATTCGAGCCGGCACGCCTAGCCTATCACGTCGAAAGTCAATGCGTCGATAAAGGCGCTTATGACCACCGCCTCGGTGTCGAGCCGTAATCACACCCCTGTTGTTGCGACCCTTATCTCGATGTTGACCCACTGTGAGTGCCTTGTGGTGCTTTGGTTGGTACGTCTTCTTCCAACCCCATACCAACTGGTTACATGCTTTTGAAGATGAGTCTTGAACTAAGTTCGCATTCATAGAATTTGATTGATCTGTTAAACAAGCCCGAGCTTTTTAAGACTCGAGGAAGAACACAATTCTATCGCCCCAACTTAGGGTGACAATAGCTCTCTTCTGCCTTGGCCTAGGAACCGCCCTTCCTAGTAATGACGCTCTTTTCTTTGGCAAGATATGCGTGTTTACTGATAGCACCTTGACTTGAAAGGCACTTTCTAAGAAAGACTTGATCTCGGGCTTGGTAGCTTTTGAGTCTACTTCAAACGTGTATTGGTTTTTCTCTAAAAGCTGCACGGACTTCTCTGTAAACACAGGGCGCCGAATGATATCCCTCATGCTCCTTTCTCCTTCTGTGTTGCACACGTATGCATGGGGTCTGTATTCCCCTTACCAACCTGCAACCTACATCTTTGTAGGCTATCTGTATAGTCTTATCTTTTTGGCTTGAACTCAACAAAACTCAAAGTTGTCTAGCTGATGCCACAGCCCGTATTACACACTGTATTTGGTGTTGCCTTGTAGCAATTGGTTGTATTACAGCATGTGATTTTAGACTTCCTCACAAGAGTTAGTCTATCTTGTGGTTGAGCTACCTTGAAACACTGGTTGCATCCAGAGGGATTCGAACCCACGACCCTCCAATTATGAGTTGGGGGCTCTAACCACTGAGCTATGGATGCAGCTTGTGAGTAGAATCAGGTTAGAGAACACACATGTGTGTTCTCTAACCTGATTCTACTCTTAATAGATATAGGCAGGGGAGCAGTGGCTGTTTTGCTTAAGAGTGCAAAACAAAACATTTAAATACACCCTGAGTAGCTTACATGAACCTGTTGGAGAACGCAAGAGAAAAAGCATATCAGCAAGATCAAGTAGCCATGTCAGATCCTTTTGTACTTAACAATCAACAATGCTTTTTCACCTGGTTCCTTCAGTCAAAAGAGTGTTTAAGTGCTTTTTTTCGCTAAGGCTTGTTCAGAAGAAGCATTTAGCTTAAGTGAAGGCTGTGTTTCTTTTTTGCTTGTAGCATCTTGGGGCTTTTTGGGTTCTGCACAAGAGGGCATATCTTGTCAGTAAAGAGACTGGCTTAGTATGCATCTTGCAACTCATAAAAGTCAGGGTTGACGTAGTCCTTTCGAAGAGGCCAACCTACCCAGCTATCAGGCATAAGTATCCGTTTTAAGTGGGGATGGCTGTCATATATAATACCAAAGAGGTCGTAAGATTCTCGTTCTTGAAAGTCTGCTGTCTTCCAGACCCAAAACACAGAGGGCACGTGGGGATTATGCCGAGGCACAAACACCTTTATGCATACTTCTTCTGGTTGATCAGCGTCATCTATCACTCGAGTCAAGTAGTACACACTAGCCAAGGGGCCGCCTGGGGCCACATCATAAGCGCATTGGCACCGAAGGTAGTTGAATCCGCGTACGTACAGTGCTACAGCAACCGAAGGCAGCTGGTCCGGTTTGACTTCTACAATCTCTATTCCTTGATAGTCAAAACCTAATGGGCGATTCTCAAGTTTCTTCTCTGCCAACCAAGACGATATTCTTCCTCTGATTGGTGCAAGCTTTTTACCGTGTTGAGATTCAACCTCAGATGTTTGTGTGGTCATAACTTGTGTCTTTTTTAGGCATGAACGCGTTTCAAATTCCGATCTCTTAAAAAACAATCTGTTTTGTATCTGAGTGCTGTGCCCTGGATCAGTGTTTCTTGGTTGCTTAAGGCTAACATGGCTTTAAGTTCCTCTGTTTGTTCTCATCAGAAGTGCCTAAAGCCATTCAAGTGCACCTTTTCTCCAAGCGTAAACCAAACCAATCACAAGCACAAAAAGAAACACACAGATTTCGACAAAGGCCCATACACCTAACTGGTTAAAAGCTACTGCCCATGGATACAAGAATATAGTTTCGACGTCAAACACAACAAACACCAAGGCAAACATGTAGTAGCGTATATTGAATTGTACCCAAGCCTCTCCCATGGGCTCAATTCCGGACTCATAAGTAGTACGTTTCTCTGCACTCTGGCTGCTAGGCGCTAACAGCCCAGACACAGAAAAGGCTGCTATAGGAATAAGACACAAGATTACGAAGAATATAAGCAAAGAGTCGTATCCTGGTAGTATAAGCATTTTGATGTGTGATCCGAGTTTTAGTCTTCTAGTCTCTTACGTTCAGCTTACAGTCTTCAACCGCTCTCTTTTACCAATACCAAGATTAGAGCTACCACTGGAAGCTTAGGCGCTTTGTATTTGCAAAAAGCTAACCTGATGCTGTTCACAGTCTTCACTCAACTTTGGCCTCTTTCTATTGTGCGTGCAATGGCACAATTTGTCTAACTTAGATGATGTCTTTAGTCTTCCTACTTTTGTCTGCATGTTTGCCATTACTATGTAGGGTTTTGTGTGTTTTTTTAGCGAACCAAAGTAGTGAGTAGTTCTCTCTGAGTAGAAGCTTTTGTCCAAAAGTTTTTCACTTAGCAAAGCCAATGCTGTCCCACTTATACTTATACCGTGTCTCTCAAACCAGCTAAGTTGGCAAGCAGCGATAGACTGCTATATTTAAACAACCAAAAAATAAACTTTTGTTCATTCAACTTAAGTGTTCAAACAAACAAATAAAATGCAATTGGAGTTCACCATAGTGTGGTCTCTATTTTTGTTTTGAACAAAAGGGCTTTCTCGTATTTTGACTTGACGAAATCAAACACTCTCGTAAAGAGAGTGAATTCCAAGCTCAAGTGGCATGCATATACGAACATAACTAGGCTCTTGTGTTCTATTTTAGTAGTAGTTCTACTACTTCGAAAACAAGCTTTATTCTTTTATTGATTGAGCTTAGTTTATTCTAGCTCCACAGCTTTTTTCGTAATTTGGACGTTTGCACTCTCAGTTTGTCCCACCCGAGCTTTTATGATCTTGATCCAAACATACAATTTTATTTGTGTAACAACTGGCCAGCTCGTCAGCTCCAAAAAAGGCTGTAATGAGCTCGTTTTTGTTTATCCGTAGCAATATGTTTTTCCTATTCGGATATATACGCGCAAGCAACTTACGTTGAGTGGCGCATGACGTCTTTAGCAACTACTGGCAGTTACAACCTTCGCTTCACGCTGGGCTCGGGTATCGCATTAGTTACCGCGTCAAGAACCGCATCAGCGATATCTGTCTGAACACACTGTGTTTTAGTGACAGTCAAATAGTGTGGTAAGGAGCATGAAAGCAGTTACAAAAGAAGTGAAAGTAAATCGCTGTTTTTTTGTGGCATTGCACGGTGTCTTCTCTATTTAAAATTATTTTTATAAGAGTACCTTCTTGAATAGGTCATCAAAAGATTTGATTGCTAAAAAAGCATTTAAGCTTTGGAAGCGCCATAAAAGTACTAAATGAATTGAGCAGTCGATTTATAATATGCTTGTATGTATATGCAAATGACTTATCTGTTTTGAACACGGCAGCCAGCACGCAAAAACTAAGGTTGCCTACAGCATGGATAGTCGCATAACACGACAGCAGATATAACATATGATGTTAACCCAATCTGAGAGTGCTTGACAGCACAAGACTATGCTCTTATTATAAGATTGAATTGTAATGCGGAGTAGAGCAGCTTGGTAGCTCGCAAGGCTCATAACCTTGAGGTCACAGGTTCAAATCCTGTCTCCGCCAGTTGGAAGGTCTCTCTTGTTCCAACTTGAATTGTGTTTACTCCTACATCAAATCTTCCTCCCGAAACTAAGCCTATCATTTTGTTATGAGTTATGCCGAATTGGTTTCAAAGATAGAAGCTACCCAATCTAAGACAGATTTGCCTTCCATTCATCCTGGGGATCTCCTTAGAGTTGGTGTGGTGATCCGTGAAGGAAATAAGTCGAGAGTGCAACCCTTTGAGGGGACTGTGATTGCAACTCACCACCGTGGTGCTGGTACGACTGTTGTGCTGCGTCGTCTATCTCAAGGAGTGAGTGTAGAGAGAGTCTTGCTGGTTCACTCTATCAAGATAGCGAGCTTGAAGGTGCTTCGTCGTTCTAAGGTTCGGCGAGCAAAGCTTTACTATCTACGAAAGCCAGAGGCACGAAGGACCAAGCTGAAGCAAAGGCTTTAGTCTAAACCACATGTGGACGCAACTGCACTTAGTCTCTGTCTTGTGGAAGATCGCAAAGCGGTCTCTTTCTTCTCGTCTTAGTACATTTTAACCTATGTTGTGCTTGAGGAAGTGGCTCTCTTTTCAAAGGAAGAGCCACTCTTCATCACATGATCTGATCAGAACTTTTCTATGCAGAGACATACAAATTGCATAGCTACGCTATTTTTTCAACCACAAGTCTTTTATTACAATCATAAAAAGCATTTTCATTTTCAGCGTTTCTGGGTGACATTTGATTTGTCCGTACAAGTTGCGAGTACTTTCAAATAAACTTTGCAAATCGTAGATTCCAAAAACGCAAGACTTTAGCTAAAACCATCAAATAACATAAACAGACTGATGTAAATGAATAATAGCTTGCCCCCCCCCTGTTTAGATAAAGAGAGATCCAACTATGTGGCTACTGATTCAATAAGATCGGCACGTGAGAAATCACATTCTACATAGTTCAAGTGAAGTGGGGCTTGCATAAACAAAAAGGCATGCAGCATAGTGTATGCCTAGCTTATATTTGAATGTGAAACAAAGTGCAGCTTATTTACTTCCACTTAAATCTAATCTCTAGTTTTAGAGAGTAGTGTTCAGCTGTAAGTGCGGTCGGAGAGCGCATCCGATATCCAATGAAAATAAAAAGCATTATAAACTGAACAGAAACAAAACAAGAAAAATCAAGTCAATGCCTTAGCTGCAGACATAATAAACTTTAATAACTCGTCAAAGCGTCTCGATGTCAGTTTCCAGTCATTTATAACTCAAGCAAAGCAAAAAGTCATCAAGTCTAGACGAAAGATTTGTTGAAGCAATTTTTGTAATTACTTATAGCTTGCTACAGCTACAGTTGTAGCCAAAAAAACTTACAGACTATCAAGACAGGATACAAAAAAGCATAAACTCATAAAACTTCACAAAAGCTTTAGGCATCTGATAGTTAAACTATTATATATATATTGTAAGCTTTTGTTACTGTTGCTACCCTTGGAGCTCGCTCTATTCACAACGAAAGACAAGCCCATGACCTGAATAAAGACTTGTGCGCTCTAAAAAGTTACATATAGCGTCTTGACGTACCAAATACTGCTCTTTTTATTTTTTTATTGCCTCACAGATCGTTCATTGAAAATTTTCAAATCAAGAAGAAACAAGCCTCCATTTGTCTAATTTTCATTTTTTACACATAGCGAAAGTCTATAAAGTTGGCACGTTTGAGGGAATAATTGTAATTATTAAAAGTTATTACATGCCTCGATACACGACTTTTTGTATTATAACGTGTTTGAAATTGTTCTGGTCCTGAGATGGCCTGCTTACAGGCAACTAAGCGGTTCGATTTTGTATGTTTGGCAAGCACAGAAACTCTTTGGTTAGGCTAATTACAGTCTATTTTTGCCTTGACGCTTCTAAACCCCTTTGGCTCAACCAATATTTTTATAAAGTGAGCAAGCAACCTGCCTAGCTTACACTTTTTTATTTGTTTAATCGTATATTGTATAGAGGGTTTACAAAACAATTCGTAAAGTGCGAGTGTTTGCCCTGTAGTGCGATTGAGTTGAGCAATAGCAGCAGGAAGAGGCGTGCTGTTTAGAGAGCCAAGCGACAAGTTGTGCACGCCCTTTTGCCAAGATTCGCTCCCCTGCCGGCTCGCGCCGGCAGAACGCACAAAGGAGTTGCTGCATGGCCTGTCTGCGAGCACTATGTCAGGCTCTCAACCACAAGCCTCTCGTGTTTTTTTGATTTCGCTCTCAGCAGCTGGCCTAAAGGGTACAGATCCCTTTTGGCAAACAAGTGGTCCACCACAGGCTGAGCGTGGTCAGGCTCAACACCAACTAAATCCAATAGGTCCAACCAGGTGGGTCTATCCACGAATGGGTTGGTATCCAACGACTCAAAAGTACATGTAATGAACGGGTTCATTGCTTTTGTTTGTATAGAAACAGCCATTATGCTTCTAAGCACAGGAACGCTTTTCTCTGTTAAAAAGCGCCTAAGTACGCGTTGCACAGTCTGAGAGCAGTCGCAATCGAGAAGATAATACTCAAGTTCGAGCCATAGGTCTGAGTATTTCCCTTCTTCCCAGAATGGTTTTTCGTTCTCTTGCGAGAATCTCTCGACAAAGTAGGACTCATCGTATTTCTCTTCTTCCCAGAATGGTTTTTCGTTCTCTTGCAAACTTATCTTGAAGAAAAAAGACTCTTTTAGCCTGTGGTATCTTTTGTTCATCTTCACCTCTTGACGTACATAACATGGCACTTGCTGCAATACTAATTATAGCTTATTTCATCACAGTTGTCAAATCAAGCAGTTTATTTTAGTAAAGTAGTTTTGTAAGTGTTTGTAAAACACACTATCTGGCCTTCTCATTTTAGACAGCATCTGGCTCAATGAATTGCCGTAGGAGAACACAGAACGGTTCCTCTCTGTTTGGATAGTCCGCTTAGGTCATTAAACGTGTGGAGCTCGAAGAGGAGCCCGAAATAGAGGTTGAATTTAATGCGGTGGTGAATTACGCCACGCAGGAGAGTGCTGAGTGCCTCTATGATGGTATTTCTCGTACGACGGTCCCAACTGTTTACATACAACCAACTATCAAAATTGATCGTCTAAACCCAGACGCCCCAGCTGGGCAAGATCTCGTCACCAATCCCTATGTTATTCAAAACATCTGAAAGCGCCTCTGCTATCAATTGGCTGTTTAGCATGCGGACAATTGTGGGCTGAGCCGGGAAGAAATAGCTAAGTTCTTACACTTAGTGTGCGCGTATCTAGACGGTCCAAATTTTGCTCCGAGACCACCGTTTGCAACGATCAGCAATGGGGGCCCTTTTGCACCTTTCTCAAATCAAGCGGATACTTCGCGAGACAGCAAGTCAATTTCAATTTGTGTAGATCTAAACAGTATCTCTAAAAAAGGACTTTGTGGAAAACTAGCTTTTTTAGGCTTGCTATCGGCAGGCTCTCACCCGCTGTCTAAGTACAGGTTAGGATTATATCTACGCATACTAGACCCATCTATGTGATCTTATTTGCGTGATCCGCAGCCTGCCGTTTTTAGAATGACGTGATTCTTGCCAAGAGCAGCAGGAAGAGGTGTGAGGTGTGTTTCAAAGGGACGGTTGCCGAGAACCAGGCTTGAACTGGTGACACAGGGATTTTCAGTCCCTTGCTCTACCGACTGAGCTATCTCGGCGCCTGTAACTAAACCAGACAATTAGGCTCGTGGCTTAGCTGGCTCTGCTGCGGTGCTGCGTGTTAATGTGCTGCGTGAACATGCTTTGCGGGCGGGTGGCCTTAGCCCCGTCTCCGCTCAAGGGCTATGCTATCACCTTTGCTGCTCTTGGTCAAGTGCCCTCTCCTGCGAATCCCCCACAGTTGCGGAAGGAGGTGGTCTCAGCAGGCTACTCTCTTGGGCTGCCCGGGATTCGAACCCGGAACTAATTGGTTAAAAGCCAACTACTCTATACCATTGAGTTAGCAACCCGGTGGCTTGTGTGTTCATAAGCACAAGTATACTGTGGTTGTAAGCATACCACGCGAGAGGCAAGGGCAGTGCTTTGGGCTTGTGGCATAGGCGGTACGGTTCATCCCTAAGGTGACTCCGGAAGAGCCCAAGCATTTGGTGCGTTGTGCCTCGTGAGACGTGTTGTGCAGAAATGACGCCTGGCTTGCTGTCTTGTCCAGTAAGAGGCCCGCTTTGTGTTTGTGGAAGCACTTGTGTTGTATTGTGTCGACTTGATTTGGCTATTCTGATCCCAGAGGTGTAAGAATCACATGGCTCAAGTTCTACTGTATGAGGCGCTTCGAGAGGCCATCCTAGAAGAGATGGAGAGAGATCCAAGGGTCTGTGTGATGGGAGAGGACGTGGGCCATTATGGCGGCTCTTACAAGGTGACGAAGGGCCTGTGTGAGCGGTATGGAGACCTCCGACTATTGGATACACCCATCGCGGAGAACAGCTTCACGGGCCTTGCCATTGGGGCTGCCATGACCGGATTGAGGCCCATTGTCGAGGGCATGAACATGGGCTTCTTGCTACTGGCGTTCAACCAGATTGCTAACAATGCAGGCATGCTGCATTACACATCAGGGGGTAACTTTACCACTCCAATCGTGGTTCGTGGCCCAGGAGGGGTAGGAAGGCAGCTAGGCGCAGAGCACTCCCAGCGGTTAGAGTCCTACTTCCAATCGGTGCCAGGATTGCAGATGGTAGCATGCTCAACCCCCTACAATGCAAAGGGCTTGCTGAAGTCTGCCATCCGTAGCGAGAATCCAGTGATCCTGTTCGAACACGTGCTGCTGTACAACCTGAAAGAGCACCTCCCCGAAGCGTCCTACACTCTAAGCCTAGAAAGAGCAGAGGTGGTGCGTTCAGGAAACGACGTGACCCTGCTAACCTACTCGCGCATGAGGCACCACGTGCTCCAAGCAGCCAGGATCTTGGTGGATCAAGGCTACGACCCAGAGATTATAGACTTGATCTCTCTCAAGCCGCTAGACATGGGCACCATTGCTACCTCCATTCGCAAGACTCACCGGGCAATTATTGTGGAGGAGTGCATGCGTACCGGTGGAATTGGTGCAACGCTACGAGCTTCAATCATGGAACACTTGTTCGATGAGCTGGATGCGCCCATAGCTTGCCTGTCCTCTCAGGACGTGCCTACCCCTTATAGTGGCATCTTGGAGGAGATGACCGTCATCCAGCCTAGCCAAATCGTTCAGGCTGTCAAGAGCATGTGTGACAGCTAAGGCACGGGGAGGTGGTTTGGCAGCCCTTCCATGGGCTCTTGCTCGTAGCACCAAGCTCCCTCATACACACTATGCAACTGTGGTCTTGCTGTGTAGGGCCATCCCTCTGGCCCTCTCATACTGGCAAGAGCCCGGCCGTCTCCGTGGTGTCCTCACGGAGTGCGGCAAGGAAGCATTGCTCGTAGGCTGTTCTGTGCTGTAGACTCTGCTTACTGGTTGACTCCATCGCTCTCTAAACAGCACAAAAAGGACGGACAAGAATATGCACTACCCTCTCATCTACACTGCAATCGTGTTGTACCTTGTGACCAGATGACTTGTAGCACCACTTCTCTTGGGCGGGCTTTGCTTGCCCAGGGCGCTCGGACCCTATTTCGATTCGATTTGCAGTGGTCAAGCTGTGCCTGCGCTAGGCCATGACACCCGGTTGAGACTTGTCCCATGCCTCCAAGCTCGGTGCTTGTACCTTGTCTTGGCCTTTTATTCACCTCATGTTTACGTATGAGGCTTACTTGGTCATCTTAAACCTCACCGCAATGCTGTATGCTTATATCAGAGAGGATCAACCCCGATGGGACGAGCTCACTGCAAAGCTTGTGCCAGGAGCTAAAGCCGCCGTGCAGGTTGAGCAAGACCTTGCCCAATTGCGAAGCTGGCTTGAGAAATTCCTGCCTGATAACATTGAAGAGGACGGTAAGCGCACTCGTGACAATCTGCACGATGACTTTGTTGCGCTGGGTGTTGAAATAGGTGGGTTTGCAGCTTCTTTCACCGAATGGCGTACTGAATGGGATACCTTTATCTTAGCCGACGTAGCGCGCAGTAGTAGATTGCTTAGCGCAATTGAGAGCGAAGGAGAGGCAACCCGTGCTCTCATCAGAGAATCTACAGACTCTATCCTTGACGCTATTGGTGAACTACCCTCTAAAGTGCGAGATGCTGTTCGTGAAGAGTTCGAGGGACTTTCAGAACACGTGTCCGAGCTAGTCGCCTCTAAGATCGTTGGACAAAGCTACTATCGTTGGGATTCTACTTCCAGCTACTATCCCACTGTTCAGGTCAACTTTGTTGAGCAAAACGTGCAGGTGCGTCCGCGTCGCACACAGGTTTCCGTTAGGTTGCCGGTACGTACTGAGCAAGTCACCGAACAGGTTATCGCTCAGCTTCGTAGTCGCTTTGCTGCTCGCGAAGGCTTTCACTATGCACATGGTACTCTGCGTGCTACTTATGTTCAGACTGACAAAACATTCAAAACCCAGGTCCGTGTCGCTGATCGTGACCAAGCCAGGTCTTTGCTTGAGTTTGTGCTTTATGCTACAGACCAGCTCTTTCATCCCGCTCTCCTCAGTTACACAGAGGGGCCACAACGGCCAGGCGTTACGCGCCGCACTCAACCGCTTGACGGCATTCCTACTGCCCAGCAGGATTACAATGTTGTCTTCTTATTTCAGCTTTATAGAGCTGTTTTGCTAATCAATGGGCTTGAACGCCCTATTGTCTTGTTCAAGGCTTAATCCAGCTAAGCTTTGCTGCTTACTAAAGCACCATGCGTAGTAGAGTTATGGTGCTACATACACAGGAGACACCCATGACCAGATCCTTTGGCTATTATTGTCGGCTTACTAAGATCAGCGGTCTTACCACAGAAGCACCTGCCACAATCGTCGGTGTCGAGATTTGGGATTGCCTACGCCTTGAGAATACCCTTTATGAGAACACCCCTACCATCGACAGACTAGGGCTCACCAAGCTTGAAGCAGTACAAGATCTGCCAATTCATCCGAGCATTCGCGTGCATAAGACTTTTCACGAGTGCGCCAGGATGAACCTCTTTAGAAAGTTCAGTTGTCTCATCAAGGCCGTAGACAGAACTAAGCTGTATGGACCTTACGGAGAACAAGCACGTGTTATTGTCGCTGCAAGCTCTATAGTGTCAGCTGATGAAGTTGTCGGTACGCTTGTGTATCATAGCTTCTTTGTTGGCCCTGACAAGGTCGAATACAGGACTGTCCCAGGAACTATCAAAGAAGTTCACAGTCGCAAAGCTTCTGGAGTGATAGGGTAGGAGTGGCTTACTAAACACTGCCAATGTCCCTATTATCTCATCGCTGTACATGTGTACAGTAAAAGAAAGCGGCAATGCAGCGTGCTCACAACCAACAAGAGTCAAACATAGTAGATTGTGAGTCGCAAGCCACACAGCAGGAAGCCGAGGTCTGGACAAGGTGTGGGTTGAGAGGTAAGATGCTTTAGTGAGAGATCAGAGAGAATCTGCGCTTGTTGGGTGCAGGGGTCGAGACTCGACCCGTGTAGAGCCCTAAGCAAAGCAAGGAAAGCCTCCTTCTGGGCTATTAGCTCAGTGGTTAGAGCGCGCCCCTGATAAGGGCGAGGTCTCTGGTTCAAATCCAGAATAGCCCAACCCTTGCTCGTACGATTGGAGGCTTTTGTCTGCCAAGGAGAGGAGCGAGGGAATGTGCGCTGTATAGGTTCGGTGTGGGGGTATAGCTCAGTGGTAGAGCGCTGCTTTTGCAAGTGCGCCGTTGGATGGCTCGTTGAATCACGGATCTTAGGCAGGCTCGGGTGAGTGCGTCCTCTGGTGTGGAGGGCGTTGCCCGGACCAAACTCACGTCTTACCCCTTGCCACACCGGCTAGGGGGACAAGAGCATGACGTAGGCTTCAAGCAAGTCCATTTGTAAGGAGCAGAGTAGGATGATAGGGGGTGCTTCTCAGCAAGCGACCCTTTGCAAGGCGGCCAGGTCTAAAGGCATCGTACACGAATCGCACGTGGGATGGGCAGGTTCCCCAGGGCTGCAAGCACTGGACAAGGGCACCGCGTTGCCCCTTTGTAGGCAAAGCGGTGGACAAGCCCAAGAAGAGGCCAGCAATTTGGCTGGTGTAGACGCGATCAATCGTGGGCCGTCCATCATCACTCCGTGAGACCAGTCACAACGGGATCGCTTCGAGGGGGTTGAATAGACTCGCCTCCGGCGACAGAGGGGCCACAGTGGCTTGAGCCAAGGGCCTCAGGAAGAAGAAGGTCTCTTCCGGAGAGCGCAGTGCGGCGAGAGCGGCAGGCTGTGTTCGGAGGGGGAGGAGAACGCCTCTTGACATCCCCGGGATCGGGTGATAGTAGTAGGAGCGGTTGTGCCCCCTGTGGCAGACGTCAGCGGTTCAAGTCCGCTTACCTCCAGGGGATGTGGTTTGGGAAGGGTGCGCCTGTAAGGTCCTGTTTGGACGAGCTATTGATTGTATCTCTTGTGTGTGATGAGAGCCGCACCTGTGGTGAGGCTTCAAAGGAAGAAGGGCTTGCGGTGGATACCTAGGCATCCAGAGACGAGGAAGGGCGTATGTCACCGACGAGATGCTTCGGGGAGCTGGACACAGGCTGAGATCCGGAGATGCCCGAATGGGGAAACCCCAAACAAGTACTTGCTGCTGAATCAATAGGCAGCCAAGAGACAACCTGGCGAACTGAAACATCTTAGTAGCCAGAGGAAGAGAAAGCAAACGCGATTCCCTTAGTAGCGGCGAGCGAAACGGGACCAGCCTAAACCGGTTTGACCGGGGTTGTGGGAGGGCAATAGAGCGCGAGGCTTGCTAGGCGAAGCAGTTGAGTGCTGCACCTCAGATGGTGAGAGTCCAGTAGCCGAAAGCAGGCCCGTGCTTAGCCTTGACCCGAGTAGCATGGGGCACGTGTAATCCCGTGTGAATCCGCAAGGACCACCTTGTAAGGCTAAATACTCCTGGATGACCGATAGCGAACAGTACCGTGAGGGAACGGTGAAAAGAACCCCTGACGGGGATTGAAATAGACCATGAAACCGCAAGCTTTCAAGCAGTGGGAGGAGGCTTGAACCTCTGACCGCGTGCCTGTTGAAGAATGAGCCGGCGACTTATGGGCAGTGGCCCGGTTAAGGAAACGGAGCCTAAGCGAAAGCGAGCCTTTACTAGGGCTGCTGATTGGTCACTGCTCATGGACCCGAACCCGAGTGATCTAACCATGCCCAGGGTGAAGCTTTGGTGAAACAGAGTGGAGGCCCGGACCAACCGATGTTGAAAAATCGGTGGATGAGGTGTGGTTAGGGGTGAAATGCCAATCGAACTCGGAGCTAGCTGGTTCTCCCCGAAATGCGTTGAGGCGCAGCGGTGAGCCAACGGGCTGTCTAGGGGTAAAGCACTGTTTCGGTGCGGGCTGCGAGAGCGGTACCAAATCGAGGCAAACTCTGAATACTAGGCAATGCATCCGGCTCGCCAGTGAGACTGCAGGGGATAAGCTCTGTAGTCGAGAGGGAAACAGCCCACGACCACCGGCTAAGGCCCCCAAATGGCCGCTAAGTGGCAAAGGAGGTGAGAGTGCAGAGACAACCAGGAGGTTTGCCTAGAAGCAGCCACCCTTGAAAGAGTGCGTAATAGCTCACTGATCAAGCGCTCTCGCGCCGAAAATGAACGGGACTCAAGCGGTCTGCCGAAGCCGTGGAATGATACATACATTGGTAGGGGAGCGTTCCGCTCTAGGGAGAAGCACAAGCGAGAGCAGGTGTGGACGAGGCGGAAGTGAGAATGTCGGCTTGAGTAACGCAAACGGTGGTGAGAATCCACTGCCCCGAAAACCTAAGGGTTCCTCCGCAAGGCTCGTCCACGGAGGGTGAGTCAGGGCCTAAGATGAGGCCGAAGGGCGCAGTCGATGGACAACAGGCCAAGATTCCTGTACCTCTCTGGGTTGGAAACGAGGGACGAAGTAGGCTCAGCCAGCCGGGTGATGGTTCTCGGTTCAAGGGTCCAAGGCGAGTGGGGGTAGAGACAATGCCCCTAGCCAAGGCCCGAGCACTAGATGCCACAGCTTCGGCGGTGTCATCGAAGTGGCTTATGCCAAACTTCCAAGAAAAGCTCGAACTCCGTAGGCCCAGAGAGCCTGTACCCGAAACCGACACAGGTAGGTAGGTAGAGAATACCTAGGGGCGCGAGGCAACTCTCTCCAAGGAACTCGGCAAGATAGCCCCGTAACTTCGGGAGAAGGGGTGCTCTCCGCAAGGGAGCCGCAGTGACCAGGCCCAAGCGACTGTTTACCAAAAACACAGGTCTCCGCTAAGTCGCAAGACGATGTATGGGGGCTGACGCCTGCCCAGTGCTGGAAGGTTAAGGAAGTCGGTGGTTGCACCTCTCATAGAAGTGCGAGAAGCTGGCGACCGAAGCCCCAGTCAACGGCGGTTGTAACTATAACGATCCTAAGGTAGCGAAATTCATTGCCGGGTAAGTTCCGGCCTGCACGAAAGGCGTAACGATTTGGGCACTGTCTCGGAGAGAGGCTCGGTGAAATAGACTTGCCTGTGAAGATGCGGGCTACCTCCACCTGGACAGAAAGACCCTATGAAGCTTGACTGTTCCCTGGGATGGGGTTTGGGCTCTTCCTGCGCAGCTTAGGTGGGAGGCGTAGAGTCGGGCTTTCCGGAGCTCGAGGAGCCAGCAGTGAGATACCACCCTGGAAGAGCTAAAATCCTAACCAACGGCCCCACACAGAGGTCGTTGAGACAGTCTCAGGCAGACAGTTTCTCTGGGGCAGAGGCCTCCCAAAAGGTAATGGAGGCGTGCAAAGGTCCCCTCAGGCTGGACGGAAATCAGTTGGAGAGTGCAAAGGCAAAAGGGGGCTTGACTGCGAGACCTACAAGTCGAGCAGGGACGAAAGTCGGCCTTAGTGATCCGACGGTGCCGCGTGGAAGGGCCGTCGCTTATCGGATAAAAGTTACTCTAGGGATAACAGGCTGATCTTCCCCAAGAGTTCACATCGACGGGAAGGTTTGGCACCTCGATGTCGGCTTGTTGCATCCTGGGGCGGTAGTACGTCCCAAGGGTTGGGCTGTTCGCCCATGAAAGCAGCACATGAGCTGGGTTCAGAACGTCGCGAGACAGTTTGGTCCATATCCGGTGGGGGCGCTAGAGCATTGAGAGGAGCTTTCCCTAGTACGAGAGGACCGGGAAGGACGCACCCCTGGTGTACCAGTTCTCGTGCCAACGGGACACGCTGGGTAGCCAAGTGCGGAGCGGATCACTGCTGAAAGCATCTAAGTAGGAAGCCCACCTCAAGATGAGTGCTCTTGTATAAGGTCACGGCAAGACTAGCCGGAAAAACACACGATAGCTGCCATGTGGAAGTGCAGCGATGCATGCAGCAGAGGCATACTAACAGACCGAGACTTTGAATCCAACCACGCAGCTCACATCATCACACACAAGGCACAACAGTCGCTCCACACCCACCCCATGCCTCTGGTTGAGATCACTCAAAGCAGTGATCCAGCCTTGTCCCCTTGGTTGTCATCCTGGTGTCTTAGGCGTAGTGGAACCACACCCATCCATCTCGAACTGGGTGGTGAAACGCTACCGCGGCGAAAATACTGCAGAGGGAGCTCTGTGGGAAGATAGTTGGATGCCAGGATCCAACCCCAAACAACCTGCTCACGCTTGATACAAAGCGGCTCGTCTCGATTCACAAGTCAACGCCATCCCAGGCTGGTCATTCGCCCAACCCAACGCTCGCCAACGGAAACTGGAGCGTATGTTTCTAAGGAGCTTAGATGGCCGAATCCACGGGACGATTCGAGAGACTGATCCGCGCTCTGAGGGGGCACATGCATGGACTCTTGAGGCTTGCACCATACATCGTGCCTCCGCAAGTGATCGATGCAACCCCTTTGAGGCTATTACAAAGTGTGAGCAAACCCCCCCCGAATCGAGAACGCCTATAAGTGGCGAGCCCAGCCTGCAAAGAGCCATCTAGGTCCCCAGCGCGAAAGCACACAACACGAAGAAGGGGCGGGCAAGGAGGGATTCGAACCCCCGACACCGTGGTTCGTAGCCACGTGCTCTAGTCCACTGAGCTACAAGCCCAAGCCCATGAGCCCATTGTACTAGACTCTGCTAGCACAGGGCAAGCCTGGCACCTCGCAGAGCTAGGGGCCTATCTCTCCAAGCACCCAAGCAAAGATGCGTGACTCGTTCTCAATGAGTGCCCAAGGCAAGCGCTTAGGGTACAATAGATGTGGGCCTCAAGCGCCTTC